ATAATAAAAAGAAAAGGGGGCTGAGAAGCTCTTGCTTGCTGTCTACTTCGCGAGCCTTCACTGCCCCGTTATGTAACTTCCCTTCTTTCGTCCGTCCACGAGGCTGTAAAAAGAGAGATAGGGGCGGCTATCTAGCGGGAGTCGTTTCGGTTCTATGCCACGAGGTCCCTATGGACAAGGGGACAAGTGAATCATCGCTTTTGCGCGCAGGCAGCCCTCTACCATCCATCCCATTGCATTCTATCGTCTCGTATTGTACTGTACCGTATCAGACCAGATACATCTATTGAGTGAGAAAAAGGTAGTGTAACTAATTATATATTCTTCATTTTTATATTGATAGGGATCCCCATTCATTCCTAGATTCCCGTCACTACGGATTGATTGTCCCTACCTAACTACACGGTAGTGGTCTAGGGAGCTAAATTGCTAGAGCACGGGAGAATGAAGAGTAATGATTTCAGCAAGAGCAGCCGGACGGACTACTATAGTGAGTCTAGTGACTACTAGAGTCGAGTTGAGTCAAAAGGTATGGTATAGCAGCCTTTCCGAGCGAGCCTCTGGGATCTCCTGTAAACCCCCATCCCATGATGTGGTAAAGGGAGGATATTAGGGGAAGCAGTGAGTGGGGATTCCACTGCAGAGAGCCGGATGAGGGGAGACCCTCACGTCCGGTTCGGAGGGCGGGGATATCCCGACCCTACTATCATTATGCCTTTGCAATGTTACTCGGTTCAACTCTATTTGTGACCTTTTCTTGTATGTGGGACTCTCTATCTTCTTGGGTAGATAATCGATCGTCTTTCATTTTGATAGTGAGTAGTTTTTATTTATAATAATAAGTCAAGTCAAGAATAATAATCGAACTGGAGGAGCTTAACAGGATGGCTTGGTAAGCAAGCAACCAGGCGCCAACTCCCAGTTCTTTCTCTTCTCTCTTTTTTAGTTTAGTGACAGCTCATCAAAACAATTTTATAGATCGAGCACGCGACGCGCATAGTCTTAAGTTCAAGAGCGGGTTGTCTCCTCTTCAACATTTCTACTACTTACTTGCCTACCCCTTTTCAGGGATCTCCTTGTTCTCTTTACAAATTTTACTACATACCTTCGACGCCTTCTTCATCATGTTGTTCTATTCTTCAGGGATGTTCGGAAAAAGGCTCTGCAAGACCGGAGGCATCCGCGGACTCAGGGAAGAAAGGTCCATGGCCTAGGGTCACTATCACCAAAGAGAAGTGCAGAAGTCTATGGAAGCCTTAGCGTAGAGCCCTTCTTGTCGGTAAGTAGGTCAGTTATAAGAAGGGAAGAAAGTCTCTGAGCTTTCGGGACTGGAGCTTGGCTTTGAAATGATCGATCTGGATCATGGGTTCTTTCTAGTTAGATTCTAAAAAGGACTATCTCTAAAGGTCCCTGGGTGCTTTATAGGGCATTATTTAACTCAAGTGGAGACCAAACTTCAGACCATACAAGGATACTCTCTCATCTACTTTAGTCTGGGTGCGTCTAACAGAGATACCGATTTACTTTTTTTATGAACCTTATCTTATCAATAAATGCACAGTGGATTCATCTAGGGGTCGATATGCACGTGTGTATGTGGAGGTAGACTTGAAAAAAACCACTAGTTCCTCAGTTTATTCTTAATGATGACATCCAGAGGGTCAAAGACGAAGACTTCCATCAACTATTATATGCTTTGAGTGTGGGTAAGAACCGGATGGAGCTTTGTCCGAAGCAAAATCAGACTGATGGAGCAGACTCACCGGCGGCGAAGGAGGTTGCAGAAAAGAAGAAGGAGGCGGCCATGGATGTTCTCCCAAACCCGGATACGCAAGTCGGGTCGGAAGAAATACCTTTCGGACCTTGGATGCTAACTCCCAACAGACGTCGCAAGAGGAATCAGCCACGTGGTAAGCCTACGAATACGGGACCACAAGATAGCAACAATAGGAGAAAGGGCACGTGTCCAAACCCATAAAGGCCGTCAGAGTCAGGGAGCAAGAAGCGAGATGCGAACGAAGCGAAGGAGCCGGGCCTTAAGTGTCTTTTGAAGGAATAATGTAGGTAGGTAAGGCGAACAGGATGTTGTTTGTAACTAACTAGAAGTGATTTTAATTGTGAGTTCGTTGCTAATTCCTTAAGGAAGTTTTGTAAGAGGTTGTCTTTACAGAGCATTGGGTGCGTCTTTGATAATGTTCATGGTCTCCTCGCCTACTTTTTCTATTTTATGGAATGGTGACAGATCTGACTTCTTCACTCCTTGTAGGGGTATTCGGCAAGGGGATCTTTCCACTTACCTTTTTGTGTTGTGTGTTGATAAATTAGCTCACATGATCAATGTTTCTGTAGCCAAGGGTGAATGGAAGCCTATTAACTAGCAAAATTAGCGTATCACATATCTTCTTTGCAGATGATAGAATGTTGTTTGGTGAAGCATCTGAAAAACAACTTAGAATTATGATGCGGGTTTTGAATGCCTTTTTCTCAATCTTAGGTCAGAAGGTTAGTCTCATGAAGTCTAAGATGCTGGTATCCTATAATATTAGTCCTGATCGGGCTATGGCTTGTTTCAGTATTTGTAGTATTCCCCTTACCAAAGATTTTAGTAAGTATCAGGGAACATCAATGATACATGGGCGAGTTACTCGGGCAACTTACTGGGAGATTATTGATAAGGTTAACTCGCGGTTAAGTGGTTAGAAGGCTAAGAATCTAAACTTAGCAGGTAGAGCTACTCTAATTAGCTCGGTCACCTCATCTATCCCCACTTATTCGATGTTATCTACAAGATTGTCTCAGGGTGTTGTTGATGATATTGACAAAGCAAATCACAGATTTCTTTGGGTACACAGGTAAAAGCGAAGCGTATCGAAGCGAATAAGATGACGTAAGTCTAAGGGGCGGAAATGAGAATAAACGAGCACTTCACTTTGTGAGTTGGGAGGAGGTATGTCAACCAAGATGTAATGGTGGATTGGGTATCCGAATGATGTAGAAGCATAATAATGTATTGCTTCAAAAGACTGCTTGGCGATTCTTGACTGAAGAGGATAGCTTATGGGTCCGGGGAATAAGAAAGGGATAGAGCTCTTCTGCTCACATCACTAAATATAGAAACGAAAACAAAAGAAACGGGAAGAGCGGTTTTAGTTTTTCCTTAATACCTTTTTACTAATCTATTTATAGTAAAGCAACTTTCACCTGGCTAACACACAAAAAAGCACCAGCCGGCCAGGAATGATGACCAGGGTCGATTTCCTCATAGAACCATAACAATAGACTGATTGACTGTGGTCAGGTCAGAGCCCTCTGTTGTCTGTTGTAGGAGATTGATTGCACTTTATACCGTACCTTACTTAGTCTTACGCTGGACCTGGATTCCATACTGAGGGTACACCTTGAACCCTTCGAATTCAATCACCCCGCTCTATGCCAGGTCTTGCAAAGCTTATGTAACGAGGGGCACGAATCCCCGTTCTATTGCGAAGTAAAAACGACCCAGGAAGAGCATTTACAGGGCTTTTGAAAACAAAAGCACCAAGCCCGATTGGATATGCAACATCGCCAAGAGTTATCCACTCAATGGGAATCTCTTGAGAGAAGGAACGCTTTTCTAAGCGAGGAAAATGAATATTACATATTCCCTCTTGTTTTCGCTCGAGTAGCTCATGCCACGCAACCCCTTACCCTACTAACGGAATTGAACAACTATAGCTAACGGAATTGAACAACTATAGCCATCTCCTTTGCGCGGTGTATAGCGCTCGAAAGGGAAAGACTCCGCCTTAAGAGATAGGCTTATCTTAGGTCTACGTCCTAAAGGCTGGGTGGTCTATAAGATATAAGATCACTATCACTCGACCAGCTTGGGTGATTCAATAAGCTACGACAATAGACAGTGTTCAGAAAAGCAGCTGTTAATTGAGCGGGGAGCTGGGATTACGTCTGTTCCGAGTGCCTAACCTCCCGGCAGCTAAGCAGTCAAACTAGAAAGTCAACTAAGACAGAGCTCTTATGATCTCATTCGAAAGGTCAGATCTAGGCCTAGCTGCGCCTCGCCTTTGTTACGTCACTAGCGTTATGGTTAACACCTGGTTCTCTAGGAGGGTAAAGAGATAGTCCTGTAATGAGGTGAACAAGAATTGGACGTAGAAAGGGAATCAAGAGAAGAGGAAGGTGGCTTAGAAGGAGAAGACTTAGCTCTAACTGCAGTGCCCTAGCTCGTAGCTAATTTGCTTGCTGATTCTCGGGAAACTTAATCTATTGGTTGCCAACTTAATCTATTGGTTGCCAGTTGACTTATTATTTCTTAATCTTGTCGGGTATAGATTTTGAATAGCACTCGTAAGAGAAAGCGACTTCGCCATTATCGGTGAACAGAACTCTTCTTTAACAGTTCTTCTAGCTGTTGAAGGGGATCTAGTAAACGGTAGGTCCTGCTCCTCTTGATTAAAGGTTGCAAGCAAGAGATAAAGGAACCACCTCGAAGATCGATAGTTAATGAGGGTCTTTCTTTCCGAGTGAGTGGTTCTTCTCTTTTCTTGACGTTTTTCTGGGATGAAACCGTCAGGTTAGCTCCCGAACTCCAAGTAGAAGAGGAGTCCATGTCAGGAAATTCAATAGCTGCTCTCCCTCGGGTACCGGACTAAAAGGAATCCGATTCCATGAACTTGGATGAAGTGGCTCGGCATTTCTTATCTGTCATGGGAGCCTCTAAACCAATCCTCAAAGTTGCTTACGCTCTTTATTGGGCAGACTGGGTAGGGGTCTACTTTGTCCGTCAATCGTAACCCCAAACGTGGGAATCTAATATGAGAATTCGCGGGTTGGATCTCAGAATCTATGAATCTTCATTTACTGCACCCGAAGCAATAAATAGGCAGACGACCAGGATCTAACTCTCACGTTAATAGCTCAACAGCGCTAAGAAAAGAATCTCGCCTTAATGACCTCTTCACTTCAGCTAGTGACTCCGCAGCTAACTCCGAATCCCAATCCACTACTTACCAATAAATAGGAAGTGGGTGAGCTCTGAACCTCTAGGCGAACATGCAAACGATGCCCAAGAGCAAAGAACCGGGAGAGAAAGCTGAATACTAAGTCGATCAGGACCTTTGGTGCCTGGCTAGTCTAGATGTCCCCCTTCGAGAAGGAGAGAAGAAAGAGCATTTTATCCCATGGGAACTAACTACCTCTTCCAAAGCGGCTATTGCTTGAAGGAGTGAGGCATGAGAGGATGGCTCACGACTGATAGAGACAAGAACATTACAGGTAAGAATAGGAAGTAGAGAAGAAGAGAGGGGCTGCCAAGCCAAGAAGGTAAACTTATTAGCCTCGGTTGTTCGTTTCTAGCTTTAGTGGGCTACGAGGACAGTAAGCATCATCGGCGGTTGAAGAACCCGAATCAGAGGGATCAGAGTCATAGGCAAGCGAGGACTCCGCAGTAGGGGCTTTCGCAGTAGCAGTGCCATGAGTATGAGGCACCCGATAAGGAAGAGATACTTAAGTGTGTTAGGAGGTATCTAATAACCTATGGATCGAGCCTTTAACCTTCATGAAAGTAGGAGGAAAAGTGGTCGGCATCAGCGATCTCATCCTTCGAGTACCCAAGGACGGTAGGGAAAGCAATCAACCCCGATCGATGCTTTAATTCTTCAAAAGTAATAGAATAGCTACTGTAGCTAGCTGCACTTGAAAGGTTTTCTAGGGCCCATACTAATAAGCCCTTTCTTCTTCGTCGCCTTGCCATGGAACTTTCCTGAAATATGGGACTCAGCTTGTTAGCCGCATTGCTGCGAGATTTGGTACCGCTACAATTTCAAAGCTACCAGACGGGAAAACGTAAAGAAGAATATTTCGAAGTTGTAGAAAAACCCAACCGAAGAGATAAAGTAACCCGCAGATCAATCCTTTTGTCCGGACTTGGGTAAGAAGAAGTGGACGAAGTAGCCGTTAGTAAGGAGAATAGGTAGGGAGATTCGACGTAAGTAGAAGAGGAATAAGGTTCTTCACTTGATGCCTTTGATGGATGTTCAATAGTTTCTTCTTCTTGACTCATCGAAGATTCAGATACCTCTCGAGCATTTCCTGGAGTAAACCTATCCTCTGAGTCTGGAGTAAACCTATCCTCTGAGTCTAATTTTATCGGAAGCCTGTTTGTGGAATATGCGACACATCACCCGAATTTTTCTATTTTGTTTTGCTTGTATGTTTCCGGGTTCTTTCCTGGGTATTCCGAAGGGGCTTACCGTACTACAAAAAAGGTTGGGCTTTGTCCCTCTAAGCAAGCACAAGAGAAACCTTACACTTCCGTATAGACATCAGAATCCCCACTATATGTAGGATAATCGGGATCATTAATTAAGTAAGAGATTTGGTGCCTTGGAAAAGATTGAAAACAGGGAGGAGGAAATTGCGGTTCATGAAGATGTAATTAAGGCGTGGGATAAGGGATTACGCAGTGATGGGGAAAATCTTTCATTTAGAGAAATTAAAGAGAGGGCACGAAAGGGAAAGAACCAAGTTGACCCAGTTTCACCACAATTTGTGGAAGAGACACAATTTGAACCGGTTGCTTCTACTCATGTAAAGACTACTCCCCAAAAGGCCTAGGGCTCCCCCTCTAACCATGCTCGGTCCGTTTCTTTGCTATAAAACTGCCACCTTTCGAGCCCATCCATATAAGCCCAAGGAGACGGTAACCTGGATGCCCAAAAAGACTGTTCCTTTCGGTCCGAACCCTAGACCCCTCGGCTTTTACAAATATTTTAGACATTCCTCCAACTGAAGTGGATTTGGAGAATAGATTGGAGCCTCCGGAGCAACTGCTTAAGTAGATGAATAATGAGCCGGCGACGAAACCTCCTGATATTGTGATGGGAGATACTGGTCTTGCTGGAGTTGACGTTAGTTTGGGTTCTCAACAGGATGTTGATCAGGATACTGAGCTTTCTGAGCAAGCAGTGCACTCTGATTCATCCACTTTCAATCAAGTGAAATGGCCCTCTGGTACAAATACAAATCAATTGAGGTTCCTCTGTGGTTGGCTCGGTTCAATAGGTGGTAGCGCAGCGCAGGGATTTGGGTGTAATGAAAGAGAAAGTAGCTTTGGAGAATTCTATAATTTTTGGTAGCAGTCTAGGGCGATGTCGAAGGTTGCTTTTAGCCCGTGGGCTATCTAATCATAGGAATGATAATAGGATAGGGTGGTATCCCAATTAGTCTGGTGGCGACATTAAGAATAGCTTCTAATTATGTTTTGGTGTTGATACTAGGTTTGGTGGGAGAACTGGCTAACGAAGCCTTTAGTACTGTACTGACCCGTAGTACGTACTCTTTCGAAGTCCTCATAGTTGGACTAGTATGTGTTTGTTTTCTCGGGTTTGCTCACATTTGAGAGCCTTACCTCTTCAATCTTTATACTTCCGGAGTCCCACGAGATAGATCAGATCCTTAGGAAGGGGGCTGGTAGCCTCCCGTGGTTTAGGTTGCACCAGGTAATATGGAAGTCAAATTGCGCGCACGAGACAGAAGAGAAGTTTCCTTTTCTTTTTTTGAGTTCATCTTTTCGCGTGTACACACACTGAAAAAAGGAGAATAATATCCCTTTCATAAAAGAAAATAGGTAGCTCACTGGAGCAAGCAACGAAGTGCCATAAGGTTCAGGATAAACTTCTACTGAAGTAGGTACAATTTCTTTGTGGATCCATCAATCTATAGAGTTCATAGAGAAGGGGGTAGATTCGAGTTGGAGAAAACCGTGTAGAATACGAAAAGCAAAGGCGAAGGTGACTTTACATCTCAGTCGAAAGCGGTTAATCCGGATCCATGAAAATCGTAGTTCGTTCCATAAAGCATTGGAGTCGTGCCTTAATTCTTTGAAAAGCTTTTTAAAAGACAGTACCCGCCTAAGAACGATAGATGCTGTTGAGGTTGAAATTTCCTTTGTGTTTCGTGAGTGAAAGAGATTCGTCTTCGGAAGAGAAAAACCTAAGAAAGTAGCACTACATTTCAACGAAAATCAAGAAATAAATTACTAAGATAAGAATCGAAATCCTTTAGTGTATTGACAGTTTCATTTTGCGATTGAGAAAGCGGCAGGCCCAAAGAGCACTACAGTAGCGCCTTGCGAGGTCGTAGAGCCGGTAACCTTCGTTCGCCTAAGATCGAAAATGAAAAGAAGGTAGTCTGATTAGGGAGAATCTCACACTTTATTGATTGATAACCACAAGCGCAGACCTTATTTTATTCCGAGGCTGACGAAGCTAACAAAAGGCGTAAGGACCTTAACTTCTTAGCCTTGTCACTATATATAAGTGAGGGAGTATCTAGAGCCCAATAGACTTCAATGTATATCTTAGGGATATGAACTTAGTCCCCTGAGAGCACTGCAGCCCATAGGAGTGTACAAATGTCATTAATGACTTCAAACTTTACAACGGAAAAGCACAATTTAGAATTGGCAAGTTACCGACTACGACCTAAAGTCCGAAAAGCATATAAGCGATTAAGGGCTGTTCACCTGAGGCATAGAAGATACTGATTTCCAGGCCAGGTAGGCTCCCACGTCACCCACTGATGAAGGATGAAGGGGGATCTGTGAAAGCCATGGCAGGTACCTGTGGACCAACCTCTTTCTGCTACCCGATTTACAAAGCTTTCGCACTTTACCCCGCTTGAGAGCTACAAGCTCGGAATGCTAATCCCCTACTTCTCTCAAGAAAGAGGCAGACTCTATTTTTTTAATCAGACAAGTAAACCAGAGTAAGTCCGATGTTATAAAGACGGGTGAATTCCCACCTAAACAGTAAGCAGGAAGCTAATTTAGTCCGCCCTTGAGTTTAGGGTTGGAGTTTCTTCCTATGTATGGGATATATTCTCTTAACTTGCAAACACCGAATCAGCATTTATGGTTTCTGACGTCTTGCTTTCCGAAGATCTTATCGAAGAAGCGTAGCGAAGCGAATGAAAGCCTACCGAAGGAGGGAGTTATTCATGGGTATGGCGAACGCACGGGAATAGCAGAGGTGACGAGCTCCAGAGAATAGCCTTTCTTTATCCTAAGGCCCAACTACAGGTAGTCCTTTCTTTATTTGTTTTTTTTCTAGAATCGAGAAATCAGTAGGTCGGGACAAGAAGGAAAGAAAGACAGACTCGCGGCTAGAACATTTCACTCAAGTGCTGTTCAATCAATTAAAGCACTATCGATAGCAGATGAAAAGATAAGGCATTTCGGGTATTCCCCATACCTCATCCCAAAACAAGTCAACCGGAAAAAGGCAATAGATCCAACTACCCTTTCGAAAGCTTCTTGAGAGGATGACGCTTCTGTTCTTTTAGTCGGGTTAGGCAAGGAAGTAGCGGATTAGAATTCCGAGGATGAAGAGTTAGCCATGAACAGCTAGCTAGAGAGTTGAGAGTAATACCTATTAGAAGGGCTTGTAACTGGAAAGGTAACCAGTGCTTAACAAAACCCCGGCTTTCTAATGGAAAGCTACCGAAAACCTATTTCAAAAGTTAAACAAAAGTCCCTCGCAATCCATACCTTAAATGCAGAATTGGATCTTGTAATCGTAGAATCTGCCACCAGACCTTTTTTAATCTAATCTGATTTCGGGTCGGGGAACTATTGAAGCTACCTTTCCTCTGAGGTTCCGAAGGGAATGAAATAGGTGAGCCATTAAGGCGAATGGGCTTATTAAATACTTGTAAACTACTTCCCGAAGAAAGAAATAGGAAACCTCTCTCTCAGCCGAATCGGTTTAACTATCTGAATTTTCTTAGGTTTTTTTGTATTCTGGTTGTGGGTCTTCCTTAGAATTATCTGATGGTGGTGGAGATACGTTATCAGCAGGCTTTTCGGGATATTCTAGTCAGTCTTCTTCTTTATTATATTTATATTCCCCAGTCCTACTACAGTTTAAAAGCACCGGCTCACCTGCGCTTCCTTTATTCTATTCGCCTAAGAGCTCCCCGCCCTCTTTATTGGTTAGGGTGGTTGGAAATGTATCCTGGAATGGAGAAGTGGGTTGGTCCTTTCCTGGCTCAGCAGTTAAAGCTTTCCCAAAAACAAAAGGATTGAACTACCTTTTTCAATCTCACGCGCAAAAGCTTACGGTCGAAATTCTATAGGCATTAAGGAATCCTTAATGCCTATGAGGTATAAAGGAATCGATGCCAAAGAAAGAGCCATAAAGAAGGGGCGAAAGCGCTTAACGTAAGAAGAAGAATGGGTTTTGCTGTCGATTCTCTAAACTCGATAGCTCGAAAAAGCAGAAAAAGGGCATTTCTGAAGGTTGTTTGATGTGATAGGCTGGGGATAGATAACTTCTTTTGATTGATATCCACTAAAATACTAGGTATATAGAGACCAGACACCTTCGCTTCGAAGGCAGTAGCAAGAGGAGAACCGAACCTATACAATCTTAGGAATCTCTTTTGAGAAATTTATTCCCTACCCGAACCAACCTTTACTTCGGCATAGACTAACAGGGAAAAAGGTAGAGCATGATTTCATGCAAAACCGGGGGCTAAGACAGGAGCCCAGGAGCCTAAGTAAGAGGGGCTAAACGGGGGTAGCGCCAAGTCCTTCTAAAGGTCAGGTAAGAGATTCTAGATTTATGAGAGATTTACGTATTTCCTTTATCTGATGCCATTAAACCAGATTTAATGGATTCATCTTCCGCAGTTAGTCTGACAACAGCTATAACAACAGCTTGCTAGTTAGTGCAATCATCAGCCTCAAAGCCCTATCGTTCTGGATTTTATAACTATGATAACGCTGAACAAGAAGTTCACTGCTGACCGCCTCTTGTCCCGCAATGTCGCGCTCCGCTAGATGTTCTCTGCTGCGTACCCATTTCCTTTCATCCTTGTCGAAAAATACCTTTTTTATTGCCATGATGGTGTGGTGATTATTGGACTGGACTACTCTTTTTTCTACTTTTGAATTCTTTCTATTGAAGGGAAAGATGCGCTGTAATTTGTTCTCTCGTTGTTCGATATTGTTGTTATCCTTTTTCCTAATCGGTATCCTTGCAAATTTTAGAAGATCGACCTTTTGATAATCGTCCCCTTCTTCTTCTTCTTGCTCTTCTTGCCACGTTTTCCATGGCTCGTCTCTAGCCCCAGTGCTTTGGTTCTTAGTATCGGTTCGAGTGACCCTTATTAGTTAGCTTTGGGTCTCTCTTCCCTTGTTAGACCTGTTCTCGTTAGGCCCTATTCGTATTCCGTTAACGCCGCTACCGCTCTTGGGCCATGTGGTTTAGCAGGGTTCGATACCGCTCCGCAAGGTGTGTGTATGCCCTCCGGGAAGCCCCAGCTCGTGTTCATGATGTGAGCGCTTTTGGGCCGAGGTCTGTTGAGCAAGTTAAGTACAGGTTCTGGTTACAATCCTTATCTGTACCGTTCTTGTCTGTAGGAGTAGGTTCAGTCGTAAGCCATTAAATACAGCCTGGCTTACTCCTTCTCTGTCTCTGCATGAGGGCCATTGGTTATCCCTTTCGGTTATCCCCAGTACGTGTTCGTGAGTCTGAGCGCTATTGACGGAATGCTTGCCGAGAGCGCCCTTGTTGACTGATGAGAGGGTACTATTCTACACTCAGGTCTTTGACTAGGAAAGTGAGGCCAGTGAGTGAGTTAAGGTAAGACTAGTGAAGCAATCCCTTTGCTTCCCCTCTGCTATCACTCGTTTGGTGCTTGAAGCCTGGGAAAGGAGAACTAACCCTATGCCCGTTGCGCCTCTTCTCCGACTTCACTGAACTTCTCAGCTCGTTAGACCCTATATTCGACTCAAAAAATGATACTTTACACATTTCAGAAAGGGATTTCGAGTACAAGTCTTTATCTGGTTCTACTTGAGAGATTTCCTTTACTAAAAAGAATAGCTATCTTTCGTACTATACCTCTGTATCCCAATAGAATGAAATTCGTGCTTGGAATGTAGAAAGCAATGTTTACATTACCCCGAGAAAAGAAAAGACTGCAGTAGAAAGCTTGACCTTCCATTCGGGTATTTCTTATTGATCAGTGAGGAAAGAAAAAGGTAGTCCCATGCCAGCCCTAGATTTTTATAATAAAATACCACGACAACCCGAGCGGATGCACGAAGATACCTGCAAATCCTTTTCGGAAGTTTTTATATAAACTAACCTTATCTCTTAGTATCTTTTCTAATTAAAAGGAAAAGGCAGAGAGAGATACTTAAACAACCCTACTAAGGCACTGAAAGTCTTCGGACTCCTTTCCTCATCGATGAATCTGAGTAAGCTGGTATTGCTAGCGAGGTACTTTATTTTATGGTTTATGTTGGGGCTTAATCCTAATTCTCCTACTTACCTAAGCGGTTAACTAAAAGCCCTCAAGACAGCAAGAGGGCTAAGCTATGAGTGAGCTACAGGTACTTCTAGGTATAGTTATCCACAATCATTCTTACACCTCGGATTCTCCTATCTATCTTTCCTTTAAAGGTCTCATCAAATCACATCAAAGGTAAATCAAGAATGCGCACTCAACCTGTGCGCTAAGGTCCAAGCAAGAGCAAGAGAATCTCTCCTCTAAGAGCTAGCTAACTTCCCTACTCGACTTTAGAATTGAGAGATACATCAAACCATCTCCAACCATCCTAATAAATAGGAAGGGGAGTAGTACGAATTCTTCTTCCCCGACTAAAAAGAAGGTGCTGATCCGATAGTCCTTTCTGGCAAGCTAAACTAAAGAAAATGTGTCTCTCAGTCCACGCCAGTAAATGATCAGAGAGCTAATCCCTTGTCTAGTTTAGCCTTTCTTTCCCTTAAGCTAAGTGCAGAAAAAGCAGCCAGGCGAGATGCTATTTCAGCTGGTAAGAAGGGCTCTGGGCTGTCTGTCTATCCGTCATTGGAAGAAGACCCGATCGATAGGTTAAAGCTGGCCACCCAGGGACCTTTGAGAGATACCTTAGGGGCGGGAAAAGTCTGTTGGTAGATATGGCTTTGGCCCCTTGCATGAACTGAACTTCAATTCATTTCTTTCTATACGAAATTCTAGATGCGGATCGATACATAGACGATATGAATCGAAATATAGAACATTGCTAAGAACATGAGGCCTATAAATCCTCAAGAACTCTCTACTATTTCTTCGGAAGTCTTTGCTCCCTGCTCCTCTACTATGGAATAGTAGAATATTCATTAATAAAATTGTTTGTTAGGTCCCAGAATTCCAAGCTCTCCGGGTAAAGCAAGATCAGCAATCATCTTGTCAGAATCAAGTCTAGAATCAATATTCATACTGCCATCAATCAATTGAGTTTCGGGAACCACTGACGTAGCAGTTGAGTTCGGAGGGTCACGATTTCTATGGTCGGAAGACCTCAAGGAGGGTAGCTGCTGTAAAGCATCATTCGTACCCCCCAAGGTTGAATCTTCCAAAACCATTTGTCCGTCCATAACCATATCACCAGAATTCAAAAAAACCGAATTTTCAATATCACTACTTCTCTCATCTATCCTAATGGGTCGAGACGAGGTGGATCCAGGCTCCCCTTGTCCTACTCCACCAGTTCTATTCCCATGCACCCTCGAAGCAAGAAAGTGAGATTCCATCCGAGTCTCCCTACTAGACATATTTTCCCTTTCATCTTTTTCCTTTGAGCTGGTTCCACTAGGCTTAAAGGCTTAAAGCCCGACACCCCACGAGCTTTAAAAAGAAGATTTCTACCTTGGCTATTAGCAGCCACAACACCTTTATCTCTATCCTCCTTGCTAGATGGCACCAAAGTCTCTTACTCTTGTATATTAGCTAAAGCAGCATATCAGGAACCCGACTTATTTACACCTGCACCTCTACTCTTCCATAGGATTAGACTCTTGGGAAAAAGTAGAATAATCTTTATCCTTTCCCATATTATCTCGACTTCCATCTTGGACAAAATTACCATCACCATCTTGTGTTTCAGGCACCATGGTTTGTACCTCGTCATTCATAGGGTTTCTTAATCTAACATTTGAATTTTCCTCATTATAAAAAAAAGAAGACGGCTACTCCTCCATATTATCCTGCGAAACCTCAACACCAGCCTGCATCCCCTTTCCCGATCCTTGCAAACAACCCGAGTCCCTCTTATTTGCCTGCTGCGAATTTGCTTTCTGTACCGACGGCTTAGTTCTTTGGATAGTCTGACTTTTAGCAGGCCTAGGTTGGGCCGAACTTGATGGGGTCCGTGTACTTAGATTTACTTGCTTCTTTAGCCTTCTTTCTTTTTCTCACGTAGGACATAAGTAGCCCCAATTCCACCAGCCCATGCTTAAACTATTTACCCCTTGTTTCCTTTGCTGTTGGGGAATGCTCTAAGTTGGCTTTGCTTTGGGATCCGGTAATGGAGAAGTGCTTCCTTGATGACTGGCTATCTAGCGCCCTTGTCTTGTTGTTAGGGCTGATAGTGGAGTAGTCTGTCTTTATGCCCCTTCGGCTCTAATGCTGGTTAAAGCAGGAGTCCAATTCCTCTTACTGTCCAAAATGTAATACTGATCTGTCTGGTTAGGCTATAAAGTTAAGGATTGAATGAAGTAGGCCAGGCCAGTGAGTTAGTTAAGGAATTAGAGTGATGTCGATTTCAATGTCATTTTTAGAGTATGATATAACTGCAGGACGTTATCTGCCTTTCGTAGAGATTAGGGATAGGGGCCATATCATGATCATCTTTAGAGTCGGCCTTAGTAAATGAGTGAAAGTGCCCAATTGTTTCCGATAGCTCAAGTTCATTATCTCTTGTAAAATAAGGAATATGGGCTAAATCATCTTGTTCACTTTTTGCCTTTGATGGATGGATACTCTCATTCCGAGTTCCCTTGTAGCCCATTAAGGAAAGGCAGAGAGCGAGTGAATGAGTGAGTGGTGAAAGAGCATTCCAATCAAGCCAATCGACCGGAATACATCCAAGGTAAGGGCTCACAGTCGAGTTAGAAAAAGGCTCTGCAAGACCAGTTAATTAGGCGCTCTAAAACCGAGATAAAGTCCTCAGGTTTATGATGTCAGAGGTTACTTCGGGATCTCTACAGGATTAGCATTCCTTACTCCTTTAGATTGTCTTACGGGAGTGAGTAATGGGTATGAACGAGAAGGAGTACGAGTGATTGTATGAGTGAAATCGATTCTAAGGTCTTGTAGGAGATCCTATAAATGTGGAATCGGTAATCGTCTTCCTCTCTCCTGAAAGCAGATGCTCTCTTTGGCGCGTATCGCCTGCATGTCGATTAGGTTGTCTTCCTAGTCCAAATCTAGAAACGAGAGCTCAAGCAGATTAAGAAAAGCAATTATGAAAAGTAATGAAATACTTCTTCTTTCTAAGTACGAGCAAAGCTACTAGCTAATGCCTCTAGCAATCTTGTCTAATCGGAATCTGATAATCTCAACCCGCCAACATCATAACCAGAGAGTGAAACCGCTTAAAGTGCTTTATGTAATCCGTAGTTTATTGGTTTACCTGGGGTTTACTCGATCTAGTAACTTCTTTCGTCTTTTCGCATAACCCAAGTTTAGGTATGCTGAGTTTCCCAAGGAAGAGAAGCAAGCGGGTTCAACACCAATTCCCTATCGATCGGGTGCTATTGCCCCACTACCGGGACTTGAAATCATGCCCAATCCTTTAGCGAATGGAAGGCAGGAGAACCTTTAACTCATAGGAGAGCATTAGCAACAGTAGAACCTATACAATCTTAGGAATCTCTTTTGGCTTTCTTATTCGTTTCAATAAATATCGTATAGAAAGAAATTAATTGAAGTTCAGTTCATGATTGATGCTCTGTCTGGAATCGCTTGATAAGCAGGTTTAGTCTCCGTGTCAGAGCCTATGCTTGAATACTTAGCTCCATGCTCGTACCCGATCCCGTCCTTATCCTGTATCAGTCCATTCCATAAGTCATTCCTTGTCTGAGAGTGGTGGGTAAGCAAGTTGAGCTAATCCCCTTAATGACCTCTTAAACACTGCTTTAATAGCGGAATATGCTTTTATTGTTTCGACTGGGGTTTGAGAATAAAAATCCAATACTGAATTCCCGAACAATAGGCATACTCAATTCCTATATGCCTTTTCCTTTGCTCTGGTTGGCTCACGAGCGTGTAAATAAGTAAGGGTCTCTCGTCTGAGTCTCTTTCGGGAAATGAGATTCTTTTCGGTTCCAAGTTCACTCCTCTACTTAAGAGATTTAATAGCTCGTCTTCGGGTGATTCTGCAAGTGACGGATATAGTCTAGCTACTGCTGAACCTGAACTCGCTTTCACGAAGTGGATTCGAAGCACTGGACTCTATTTTCGGACTGAGGATACATTGATTCTCTTTCTGCCTACTTTCATGAAAGCACTACGAAAAAAGTACATACCCCACGTACCAGTACCCATGTCCCACTACATGAGATACGGGAAGCAACCGCTGAACCGATAGGAGATTTAGCGAATGAAACAAGAATGGATTTCACTCTTCTGTCCCTACCTCTTGTAGTAAAGAATAGTTAGGGCGCTGGCTTCTTGAAAAGAGATTCCCGAGATCGCTCATCCTTTTATGAATTACCGGGGGCTATCTCAGTTCCCGGGAAAACTCCAAGTTATCCCGCTTTTTCGAGATTTGTTAACGGACTTGGGTTTAGGATCTTTCTACTCTGATTTCTAGTCGAACTAGCTAACGATGCGAAGATGCTAAGGAGCGTAAGTAGCCCAGAACAGGAGAGGAAATCTCGAAAGTCTAACCCGAAGCAATTCTAAGGCAAAAGTTGCAAGAGGGAACCCCGGGGCTAGAAAGGATTTCGCTTCTGACTCGCAACAAGTGAAGGGTTCAGGTATTGCTTATTCAAATTCCATATGTATATTTTATGCCTGTCGATTGAATATAGGTCTTGCTAGAGTCGGTAACCGTCTTTTGTACGATCATTATTCATCTCAGAGATTCTCTATCGAATACGAAGGTTACCCTACTTACTTTCAAACAAAGGCTATAAATTCGGGCTGTTATAAGCAACTTTCTTTGCTCAGCTCCTTAGATGAGTAGAGGGAGCCTTGTTCTTGAAGCAGGCAGGCCCTACAAAATGAGTTGCGACATCAAATAGGTATGTGTGCCTCGGCCTCATGTTCTTAGGAATCTCTCTTGAGTTTATTATTCGTAATTTCTTTCTCGTTTCTTATGTTTATTTCGATTTCATTCCTTAAACTAGGATTGATTGATTCTATTAAGAGTTCACCTTTCGATTGAGGAAAAAGGGAAGAAACTATGAGACTGCAGCTAAGCTAGATCTTACCCGCTTCGTGCCATACTCCTTCGTCCTCTGAGCCTAGGGGTTACGCTAGAGTAGAGGAATTCGTATGAGTGCTTCTTTTCTGAAACCCCAGAAAAACCATCAGATATCGCAGTTGAAGAAAGACCGTATTTTTCGCTTACTATGGGTTGGGACTTACTCCTTTTTCGAGTAGGGTCTAATGCGGGAGAACCTATAGCAAGAGGATTAGCTGCACGGCTTTAACAGCACCTACTGTGGTAGTATCCGCGGTTGATGTAAGAAAGTTGGCAAGACTGAGACTGAGCTTAAAGCATAGGGGCAAAAGCTACAGGACATAGTTTTAGTCCACCGGTTCAGGAATGGGGTTTCCAGTTACTTCTTTTCTTAAGTCTTTTGCAGGCTTAGCAGCACGGGAAGCACCTACGGAAACACCAGTAGCAGGATCGATAGAGTTGCTAAGGAAGCATCAGACGGGTTAATTGCTTTTTACAAGTCAACAGAAGAGCCCACTTAGATTAGAGGCAAAAGTTCATTTTGCTAATTTCACTCGGAGAGATCATGAAAAATAGAAAACTTTCTATCTCGCATAGGGGCAAAAGTACTAAATCACTTTTTCCCTCCATGATGGCATGAAAAAAAGAAAAAGTTCTATCTACCCTAGGGCCAAAACCTTATTTTGCTAATTTCACTCATAGAGATAATTGAAAATTAGATTTTGTGTTACTCTACTAGGGGAAAAAGTATGTAAAAATGGACATTTTTTATGATATTCTATTAGTGGAAATCGATAAGTATCCAAAAAAGACGGGTTTTATCCAAGTGAACGATTTGTAATTAGATTTCTGCCCGGAAATCGATAAGTAACCATTTTTCCCGGGGTTTAATCAAAGTTCACGATTTAGAATGAGCTTTCTTCCCTGAAAAGTCAAAGTAAGCAAAAATACGGGGGTTTAACAATTTAGTCGATTTAGAATGACCCGTTAGGAAGGGAAAAGGCAAAGTAAGCATTTTTCCCGGGGTTTAACAACTTATCGTATTTGGAATTCAATTTAGGAAAGGAAATGACTCGATACCGATTTTTACGGTGTTTTTAAAAAGTTCTCAACTCAATCTCGAATTCACCGAGGATACAGCTTTCTTCGAGTGTATCAAATCCAACTCCTATAAGATCACTTGTGCGAAATAGTATAAAGCCGTTCTCCGTATGTGCGTGAGTTTTCCTCGTCTCTTTTTCTTTTTCTTTTTCTCTGGGCTCCTCTTTCTCCGCTTCGGCAAGCAGCCCTACGTCGGAAACCATAAACGAAAGCCTTTTCCTTTTGGTCGTTTAATGGGTAAGGTTGGTCCTTTCCTGGCTCATCAGTTAAAGCTTTAAACTTACTATTTTTTGCTCTTTAAACTTACTATTTTTTGCTTCGGGCAGTAAATTAGGAGGTTTTTATTCCAGCACGAGAACGACAAGCAGCTCTACTTCGGCGAATGCGTCCATCTTTCCTTCCCCTCTATCAAACCTTTCCTCGTCTTTCTCAGCTCGAGTTTCAGGTGCATGAGAGGGTGGTTACTACTCGACTAATAAGTCTTGGATTTTAGTTAAGGATTCTTACCCAACTGGTAAACTCATGCCAGGCGAAGAAGTAGCTACGTAAAGGCACCCGTATTTAGTCAATGAGTACAAACTGATTCGTATCATATCAAACCTATCCAAGAGTTGTTTAACTTGCTAACTTAGCATTCGAGCATTCATTTTCTTTTCCTCAAAGATCCATAACTCGGTTCTGAGCTGAGCCTAGCTAGCACAGACAGAATGTAAAGCGAACCTGACACGCACTTAATCCCATAAATATGCTATACAGATGAGAGTAAGGAATTGGTACGCCAATATTACATAGACCTGTATTCTACTGCTCTACATGATAAGGGAAGAGATTTTGAGCTTTTCAGCCCAAATTTGACTGATGAACAAGGCACTTCACTGTGAGTAGATATTGAAGAAGACGAAGTCAAGACAGCTTTGTTTCAAATGCAGCCTTACATGGTAGCTTTTGGGCGTAAGATTCTATTTCTATTTCTATACGAAATTCTCAATCAAGCAAGACTCATCAGTCCAAGGATAAAAAAGAGTACCTGCTCGAGGTTGACTTACAATCCGGTGGCATGCAGGTCCCTCTTCGTGAGCCTGCGTCCCGTTCACCGCAACTATTAAGACCAACTTCCTCTTCGCTTTATTGTTGCTATAAGGAATGGTGTGCCCAATACGGAATTACTTATTCAAGGCAATGGTCCGTCAAAGCTCCTTCTCATAACTCTCCGAAGGAAGGGGTAACTCAAACTAAGGCTCGTTGAGACGCCCAAAACCAAGACCTCGGGCAGTAAATGAAGATTCATCGATTCGGGTAGGTAGTGTGCAATAGGTATGTCTCACGACCGTGTAGCTAAACCTCTTCCTTCTCACCCACTGTCTTTTCTTCCTCCGTCAAGCCACCATCTATCACCATTTGGTTATTATTCGAATCTATAACTTGAGTCCTCGGACTCTTGCACAGGTTGAAAACTGGCTTGTGCAATCTGCATGTTAGGTTTCCCATTTTCATCCACTGACCAGGTGTAGACTGACTTATCAGGCCTAGCCGACACGGAAGCTACCTCTTTCTGTCCCTCAACCTTGTTCTTAGGCCTAAAATACCTCGTCTCATGTACTGTAACCAACCGACCATCTTCTTTTTCCTTTTCATTCACATGGGACTTCCATTTACAATTTCCTCCACTAGTCTTATACGACGATTCACCGAAATTTAGGGATGGAAACCTCGTACTGAAACCAGTCTTAGCACCTCTATCTCGGTGTACACCCTGGGCATTCCGCTCCAAACTTTCAGCATCCCGAAAATACGCCAAGGCTGCAAACCGTGATCCCGAGTTCGCATCTTTTTACCCTTGCTCTTGTCTTACAGGTTCAGTCTTCAGACATAGTTGGGAATGAATGAGTAGTTGCTTTTAAACTGGCTTTCTATAACCCGCTTTCCTAAAATAGGTACTTCACTCGCTGACTCGATGCCTATTTATTTTCCCGGTAAAAGGTTAAACGTATCAGCTACTAGTTCGACTATAGGTGAAGAAGAATTCGTCATCTTCCTTCAACCAACGCGCTTATAAGGGTTTCAGAGCTAGGATTATGTTGAAGGTTTTCAAGACATGGAGTTCTAACTCCTTTTTCCTCTATTTTTTGTCTCCCCAGTGGAGTGTAAGTTGTTCATAGGCTAATCATCATCTGAAGCAGTAAGCAGGCAATCTTCCCTATCGCCCTTTACCTTTTCTTAATCGGGAAATGGCGAGGTCGTAGCTAAAGGCAAATGCGGGGTCTCGGAGCCTAAGAGCTAAGGTTGTTGGTCTTGTCTCCAGGTCAGCTGTGGGGTCAGCTACCTATTTTTCTACCGGTTGAGCAAATAGAACAGAAATAGGCATATCTTCTACCATTCCAAAGCCTTAATAGTCTGAAGATGAAGCCCTTAAATCTGCTTTTTTCTTTAGGGATAGAACAAGTAATCCAAGACTACCTGATTCCCAACTCAAAAGCTAGATAATTAGTTAGCTCAGGATCTAGCTCAGTAGCAGCGAGAGAGATAGAGATCATTATTCGCATAGCTTTTTATCCGCTCGGGTACCATTAAAACTATGGCCCCATCTCTGGTTTAGCAAGAATAGATGTAGTTTCTCAAGAACTAGAAGATGCAAGAAAAGATGAGTAAACCTCTGACAAAGCTGCTTTTTCAACCTCGGGGTTTAGCACTGGTCTGATGAAGAAGTGGGCATGGATACATTTATTTCTGCATCATTATATGCTATTCGAAGTCCTTTCAATCATGCTCAAGGGGTTTCTGACGTGGCAGTTCTTCCTTTTTCTTCTCTTCCTCTGTAGAAGGGCATTGTTCAAGACTTAATCTAAAGTGAGTAGCAAGAGTAGAGCTTACCGCTTTAGATTTGTCTATGTTAAACCTCTGAAGTACTTTCTCAATGTACTTTCTCTTGTGAAACCATTAACTTCTTATACCACTGTCTCGGTGCTTGTTTCAAACCATAAAGACTTTTCTTTAACTTACACACATAGTCCTCTTTTCCTCTAAGCACAAAACCCTCTGGCTGCTCCATATAAATCTCTTCTTCAAGATCACCATGAAGAAAAGCAGTCTTCACATACATTTGCTCAATCTCCAAGTCAAGACTAGCTGCTAAGGCGAGAACCACACGAATAGACGACATCTTGACAACTGGAGCAAATATCTCATCAAAGTAGACTCCCTTTTTCTGCGAGAATCCTTTGACAACCAATCTAGCCTTGTATCGTGGAACTAGAGCATTCACATCTTGCTTCAACCTATAAACCCACCGATTCTTCAAGGCTCGCTTACCCTGTGGTAGCTTTACCAACTCAAAAGTCTGATTTTCCTGGAGAGATTTCATCTCATACACCATAGCTTCAAGCCACTCTTTCTTATGTTCATCTTCCAAAACTTCATCATAAGATTCGGGTTCTCCCCCGTCAGTCAATAACACATATTCATTTGCAGAATACCTGGTGGAAGGTTGTCTATCTCTGGTAGACCTCCTAAGCGGCACTGCTGGTTCTGAAGTTTCATCCTGAACAAGTTCTGGTGTAACAACAGATTTAGGGGGAACGAGATCAAAATCAATCAAGTCATCACTAAACTGAGGCAGCTTATTCTCAAACTTGTCGATGTCTTGAATTGTTTGATCTTCAACAAACACCACATCTCGGCTCCTAACAATTTTCTTCTGAACCGGATCATACAACTTCTATCCAAACTCATCATGACCATAACCAAGAAAAATGCATTGCCGGGTCTTTGCATCAAGCTTAGATCTTTCATCCTTAGGAACATGCACAAATACTTTACATCCAAAGACTCGTAAATGATCGTAAGAAAGATCCTTACCTGACCATACCTTCTCTGGGATATCAAAATGTAGTGGAATAGACGGTGAGCGATTCAACACATGCACAACAGTATCTAAAGGAGGTCCAATGTACTCACCCCATTATATGTTGTAATGCATTTCAATTTCTTCCCAGTTTCTCTTTCAACCGAGGCATGCAAATTCTTGAATACTTTCAAAACTTGATACAAAGTTTCCTTCTTCATAGGACCACAAACATCAGAATGTACCAAATCCAGTACACTTGGCTTCCTAGAAGGCGGGTGCTTTTTGTTTGAAACTCTACTTTGTTTACCTGCCATACAGTGAGAACACCTTTTGAGCTGAATACTTTGAAGCCCAGAAAGAATCTTTTTCTTTGCTAAAAGAGCCATTCCTTTCTCGCTCATGTGACCCGGCCTCTTATGCCATAATTCAGTATCCTGCATTAACAATGTCTCTGGATAGCCTGTCTTTCCTAAGAGAAGAGTGACCGTATTAATCTAGGGTCACTCGAACGAGACTCAAAGCCCCATGCCCCGCAACGAAGCGGAAAGAGCCTATTTCTTGAGGCATACTACTTAATGGCTCACGACCGTGTAGCTAGACCTTCTCCCTGTTCGCCTATCGGTGAACCAGAATTCGTCCCCTTCTTAGCTATCGCTTACTCAGCTACCTATCCGAAAAAGGGCACACCCCCTGGGACCAGCTCATTCGTACTCTTAGCCTTTGGCATAAAGAACCTCGTCATAAGGGACGTTGGGAGCAGAAGAGTGCCATATCAATTGAGAGAGTGAGAGATAAAGAGATCAGTGCACAGGATTTATAGTGGTTCAGCTTACCAAGCCTACGTCCACTACCTTGGATCACCTTTGATGAGTACACAGCCCAATATGAGGCGCCTAACACATGGCCCAATATAGAAACCCAGCACCTAGCCCAGGTCTCAGGGTACCTCAACAAGACGACGACGTCTGCAGGAGTTAGGTCTTGCAGAGCCTAGCACTATATAAAGGCCTTCTCACTCCAGTAAGAAGGAAACCTAATCCACACCTTTATCCTAAGACTCTCTAGCCATACCTTTACTGACTCTCACACCGGAGGGGGCTTAATCGTAGACCGTCCGATTCCCCTTCAACCCTTTGAGCGAAATGCTTGCAATCTCGGTATTTACTTGGCTTGGGGGCTCCGATCATCCATGGTAGAGTTTCGCATCAAACCTACTCCCATCTTATTGATAAAGTCCTTAAGAGACTTGCAAATTGGAAGGGCAGAATTTTAAGCACAGCTGAGACTTATAATGATCTCTTAATAGATTACTATTCACATATAGTATTCAAGTTATAAATAGAAAGAAGAAGGAAGACTCTAGAATCTAAAAGAGGAAATCATATAACTCAAGTGCTAACCCAGTTCATACATTTGCCTCAAGCCCATCATGAAACAAGCAGAGTAAGGGAAAGAGAAGAGGGAGAGCCTTCACTTTTCCTCAAGCTTGAAAAAGGATTTTGCTTCTGCCACCGGGGATATATAAGAAAGCTGTGACCATCGATCTTAAAAGCATAAGATATGGACAGGGTTGCCAACCGTGTCAAAAGCATGGGCCCATTAAGAGGGCTCCCGCGGCAGAGCTCTATACAATCGTTAAACCTTGGCCTTTTCGTGGGTGGGCAATCGATCTAATCGGCAAAGTATATCCGCCTACAAGAAATCGACAGAGCTTTATGATAGTGGCAGTGGATTATTTCACTAAGTGGGTGTAAGCTAAGCCACTCAACACAGCTGACCAGGTAGAGATAGTGCAATTCATCAAGGAGAATATCATCTATAGGTTTTTTTGGGATACCTGAGTCGATCACTTCTGCCCAAGGAAGAGTATTCACTAGCATCATGGTTAATGAATTGGCCACTCAGATGGGCTTCAAATTGACCAATTCTACTCCATATTATGCTCAAGCAAATGGTCAAGCAGAAGCCAAAAATAAGGTGGTGATAAAGAACTTACTGTAGAGATTCGTGAAAGACAATCTTGAAAGTTAGGGGGATTTATTACATGAAGCACTTTTGGCATACCGAATGTCTCAGCGAAGTAGGACTGGAGTCAGTCCATACACCTTGGTATATGTGCATGATGGCGTTATATCTGCTGAGATTTTGGCTAAATCCATGAGGATAGCTTTCAAAGACGACATGACATGGGAACCCTATTTGGAAGCCATGGCAATGGAGCTAGAAGAGTTGTATGAAAATAGAGTGGATGCTTTAGATCGACTTCAAGCTCAAAAGAAGCGTGTTGCAAGAAACTAGAACAAGAGGATGCGTCCAAAGACATTCTCAACAGGTGAGCTCGTTTGTAAAATCATTTTGCCAATTGGAAAGAAAGTTGGAGATCTTGGGAAGTGGTCACCTACATGGGAAGGACCATTTCGGATCTGCAAAGTACTAAAAGGAGGATCCTATTGGCTGGAGAGCTTGGAAGGGAAAGCACATCGAAGGTTTATCAATGGCAGGTACCTTAAAAAGTACTACCCCACAGTATGGGAAGCCATGGATCGTCCAAAACCACGCTCCAGTTAGAGAAAACAAGAGAGGCATGGCAAGGCTATAAACTCAAGTCTTAGCCATTTCTCAAACAATTGTATAAAACTAAGCCAAAATTAATTAACTTGTGCATAGAAAGAAAAGCATTCAAAGTAGTTTAAGTGGCCGGCCATCCGAGAGCCATGAAAGGCTTCACCAGAGACCTTCGAGTCAATCAACATATCTTTGAAGGACTTATACCCTTCCCCGGGAGAGTCATCTGCCTTGACCTCCTTCGTCCTCTGAGCCTTCTCTTGTCGATCTCAACTATCAAAATCTCACGATTCCGAAGAATCATGGGTGAATCATCGTTAGAAGCCACAAACATTCATTTTCACTTAGGAAATGGTCAAAACCCGACATACATACCATAACAACCTGTAGAGTGATCCATAGGTCCACTAGATAGTGGACGCCCACATCTCCCATTGCTTGCTTTGGCCTCCCTCTATTTTCCTCTAGTGCTTTTTCCTCACCCCCTTGTTTAGCCCTTGTTGAACTCGTGAGTCCTAACTTCCACTCGTCTTACTACTATACGTTTTCTTCTACCAAGACCGGTAGCTGATGATGAGTTAGCTGCAGATTCAAGAGATGCAGATTCAATTCATTTTCTTGGTAAGCACGGAAAACCATTAAAGGTTTCAGCTAATTTCCCCTTCTTAGAGTTAGAGTCCTATCTCATGGGATCTCTCTTCTCTGATTAAACGAAGAAGAAGGACTAGTTTTATGGTAGGCTTGTAGGAAAGGCTAGAATAGACAATCAGGCTATTACCGCGGAGTGGGCTTCCTTCCACCCATTCTCACTGATGCCCTTTAATTCTCATCACCTTACGCATGAGAGTTTTTAGGATTGGGGAGGGTTCGGGCTCTGCAAGACCTTATCGATATGTCAGGAATGAATCTCTTCTTTATATAAAGATGCTAGAATCACCTGAAACATCATAAAGCTTATTGTATTTCCCAAGCCTGAAGCAGAAGCTAAACCGATAATAGGCTAACGAGCTTCAAATACATCTCAGGTTCAGAGGACGAAATAGGGTCTTCAGTGGGGAAAGGAAAGATTATGAAGTGAGACTGTGAGCACGCGGGATAGCGGGTCTTATCTTTTTCCTACTCGGATTTACAATTGTAGTTACCGATGGGTAATGCTCTTGCAAAGACTGTTAACAATTAAATCAGGGTAAACCCCAACTTTGCAGATTAATAATTCGATTTAGGAAAGCTTACAAGGAAAGGAAGGTCTCTAGAATACCTCTATCTCTCCGCTCTTTAGCTGGCTTAGCTGCGACTGGGAAACCAGTTCTCAGAGTGAACCCGAGAGGTTAGACAGACAGGGAATGCGCGTAGGAAGAGCGCGGGATTATTTATTGCTTTGATGTATTATCGGACCAGAGAAGCGGTTTCGCCTTAGGAAGTTTGCCCTATTAGGAGCTTGTCTTGTGGCTTCCGCTTATGGAAGATCGATTACTTCTAGAGCTTTTCTTATATTCCCCGGTTGTAGGAGATGGATCCGGGAACGTGTAAGTGGTTTGACTTTCCTCGATGAATCAATATTCGTCCTCATCTTCTGCCATTGGAGATTAAAGTACATACCCTCTCTCTGGCTTCAACTCGACTCTTTAACAGTACGCATCCGATCTTTGAAGGCTTGAGTGAAATGGAATAGCTTTCAAAGCAGGCCAGGCATAGGAATTCGTTCCCGTAGCGTAGGCAGACTATCCAAGTACGGTAATCGAGGGGAATGCCTTGTCTTCTATTTCGTACGGTAATCGAGGGGAATGCCTTGTCTTCTATTTCAGCTTGCTTGCCAAGTCGGCTTTTAACGCTTGCGCTTGCTCTTACTGGATCCGCTTATGGTTATGCAAGAAGGAGAATTCCCTGCTGCTCTTGGTTTTCAGCTTTTCTCAAGGGCGGCCAATCTCTCGCTGTCTAGATCTTCTACCTCCATGGTCATTGCTTCATAGTATTCTTCCCAAGTCAGGTCGTTTTGGAAAGCTACCCTCGCATAGAGGGTCAGTGTCGAAATCGACTTAGACAAACCTCTATTTCCGAATTCCATCATTAGAATCAGTATCAAAGGAGGTGATCAGTACCCGTAGCTATCCCTAGTCAGAATTTAGGGTAGGTTTCAGATGTACTTGGCTAAGATTTCAGCAGGTATCATGGCATCATGACCATAAGTTAGCGTGAATGGGCTTACTTCAGTACTACTCCTTTGAGACATTCTATAGGCCCATAGCGCCTCAGGGAGCAGTTCCGCCCACCTCTTCGGGTTGTCATCCACAAACCTTTCTAGGAGATTAGGGAAAATAACTCATTTCTTATTACTGAATCTCTACTTATTTGTTTTGCTGATTCAATTCAAGACTACCTTGTTCGCTGCCTCAGCTTGGCCATTTCCTTTTCTCTATCTGTTTGCCTAGTAGTAGCTGGCGGACCCAGACCCCTGCAGGATAGAAAGTCACCGAACAATCGGGCTAGCTGGTATGTAGGAAAAAAACCTTGAGGCTTCTTGTAATTGATTATTCCAAAAGCTTATACTCTACTGCTGATCATGTTTATAACCTGCGTATTGGAGCTGATTGTCCTTCTACAAGATTGTAAGAAAGCTAATGATTTGGATCTTGCTTTTTAGTTAGGCAAATCCTTTTATCGGATAAGTGCATTCTTCTGATCCTTGGAACTTTATCCATTACCAAAAGCCTCGCCGTCGATCTATGCCATTCTTCTACCAATGCTGCTAACAAGCTGACTACATAGAATGGAACGTGTTTTCGGATATTTATTCGTAAGTAAGGTAATATCCTGCTATCAACGAGAAGGTACATGCAAAGTAAGCGTCAGTATGCCTTGTTTGTAGAAGGTTGGAAGGTGATAGCGTATGATAGTGGACTGGCACGCATGTTCAAAGCGGAAAGGCATAGGCACATTATGGCTTTAAAAGAGAGGAGGTTGTCTCTAAAAAGGAATGCACATGCCTGTAAGATCTGAATCGCTACTCATAATCAACTCAAGATTCCTACTTACGAAAGGTTTTCAAGACCGACTCAGCCGCAGCTCTCCTTATGTTCTGATTCGTCACCAGGGGGAATATCTCACTCAATTGCTTTACACTTTTATTTATGTATGTAATTAGAAGCTCACCTTCTGTTCTGCCTTTCAGTTGGGCTCTTCGGCATACAGTCTTTCTGGGTGGTCCGTTGGGCCCGCTGCCCTGCCTGACCGATTAGGTGTGTTTGCTACAACCATTGTTTGGTCTACTACTTAAAGGGTAAGGTGTACAAACAGCTATCAATTAAACAAGAGACAATCAAGACAAGAAAGAACCGAAACAAAAAGACTAATACGTCATTTATTGATTTATTGACGGAGATATCGGCATAGTATTTGAATTTATTGACTCTTATGGAAGCACCTCATTTCAAGAAAGGAATTCCCCCTTTATTTAGTATTAGTAGTAATGGGGTCCTACGTCTCGGTGTTGGACAAAGAGCGGTAGTTGGATGTGTATCCGTGCTGATTGTTGTTCCTAGAGAGGTTAAAGCAGATGAATCAAGTCTGTTGGAATGGTCGTAGTTGTTGTTCTTCTAACAAGCTATTTTGATTTAACCAGTTCTTTCTGTTCTTTAGTCGGGTTGTACTCGAAGTTGGTTAAATGGTTCATTTTCTAATTGATAGATGAGTAGGATGGAGCAAGCTGCCCCCGTACTCTGAGTGAGATCTTAGGAGCTTACTTATTATGCTCTAATGTTCAATTATCGTTTCTTCATTCAGCATACCTACCGGCTAGAGCGGATCCTTTGTAAGGTAGCTCAACAAAGGCTGCTTCTGAGAGAAGAAAAGAAAAACAAGACCTCCGGTAGTGATAAAAGCCTGATTCTTCGTGTGTGAATATTGATCAAAATGATCTTGGTTAAATTGAAATAGTTGCTGATGATACCCAGTAAAGCTCCATTCTTCGTGGGACTTCTCCTGTGGCTATGTCTCTAGCTAAGAGGTAGCTCGATTCATCAATAATGAAGATCCCTCTATAGGTAAGTAGAGTAGTTGGCCCGGTCAATCCAGTACGTACGTCGCTTTCGTTCTTTCCATTCCATATACCATTCCCGATCGCATCTTTTCTATTCAGCCAATCCCTTACTTGCTTCATACCGCTATTTATTCTCATTTGATAAAGATCATATTTAGAAGGAATTGACATTTGAAACGAGAAAGAAGAAAGAATCCTACCCATTTACATTAACCGTTCGCCTACCTTCGTCCCTTGTCTTGGCGATGAACTTCCATTCGTCCCTCTTGCAGTCCTTTTTTAAGCATCAAAAACTTGTAATAAGAACCTTTTCTCCCGGTAGAAATTGGGTTGGGGTATAGAGCCGTAAGCACAACGTCATGCTGATTTAGCGCGGGATAATCCCCAATACGTAAAGCTCTGGTTAAAAAGATATCTGTGGTATATATCTTATCTCTTCTTGATTTGTTGTATTCCACCGATTTACAAATATTATTAACCACAGAATTGAGCCCTATCATGAAGACATGTAGGACCCTAGCAGAGGGCTATCAAATCGAGCGCCTACTGCTGTTGTTGATTCCTTTGACAAAGAAAAAACTTCGCCTTCGGTCGAGTACTTACGGCTCCTTAAAAAAGTCTTAAGAGATCGATACATTGTTGGCAACTACCAAATAAAGAACTCTTACGAGAATCCAATTCACATGAATTCTTCTATATGTTCACATGAATTCTTCTATATGATATTATATTCATAGAATCAAAGAAATCGATGAAGGAGTCCGAGAAGGTTTCATATTATGTTTCAAGAGTTACGGCGATCGCGAATCAAATGAAAAGGCTTGTTGAAGATGTTTCTGATCTAAGAGTGATTGAAAAAGTCCTTAGATCAGTCCATGAAAAATTTGATCATGTAGTAAGAGCCATCGAAGAATCAAAGGACTTGGAAGAGATGTCCATTGAAGAGTTGACTGGATCATTGGAAGCTCATGAAGAGAAGCTTAATAGGAGAAAAAAGGAAGCAGCCGTGGAGCAAGTGTTACAATCAAAGCTCACTTTGAAAGACAAGGAGGAAAAGGGGAGCCCAAGCTACAGAAGTCGAGGCCGTGGACAGTATCGTGGTCGAGGTAGGAGAGGAAGAGGCACTGAAAATGCATCTCAAAATAGAGATGAACATTGGCAATCAACTACAACAAGAGGACGTGGCAGAGGAGGAGGAAGGCAATCTCAAAGAAGGTTTGACAAGTCTCAAGTCAAGTCTTATTCATGTCATGAATTTGGACACTACTCATGGGAGTGCAAAAATGGTTCTAAAGATGATGTAAAGGAAAACTTTTCTCATGAAGAAAATACTGAAGAGGTGGAGTCCACTCTTTTGGTGGCTTACAAAGATTTGTTTGCAGAATTTGATGAGAAAGTTCGTGGCACTATCACTTTTGGAGATTCTTACAAAATTGTGGTGAGGGGAAAAGGTAAGATCCTGATACGTTTGAAGGATGGAAGCCATCAATTTATCTCAGATGTCTATTATGCTCCAGATATGAAATGTAATATTAGAAGCATGGGGAAATTATTATAACAAAGGCTATGAGTTTTTCTCAAAAGGTGGAAGCTTGGTTTTAAAAGATTATGCAGGGAGGATAATTGCGAAGGTTCCCATGGAAAAGAATCGCCTATTCTCGTTGCCAATTCAAACAGACATGGCTAAGTGCTTGATGTCCCTGCTATAAAGATTCTTCATGGTTGTGGCATTTGAGATTTTTCCACATGAATTTTGGGCACAGGCTGTTGATTGTGCTGTTTACTTGCTGAACAGGTGTACAACAAGAGCAGTAGACAAGAAGACTCCACTTGAAGCATGGAGCGGGAAGAAAGCATCGGTGTCTCACTTGAAGGTATTCGTATGTGTAGCTTATGCTCATGTTTCTGGTGAACAAGGCTACAAGCTTGATGACAGAAGCAAAAAAGTGTGTGTTTGTTGGTTATGACTCAAGAACTAAAGGCTACAAGCTTTACAATCCAAAAGATGGGAAGGTGATCATTAGTAGAGATGTGGATTTTGATGAAGAAGCCATGTGGGATTGGCAAGTCCAAGATGAAAGCTATGATTTTTCTGGAATTCATGGAGGACGGAGAAGAAGACAATGAAGAAAGACTTGATAGCATCACTCCCCCACCATCACCATCTCGTAATGAGATGTCTTCTCCAGAAAGCTCAAGTTAAAGGCCTTTGAGAACAAGAAGGCTTGATGATTTATACAGAGAAACTGAAAGAATTGATGATAATTCTTATTTATGCTTTTTTGCAGATACAGAACCTATTAATTTTGATGAAGCTGTTAAGGATAAAAGGTGTAGAAAAGCCATGGATGAAGAAATAAATGCCATTGAGAAGAACAAAACTTGGGAACTTACTACTCTTTCCAAGGAACATGCTGCCATTGGAGTCAAATGGGTATTCAAAACAAAGAAAAATGCAAAAGGAGAGGTGGAGAGATACAAAGCGAGACTTGTGGCGAAAGGATACAAGCAAGGCCAAGGGATTGATTATGAAGAAGTTTTTTCTCCGGTAACTCGCTTAGAAACTGTAAGATTGATTATTGCTTTGGCAGCACAAAACAAGTCTAAGATTTTTCAAATAGACGTCAAGTCCGCCTTTCTTAATGGTTTTCTGTAAGAGGAGGTTTATGTGGAGCAACCTACAGGCTATTTTGTGAAAGGAAGTGAAGGAAAGGTGCTTAAATTAAAGAAGGCTCTTTACGGGTTAAAACAAGCACCAAGATCTTAGAATTGTAGAATTGACAAATACTTCCAAGAAAATGGCTTTCTCAAGTGCCCATATGAACATGCTCTCTACATAAAGGTGAGTGTCAGTGGAATTTTGATTGTTTGCTTGTACGTTGATGACTTGATTTTTACAGGCAACAATCCAAAAATCTTTGAAGAATTCAAGAAAGCAATGAACCGAGAATTTTAGATGACAGATTTAGGACTTATGTCCTATTATCTCGGTATATAAGTGAAGCAAATGGAAGAAGGCATATTTATTTCTCAAGAGAATTATGCAAGAGAAGTTTTGAAGAAGTTTAATATGATTAATTGCAATCCAGTAAATACTCCAATGGAATGTGGCATCAAATTGTCCATAAGTGATGATAGTAACAAAGTGGACAAAACTTTGTTTCGAAGCTTAGTTGGAAGCTTGAGGTATTTAACTTCAACAAGGGCTGATATATTGTACGGAGTTGGGCTTGTCAGTCGAATCTAGATCTTCACATCATAATTATCATAAGAGAAGTAGTTCTAAGAACTGGGAATAGAAGGATTGATCAACAATTCCCCGCTTTCTGTCACTTTCATTAAAATTGACTTCCACGCACACCCTAGCAAACCGGCCTCGTGGAGGCAGACCTCGTATTCACATCTGCTTTCACCGCCTTCTCAACAGCATTTCCCAAAGCCATCAGGATTCACCCTTTGGGAAAGGATGGATCCTCTCACGGTACGAAATTGATATCGTCCCAAAAGCTTCACAATGATGCACCGTTGCCATTGTCTCCGAATATGATCCTTAAACCTCTCAGAAAGCGAGATACGTGGACATCCACCAAGGGAGGAGATATGAATCAACCCTTCGTCAGATTGCTAGAGAACCAGACACCTTAGCGCCTAGAAAATAGGTAGCTATTCCGGCTTACTCGAATGCTGAGGAAGGGGGTTATGTTTCGGATAGCCTTTTTCTATAGCTTGAGTTTATGGTTTCGCTTTCTAACTGTTCAAGGGGTACTGTCTCAACCATCCAACTTGCATCAACCGGATCTGGATTTATTATTGATTAGAAAACTCACGTTTACAATCCCAGATGATGTCAGCTTCAAAAAATTTAAGACTCCTTTGGCGCTTCAACTTAGCCATAGAATTAGTTTTCTAGTTTTAGCGGAACCCCTGCGATAGAGCAAGGATGTAAAGGAAAACCTCAACCAGAACCGCCTGATCATTCCAGCATAACCAAACTACACCAGCAAACCTGATCGTATCCGCAATACAATAGCCACCAAATCCTAGTCTTCGTACAATTTAGCGTGATTTTTCACCTGAAACTCTAGAAACAACTACTACAAAAATATCTGGCTTATTCGCTTTTAGCATGTCTTTATAGTTGCGGAGAAAGGATTTATTAGACGCGCCCCTATTGTTCCATAATAATATCTTCATTATATAAATTATTATCAGCGCCGAGATTACAAGGCTCCACCGGCTGGACCTCATCACTAATAAGCATATCATCAACTTGGGTCTCTGGAACCACCGTGCTATCAGGCGGTTTCCATTCTACTTGCTACATCCACAAGGTGCTCACTTCAATGACCTGCTTAGCTGATCCCAAAACTACATCGTCTACTGCCATAGTAGTATCTGCGGAACTACTCGTGACAGCAACCCCCTCTTTCCAAGCTGCAGCCGCCTTCTCTAGAGCCATCTTATATTTTTCAACTAGCTGGTAATCACGAACCACAATGGGCTGCATAGCTGCATTTGAATTCAAGGCCTGTGGCTCTGCAACAATATTCTTGGGCTTTTTAATCCATACTTTACCTTGAGGCCCAGGGCCACCACCCACATTATTTCCCCTAGAGTCCTTCCCATTATCTCTTGGATTATTTGCGGAAATATTTGAATTTACATCAGCCAATTCCACAACTTCCTCCATTCCCGTAAGAGGATTAAATCGTGATCCCAATAATCTCTCCCCATTAAGATCATCACCTTTTTGATTAGTATTGACCCTAGAATTACGCCTCCTATTTCGTGGTTGAGCAATCATCCATGGGACATAATCCGATTCACTTTCGGGTACCGCCTGCCCAACCCCGCCTGCTTCTCCCATCATATCACCATTGCCGTGACCTTGACCACTCTCCTCCGTCGTCTTCGGCACCTCAACTACATAGGGACAAAGTTTATGACCTTGACGACCACATTTGAAGCATATCAGCGGCAATCCTTCATATTCAACAGTATTGACATTCATCATCAATACATACCCTAGGAACAAGGGGCTTGTTAAGATCAACCTCCACAAAGACCCTGGAAAATCGCCCTTTCGAAGCATACCTTGTATTTGAGTCTACCTTGGGAAGAGCTCTCAAGAATCAATTTCTTGTGCAAATTAAGTGCAAGAGCCTGTTAGAGTCGTATCCTGGGCTACTTGTGGTCCTCCCCAATCAATCGTACTCCCGTTCGTGAGACATACCCTTCTCAGGGTTGCAGAAAAGCAAAGACCCCAGCATTCGTCGATTGGTGGCGGGGTAAAGGGCGAACTAGGGTTCAATCTACTTCCTCAACCGGTTATGGAATGAATGCAGACAACCGACATCGACATGCAGACGATTCAATGTAGACAGCCGATAATCGAATCAAGACGATAGCGGAAATCATCTGTTTATTGTTTGGACTGGGGAGAGTCTATCTATCGCGAACAGGGAGTGAATCCTTATCGACCTCTGAAGCTAGTGAATCGCAGCTTAACTACTCATCTTGCCTATCCCAGCTTACTTAAGAAGACCGGGAAGATAAAGATGAATCAGAATAGGCGAACAGAAAAGGAAGGGTAGATGGCGAGGAATTAGCCTGCCTTATATTGGGTTCAGAAAGTGGTAGGCTTGCCAAACCTTGCTACAGGTCTTTCATATCCTTTAGAAAGCGTGGGTAATTTTCCCTTCCTATGGTTCTTTCTTTCATGAGCGAGAACTTTAATTGTGAAAGGGAAGAGTTAAATCCTTTGCCCAATCAAATCAATAACAACTCAAAGTGCTTATCAAATCAATAAGAACTCAAAGTGCTTATGGATGAGGTACTATTTCAGATACCTTTCTTTATGTGGAGGTAGCACGTTCCCCCTTACTAAAATCTCACTTCCTTGGCTTTCAAGCAAGATAAGGAATGTCGCCCGAGATAGTAACTCATGGGCTCTTGGACCGCGAACCTATTCAACTCGAGAGCTAGAAAAGGATAACTCTTCATGATACTCAGACAAGACAGAACTATGAATACGAATCAACTACTTCTAAAGATGAAGAAGAATTGAAACTCATAAGAAACTTCAACAGCGAAGGACCCCCGTTCAGGAGAAAACAATACGATGAGCCGTCAAGCGCCCTTACAAATGGTGTCTCGCACTCCACGCAATTAGCTATTTTTCTAGCCGTTGAGTCAGAAGCTCAATCCTTTAGAAACTCGGGGTTAAGCATTTTCATTTTAGAGCTAAGCCTTTGATATTCCTGTATCGTACACAACCCATTTACCTACGCCCGTGTGCTATAGACCGGGGGTGCCCCATTACCTATTAAAGGAGAAAGCCAAGGGTAGACCTATACAAGCTGGGTTAAGAAACGGGGAATGGCAAATGTCAGTTAGGTACACAGTTGCTGGTATGAGGATTTTCCTATTGAACAATGCGAGTATCAGGTTACTGTAATCAGTTACACATTTCAGTAGTCGATTAGGTCTTCTTGCAGAGCCTCTGGTAATCGAAGCATTGTTTGGATCCGTACCCGACTGAATTACAGTTTTAGAAGGAAACCGGAGAACATTCATTCCCTGGATCGTACGTCCTCTTCATGTAGTTCTTTCTCGATGGTGGAAAAAGAGAGTGGTAAAGCCAAGAAAGAAGTCAAAACAAACCCTCGCGAGGTAGGTAAGCAAGCACCTTATTATGATTAGCAAATAGAAAACTACGTCGAATGCTTTCACTCCTCAGGTACCAAAACCAGATTAGTCCCCAGGAATGGAATGAAAGGAAATAGGTTCTTAACCGGATGAGACATTAAGCAAATAAAGGTGGTAAAGCGACGAAGCCGGTTCGCCGATGTAAGGAGAGAGGTCTATTACATTAAAGACAGGACTGATTGATAATCCCCACGGGTTCTGTCGGCAAGTGAGAAGGAATGCATTACCTTACTTAAGGGTACAGCTTGGTAACTCCAAAGGATAGGCATTTGCTCTAGGCGCTCAACAAGAGCTCTAAATACCCTTCGCCCGTAACGCAGCGAGAGAGTCTATTTCGTAAGGGAGTGAGTCATACTACTTAATGTCTCACGACCGTGTAGCTAAACCTTACTTATTCTTCCTAACTAACAAGACAAGGAGCGATAGTTCTTTACGTCTTTCTCTTCTAAGCATAGCTTACATCTTCTTCGACTATACCGGTGAAAGAACCTAACTTACTCCATTCGTCGACAAGATCGCTTAATGAGCATACCTACGTTATTTACTCGATTTGATAGTAGACTCTAGCAGTTATCACTCTGCCCTAAGCCTTACCATGGGAATGTGCACAGAGGCCATTTATTTCTGGCCCTTTAAAGAGCTTTGATTGTTCTTACTCATGTGAGTATAAGGGTTTGTCCACTATCAAGTATCTATTCATGGACATTCCCTTCTGCATCAATAAGCTTTGCAGATGGATTCTATCCTCCTAGGCCTTAGGTTTCAAGCCCAAATCCGGCTGCTTAGCGACTATAAGCGAATAGGAAGATTAGGTATTATATGACTTTACGCCTTAAGTTAAATAAAATAGTGCGTTTTAGTAATTGGAAAGGAAAGAAAAGTAGATAAGCTTTGAGTATGAGAGAGGTTTATATTTATAGTAAGACGAAGACGCGTAAACGCTGTAAGGCGAAGAACTGAGCATTAAAAGGAGTGAGATTGAGCTTTGTATCCTCTGCTATCCGCCGGGTCTAGTTGCCACTTCCCTCTTGTCAATGAGACCGTCCTTAATTAAAGCCCATTTAGTGCTTATTCCCAAGTCATCAGCAAGTAGTAACTCAATCCCATTTATTGAGATAGAAAGAAGGCTATGCAAGACCTGCACCTATGACATTCCATAAAAGGATCCTCATGGGATGATGATTAGAATAAGAAGCATTATCAATGGAATCCACTGATGCCCTACATTCCGATGTGTCCACCCTCTTCAACCATTGGAATCGGACTCTTATTGTCGTTTAGAATATGATCGTCGGCGGATTCGAGCATTTGTTGCCTTATTTGAGTAAGGGCGACTAGTTTAGTTGGTCAAGTAGGAGGTGTGCGCCTTAGGACTCCAGGGTGGGAATGCGCCTTGCTAAGAAGAATGAACATGTTGTGGCAATAACACCCATAAGGGAATGGCTTACTCCAAGAGCACTTCTTTCATTCGATGAAAAGAATGGAGTAAATTGAGTATACTAAGTGAACGGGACATGCCTCGGTAATGGTTACACGCTTTCTAACTCATCGCAAATAGAACTATTTAAATGCCTATAAATTTAATTCATTGAGTCGATGCCCCTAAAAGAATTACAATTCCTATTCGTTAAGTTGAATTCTCTGATCCGAATGGTGACAATTGCTTATATTAATAGCAGGTCTGGTACAAGAGAAAGGCTAAAGTGAAAGAAAGGGTCAAGGGCGAAGGAGATGCATTTCTTGATAGTACTGGGCAAGCTCGAAGGTAATAAGGGGTAAAGAGGAGACATAGGAGATAGTCTCAGTGGATATGGTCTTATAGGCTATTGTAGCGCATTTAAACAGCTTTTTTCCAGGGGATCACCCATGATACCCTCTGATTGTTAAAACTTAGTAAATGTAGAAATGTAGCTATTTTTAATGTCACTGTCATTCCCCGGTATAATAAACTGTAAATTATCCATTCTCCAATGAATGCCTGTAAGTTTGCATCCGCCATGCTAACCCTTCCCCTGCAATTGTCTATTTCCTTGATTCTAGTCCGTTCTCGTTGAGCTAAAGGAAAAGGCAATTATTAATAAAAAGTGTATTTCCCACTGCAGTTGACCCAGTTCAAGGCTCCGAGATCGTTGTCTATACTGTCTTCGGTCGGGTATGTCTCTTTTAAGGTAGTGATACCCTCGAGTTCATACCATATAGATAGGGTAGGAAGTGAACGGCTGAGTCATAGGCTCTCAGATCGAAGATGACCTACTGGCAAAAGCAGGACTCTCGCGCCTTCCTCTCGCTTGTTCCGCTCTTGGCTCACTCCCGCTCTCCGTGAGCGGGCCACATCGTCAATCGTTACCGAAAAGACTAGCCGCTTTGGTTCTAAATCGTATTCAAAGTCAAAGATCCCACGTACTACTATACGAAAGTTCTTTCTTCCGACTTGTGTATCTGGCCTTGTAAAAAGATCGATGGTCGCCCCCTTCTTTCTTTTGGCGAATTGCTGACGTCGATCCCGATGAGATAAGGCGATACCAAAGAGAAGTGCGAAAAGCTTATCGCACATTCAACTTCATGACGTGAGAAAGAAAAGAGTTAGAGTACAAGGAGGCCCCACCCCGTCTTTCTTGGAAAGGTTAGGAAGGAAAGTAGGATTGATCGTCTAAATCAAAGGCGGTGATTTGGATAAGGGTGGATCAAGACCTCGCTCGGTGCAAGGCGTCGGACCACTAAAGGCATCTCAACTCAGAGCATAAAAGGTCATTTCAACTTCGTCTTCGTCGACTGCCACTTCCTTTGATGAAGTTCAGAACGATAATAGAGCCTAAATAAAGGAAGAAGAATCAGCCTTCTGTACACGTAAAAGTCTCTCTTAGCCTATTTCTTTCGCTGGTTATGTTGTGTATTCAGCTCTTTCTGCTCCTTTCACCTCTCGGTTCAGCTCAGCGCTTTCGCCCCTCCTCGATGAAAGTGATTTTGCCTGATAGCGTTAAGTTAATGAGTACGATCCGTTAGGAAAGGAGTTAGGAAACTCGAGTCAACTCCCAGTTCTTGAGAGAGGCGACGCTCTGCAAGACCTCTGTTGTTGTCGCTTTCTTTCTTTCCATGTAAGTGATATAGGAGTTAGCTGGGAGCAAAGAGAAGTAAAGGCCTTTCTCCATACGAAATTGATCAAGTCTCAGCTGCCTAGCTATAGGAAGTAAAAGCAAGTACGTACGTAAAAAAGAGAATCTGCCTGTGTCTCTAAAGCACCATTTCTAGACATTCCCGAGCCATCAGCAGTCAATGCTGGACGTACCTCGAGTTTTCTACAGCAAGAGCGAATGTCGGATCTTCTCAACAAGAGAGCTGGTGACGAGACTAAGCCATTCTTCCGTTGTAGATAGTGAAATTCATCCCATTCACTCATATAAAGCAGGACGGTCAGACGTCAGGGTCCGAGGTTGTAGGACGTAAATAATGCTTTTAAAGCGTACGTGATTGTGTATCTGCTTTTGTTGGGCTTTCTTGTCTATCTGTTTTTTGTAGGAGCAGACACCGTAAGTAGGGGAGCATAAGCTCTCCCGATCTCCTCAATCTCTTCAATTAATTAAGATTTTTCCTGATCCGGCACAAGAGAGCGAATCCTCCTCGCCTCTTCGCGTTAACTGTATTCAGCTTGTTCGCAGCATTTCGGATAGAAAGTTATCTTCGTCGCTATGCTTACTACTAAAGAATCCCCCTCAAAGCCTTATGGCTCAGCGACTTATTCACTTGGCGGAGCTTCGCTCTTACCTTCCCCAGATGACTTCTAACCATATGTAACTGGATATCCCAGTAATTATATCTACTACACTAGATGCTCAATGAAATCGTCCTGCAGTTATATCATACTCTAAAAATGACATTGAAATCGACATCACCGAGTGAAGCTGCCCAGCCTAAAATATGATGTATGTGAATAACTCTCCTATCTTCGAGAATTGAACCAACTTTGAATGTGAATCAGTTCAGTTCTTCATTTCATTAAAGCAATGAAAAAGAAAAGGAAGAACAATCAGCACTGAGTAAGGAACGAAGCGCTCTCCAACGCTAATGCTAGGGCCAGTGAAGAAAGTCAGACATGAAAGTTGGATTAGCTGGTCTAAGCCATTAGCTGGTTTTGCCAAATAATGAAGAAGGAAGGCCTATAGCCCAGCCATACGCCAATCACAAACCTCCTCCTATGTTGTACCCTTCGGGACGCCTATATTATCAGCTCGTTATACCCTGAGCTCAGCTCTTTTATACTCTTTGAACTACTAGGGAATTGGTTCATTTTTCGAAATAGAAGTTAGGAATGAATGTTCATAGAATTCTCTTAAGAGATCATTATTCCTTTCGATTCTTTGATTCTAGAAATATGTTCATTGGATTCCATTTCTCGTTCATGAAAAACTGTCTTTGATGCAATATGAAGTGCAGCTTGGTTGTCACACCATAATTTGATAGACAAGAAACTTTTCCTTTCAAAACCAATCTCATTCAATAATTGATATATCCACATAAGTTCACACGTGGATTGAGCCATTGCTCTATACTCTGATTCGGCACTAGATCGAGACATAAGATTCTGCTTTTTACTTTTCCAAGACAGCAAGTTCCCACCAACAAATAGACAATATCCTGATGTAGATCTTCTATCAATCTTAGACCCAGCCCAATCTGCATCTGAAAAAGACTCAATACGAGAGTGACCATGATTACTATATACTAAGCCATGCCCTGGAGTCCCTTTGAGATAAAATAAAATCTGTTCCAAAGCTTCCGAATGAGTAACTCGTGGACACGACATAAATTGGCTCACAAGACTAACTGGATATGCAATATGAGGACGAGTTACTGTAAGATAGTTCAACTTTCCAACTAACCTCCTATATTTTTCAGCATCCCCAAATAGTTCTCCATCTTCTGCTGTAAGCAGCATATTAGTAGCCATTGGTGCACTGCAAGGCTTTTCTCCAAGTTTTCCAGTATCTTTCAACAGATCAAGAACATATTTTTCTTTGAGAAAGAAAGAAAGATGAGGAATTTCCATCGGGGTTAAAGTACTATCTTTTTTCTTTCCGCTTTCCTTGTTTTCTTGTTATCCTTATTCACTGAGTGAGAGCCTAAGAAGAGAGGAAGCTGCAATTGCTCAGTTTCCGGGGGCATTAGCGTCTGTAAGTCGTGTACCTGGAGTGCTACGACCAGGGGACAAAGCAAGAGAGATAAAGGTTGTAAATGTGTCTCCCAGTCATAAGCTAAATCGCCTGTGAAGCTTCATTCGTCTCGTCCTGTTCTATTAGAAGCTACGCGGTACGAAAGTAAGCTCATCAGCCTCTTCTATATAGGCTCAGCGCGACATACCTATTGGCGTCAGAGCAAGGGTTTTCGCCTAGTAAGTTTGGACATGGAATGAGTTTTCTAGTTTTTCCATAAGCCTTTCTCTTCCCGTTTCTAAAGCGGACTCCTTCATCAGAGTAGGAAATGAAGATTCTGATTAGCCTGATGAAGATGACAGCTGGTTTTAAGAATGAGTTATTGCTCCGACCCTTACTCCACAACCTGAGATGCTTCTTCCCCTCTACTGGGAAAGAAAGAAGAGATAGCCCCTTCGTTTAAGCGTAGGAAAAGCTAACCTTCTATTGCTTCGGGACTGGGAATCTTGAATCGCCTACAACCAACTCTGGGAATCTCACCCACACCGCCGTTGATTCAATAATGGCAGAGCTCGGACTTATTCTGCTTTCCTTGTCTGAGTAGCATGAAGAAAGAGCTCACCCTCTCTAGCTAGCGTAGCGAGTTGCATAAGTTGTTCAACCAATAAACAAAGGATTACATAAAGCTTAAGCCTTATCATCGGTTTAACTATCTGATTTCGAGCGAATGAGTTCTTCATTATTAATGATGGCTTTGACCAGGGAAGCGCTTTCAGATAGGGATTTGGCCTATGACAGCCTTTATTTCGGCTACGGGAATGAATCGGCAGGCCTGATTCGAGGCTAGGCATTAGTTTTTGTGCGTAAGCGTATAACCGCAGTTGACTAAATCTTCGCCGAGCTTGGATCTATCAATCGAGTTAAGGGAAGAGATTAAAGTCCCGAAACCTCAAAACTAAATAACAGGCTTGAAGCCAGACCTTTCCCCAGAAAAAACAGATAAGAAATTACGATTCCGAGCTGGTTCAGGAAAGGGAAGGAATGGTACGAAAGTCAGCTCTAAAGATAAAGCAATTGGTTTAGCAAGTCCCCAGACTAATAGGGAGGCTAGGAAAAAGAAGGACACTCGCTTCCACAGCGAATCTTGCTAATCAGTAGCCTGCCTTACGAGTGCAGCTACGGTAGTGGAGCGAGGAAAGTCTATGCCCATATTAAAGAGATGGGCCTCTTCGAAAAAAGTAGCTGCGCGTGCTAGGTTCTTTCCCCTTGAGGGTTGTCGCGTCTTAAGGTGTTGATGCTATCAAGTTAACTGTCCGGGAAAAAGTGTGAGGAGAATTGGGGCAAGCTGAGATCCGGAAATGGCCAATTGAATCAAGAGTCGTGATATCCAGGAATGGGATTGATGCTATCGGAAAAATAGACGATAAGAAAGAGTTACTCACTTTACTCGGTGAAAAGGGATATTCCGATTTTACCACATCCCGAACAGGAGGCATAAAGATAGCATCGAAGACGAGGCTCCTAGTACGGAAGGAAAGGCTATCTCGAGTCGAGTGAGACTTGAATAAGCTAATAACAGAAGGGCGTGCAGCAGTTTTGCCACTGTGAAGTTCCTGGGATTGGCATCTTCATCCGTGTAGCTCGGCACACCAGAAAGAGGTGACAGCTGCATTATCATGGTGGTTGGTCGGTCGAAAGAGCATGGATTCGTCATTGGCAGACCCTTTCTTTCCACACGTGAGATGCAAGATTTTTTTTTATATATAGTGGAAAAAACAAATAACATTACATCATATGGCCCTTGGACAGACTAAACCCATGGCATCAGTTGTGAGAACTGAGGTAAGACCAGGAGGCGGAGTGTCAAAGGTATGCAGTCCCAGCTGGAGAGCATCAAAGTGAGTTGCCAACCAATCAGCACACATGTTTGCTTCTCTGTAAATATGAGTTATCCTGCAAGTCCAATCTCGATTCAGTAGCTCATTTATGGCATCAAGTATCCGATGGTGTGGACCATAATCCGAGGGAGCACTCCTGATCTTTGCAATGGCAAGTAGTGAATCTGATTCCAGCTCAACACGACGAAAACCTTTTTACCAGCACAAGCAGAGGCCGTGGTAGATTGCCCATAACTCCGCCACCAAGCTCGAATAAATCCCGACTCTAAAAGTGAAACCACAAATCCACTTTGCTTCCGCATCACGAATCAAACCTACGGCAACTGAAAGACCCGAATTACCTCTTGCACTGCCATCAACATTAATCTTTACAAAGGGAGCTACTGGTCTTTGCCACGAAATGAACATTTCATGTTTCAGCTTAAGATTAAAACACCGTAGGACATCACTTGCTTCCTTGTCTCGAGACAAAATATGTTGGCTGTTATTTAAGGGCCACACAAAATTAGCATCATGCAAGGAGCAATTTCTCCAATACCATATAAACCAAATTCCATAAAGAAAAATAGTCCCTCAATACAGATCAAGAAATCGTTGCTGACTAGAACAATTAGAGAGGAGCCATTCCTTTTCCGCAACATTAAAGAAATTCCCAGTCTATAAAGCTGGATTCAGAGATAACCAAATTGCCTTGGACATAGGGCAATCACGCAGTGCATGTAGCAAAGTCTCGTCCACAAATGAACAACGAAAACAACCAGGCTGAGAAGCAATATAATATGTCTTCGATACATAAAAGAAGCTGTAGGAAGTGAACACTGCAGGGCTCTCCATAAGAAAACTTTAAGCAAGAAAGAGACCAAACCTTATGACAAGGCAAGATAGAAAGTGGTTGAGGAGATAATTGGATCTTGTAAGCCGAACTAGTGGAAAAAGAACCATCACCCTCAAGTTTCCAGCACCATGAATCCTCTCTTTCGTCACTAGTATTAATCCAAATTGCTGAAATCTTAAATACAATTTCTAAAGGAAGTACCTTAGATAGAGCTTCCCAATTCCATCCTCCAAACTCATCACAATACCAAGCTACAAAAAGCTCTGCCTCAGCATCCGAGATAGCCCGTGTAGCATGATTAATCAATGGGCTTTCCTGCATCCAGTTATCCATCCAAAATCGAGTAGTTTGGCCATTGCTAATATTAATCCCCAAACCTCTCAACAACACATCTCTACCCTTCAAAATGCTGCGCCATGTAAATGATGCAGTAGACTTACTAGGAACAGAGAGAAAGTCATCCTTGCGCAGATATTTATGCCGAATAATATCAACCATGAGTTTCGTCACAACTTTAAGCAGAACAGTACAAAGACTTATAGGTCGGAATTGAGAGATCTTTTCAGGACCTTACACTTTTGGGATTAACACAATGATCGTACGGTTGAGCTGACTATCAATTTCTCCATCACGAAGAGCAGTTCTAACCAAGGTAACCAATTTATCACCTGTTACATTCGATGTTTTCTGAAAGAAACCAGCTGGAAACCCATCAATACCGGGACTTTTATTTGGATTCATCCCAAAAAGTGCTGCTTTAACTTATTCGTTCGTGACTTCCTCATCCAAGGAAGGGCCCTTTTCTCTTGCTGCACCATTCACACCAATACCAACCATGTCATCATCTTGGTCAAGATTAATACATGGATGTAATTGAGTTTGTGACGGTTCAATTGTAATAGGGGTAGAATACCCATCCACCTCAATTGTCTCCGAATCTTGCTTATTCATAGGAGTGGCTATCACATTTTTGGGAACGAAGGTTTTTGGCGGGTTATTCACTGAAAGGCTCTTGCTAACACTGTCAGAAGCAACAATTTTAGGCCCATGTTTTGCTTTGTTTCCCACCGAAGTTGAACCAGAAGCACCCCCTTTATTGGCGAGTTGAGCAAGACTTTGTAGGTTCTGTTGAAAATGTTTTCTGTTATCCCTTTATCACCCTCTTTCCATCATCATTCCTATTGGCAGTTACGATCACATTAGTTTCAAAAGTATTAGGCACAATCTCATCCGAATCCTGAGAATCCTCCATGTTGTCCAAAACAGTGAATCTCGAACCTGCCTGAGTTTTACTGGTAGCAGTCGCCTTCTCTTTCTCATTCACTTGCTTGTTAGCAGGAGTTTTCCGTGGAGGCTTTTTCACCACCATCCAAGGACCAAAACCATAATTCTTCCCTCTCTCATTGTCAGCTTGTTGGTTCTGTGAAGATTGAGCATCTGCATGTGCTTCAACTGCCTCATCTTTCTCCTGTTCTTTCTCTTTGCAATTTTCGGCATCATGTCCAAACCGACCACATTCAAAACACATCATTCGCAGCCCTTCATATTCCACTCGTTGCCACCTGTTACCAATATAGATGTAAGGTACCAATGGTTTAGAGAGATCTATTTCAACACTCAGCCTAGCAAACTTTCCCCGAGAAACATCAGTTGTAGTTTTGTCCACATTCACAAATCTCCCTATTTTCTCAGCCATTGTTCTTAGAATTTCCCGATCATAGAACTCAATTGGCATTGAAGGAAATCTAATCCATGCAGTAACCTTGTCAATCGTAGCCTCATGCGAACGGAAATACGGCGTCCACCGTCGAATTGGCAGGTAGTGATCAGCTATTAGCCATGTACCTCCATTGAAGACAAACTCATAATCTCTGGTTTGAGTGAAACGGACACAATAATAGCCATGATCAAGATCAATGACTTTGCAGCTTTCAAAGACCACAGTGTCTTGAGCCTATTACAGAGATAGGTATAGCTTATTGTTCTCCCAAGCAACTTGATGATAATTGCTTTCTTCCAAGGCTGCCTGATACCTTTCTTATCTTCCTTCGTTAACCAAACACATGGGCCATCGATATTATCTTCGACAGCATCATCGTCGGAGTCATATTTCGATTACGAGATCTCTCCTAGATTAAAATTGAGTTCCCTCTCTTTCTTTTTCAGACGGTTTGTGCCATGATGAACATGCTTTCATTGCACCATATTAAAAGAGTTCTTTATCTACACGCTGGACGTGGTTTTTTTCTTTGAACAAGCCTTGTTACCTTACTAAAGAGCAGAGGCAGACAACAGACCTTAGACTTCGGAGACCGGCCTGGTCCGTTAGGACAATAAGGCCATAATGGGCGAAGCTTCTCGGTCACGGCTGTTAATTCTCAGAGTCGGAACTGTGTAAGGATATCATTTACAAAAAAGGAGGTTAAAAAAAAGAGAAAAGAAATGAATTAACTTTCTACTACGGGAAAGATTAACAGCTTTCTTTTTAACAGCAGTTATCCTATAACCAAGACTTTTCTCTTGAAGAATTACGCTTAAGGCAGGTGGATTCTTGGATTGAAGTTCCTTACTCCATCCGTCCTTGCTGGAACATACTTTCTTTTCAGGCTTGTCCTCTTGGTTGCAAAGAAAAAGACTTCTCAGTCACAGGCGACTTACACCTTCTTCAGCTTTGCCGATGGAGCACTCCTCTTTTTCTCAAGCTGCACCCGAGCCGAAGGTATATTATAGAGTTGGGGCATAAGGATTCAACAATCGCTATTCTTTTGAACCGCTAACCGTGCCATGAACAGCGTTCAGAGTCGATTCTGTAACAGGACAAGTGTTGACCGATACTGCTCATAGCCTTACTAAGAGTTATACCACACTAACTAATTGGCCTGGCCTATCCGGTTCTATAGATTAGACTTCCAAGCTCAAAACTTAAAGGCAAAGATCACATTCCTACTGTCAAGCTAAAGGCGAACGAAAGAAGTGCTTGTTACAGATTTTGAGTTTCAATAAAAATAGACTTTTTGAAAAAAGAGGTCTCAGTCCAGGTGGTATAAAGGGGGTATAACCTCCTTTTAGGCGGCGCACTCTTCTATTGTTGATTATAAAGGTGGGCCCCAGAGTAGGCGCACTATCCTTAGGATTAGACAGCAGAATCAATCTCTAAAGCAATTCCCGAGACCATTGATTAGAATGTTCCTGAGGCGGTCAGACAAGGTTAGCTTCGCTTTCATTGACAAATTCCATTTTGACTTTCCTAGTGGCACAATAAAAAGCGGATTTGCCTCAACAAGTCGTGTAGGAATCCGGGGAAATCTTTCCTAAAATGCGGTTTGTCTCTCCACCACTTGATGTGGGTTTATCTGAACATATCATCATAATAAAAAGAATCCGTGCCTAGCAGCAAGATAGGTTGTCTTTGCTCCGCTCCTGGGTCCTAAATAAGGGTGCCCCGACAATATCAATATGGAGTACCAAAAAAGGGATGACCAATCGATGGATAGGTGGGAATATTTCACTCTTTTTTGACTATGGTAGCGCCCATTTCCTTTGAGGATCGAGACTACGTGACATACTATTTACAACATTAATCATAGGCATTGACTTTGAAGTATGGAGGGCCTCCTTCCTTGTGGTACGGTACTCCACCTTTCGGGGTTATATCCCATACGAAGAAGACCAAAATCTATACCTGGGTCGGGCACCCCCTAAATAGATTGAATCTTGATGAGTCGAAATTGCGTTTTTTGGCCGTGCACTGCCAGTGAAAGACTTCGTTTTGATGCTTTAAAGAATGCCTCTGGAAACAGCCCTACTAGTTTACCTGCTCGCCTACTACGGTTAAGGTTTCTGTTTCAAGGCAAACAATGTGGGTAGTACGATTATTCCTCTTTATGTTAGGCTGGCCTATAGCCCTTTATAAGGTCTTTTTAACTACTAGGTATCTTCCTCGTCTCTGGTTGAAATAATTGATCATGAATAGTATGACACTGACTCAGATGCTAATCCGGGATAATTCTCCTACTGGATTCTTGTTCTGAACCGAAGACCAAAGAGAAAGAATCCCTTCTTTGACGGATCTAGAAATCGAAGCGGCATAGCTTGAGAATGTAGGCTTATACTCATCAATAGGTACCGAAGCCGACCGACCATACCATCTTTGCTGCGGAGGAACCCACATGGGAAAAAAGAAGGTCTATCGAGCCTAGTTGATAGAGGTATTTATTCAAAGGTAGGAAAGTAAGGCATACTAAAACTCCTACTACTTATAAAAAGAAAAGGTAGAAAGCCAATGGAAGATCTACCATAGCTGGGGGAGAGATTGCTAATTCAATTCGATCGAGACAGCTGATGAACCAAACTCCGACTGAGATTTATTTCATTTATCCCAATTCCGACTATAATGACTATACCTACCGGACTGACCGAAATGACTGGAATGACTAAACTTACGCCTACTATAGACGTAAAGGCGTCGACTCTACAGGGTTGGAATGAGCTAGTATAACCCGGGGAGCTCTAATAACTGGAGCTAGACTTTCTCGCTCTTTCTTTCTTCTATAACGTTTTAACGTAAACGTATTTATTGGTCCTATTCTGTATCACGGGGTCAGTAAGAAATCCATCTATGTCTAAAAAGGGGGGTTAATCTTTTAATGGATCGAGGAGAAGATTAGACTCACATTTTGGTTGGATAGAGCCATGCGCATGATTCCAGTTGTCCTCACCCAATAGGCCTTGCCCTTGTTAGGTATCCCATCCCTATGAGTTGGTCTGAATGGAAGCCCTTTGAGATAGCTTTCTATTTCGCGCACCCTAAAACTATTCCAGTTATTGACCCAGAGAAAGACCCGGAAACAGAGGTGTCTGTGGAAGCACCAGTAGCAATCTCATTTGCACCAAGGAATGATTCAGTTAACCCAGAAGCCATCCCGTTCTTTTGATGAAGTAGAAAAGTTTATTCCGTCGATCATGCTGTTGTTAATGCACCACCCAAACCCCCATATTCTTCACCTACGACTTATTTAGCTATGATCTACCGAATCCTCCTTCCAAGGCAAGGCCTGTCCAACACAAAGACTGCTTTTCTTGGAAAGTCTCTCTCGCCCGCTGCGCACCTTTATAGCCAGAGAACCGGAACCCCGAGCGTAGTATAGTTATAGGCTAGCCTGAACTTTATGGCTTTCCTGACGTGATAACGTTATTCTATAACCCTCATATCCCGGGTGTCAAATGTCTTCCCCTTCGGGGCTTCCCCTGTATTAAGGAAGCTACGAAAGGAAAAGGGGGCAAGGTAACAGAAGGAAGGGTGGTCTTGCAGAGCCTACTTCGTTCATTCTTCTTTAGCAGCGGTTAGCAGACTCAAGGGGCTTTCTTTGGGGAAAGTGACGTGAACCACAAGACCAGAGAAAGCGAGTTCAGTGCTTTGCTGGTTACGCTCACTTTTAGGGCTTTAGAAAAATAGTGGATTATATCACATTATATTTCAGTAAGAAAGGAAAAAGCCAGAGCGGAAGAGCAGGATCAAGATCTGGTGTCGAAGAATCGATACCGAAGTCTGTAGCAGAACTCTCTTTCTTTTTGAGTGGATTCAACTTCATGAGAGGGAAGAGAGGAAGAACCACAGCTGCTCTTTTTCCTCATCAGCCAACCAAGATTCTTTTCGACGAAGGTTCAGTTTCAGCCGCCGTAAAAAAGGAGGGTGCTTGATCACTTAGACCATTTGATACTGATCATCTTGCCCATTCACAGATAAGAAAGAAAATAACTCCTTCCCTTTTCGCTTGCCCAGCAGAAAGAATGTAGGAATTCTTTGGATGCTTTCTTAGAAATTCGGACATTTGCTATAACAACCGCTGAGCTGAAGTAGCCACCCTATAGCCTATTGAGTGCTCTGCTCTTGATAGGGCCATCTACAGCGTAATCAGAATAAGAAGCATCAGCATCAGTAGCGGAATCGATATGAGTCCCCTCTGGAAGAAAAGAGGGAACAACGTTATGCCCTAAAATAGAACAGAACTCTACTCCGTAGAGCTTAACGATGAAGACCGAGGAGGCTCCGAATCGTAATCGTAATCTGAAGTAGGCTTGGAATTTGAATCAGTTTCAGTTTTGTAATTTGTTCCTGAATCCGAATAAGAGTAAGCTGCAGAAGCGGAATACGCAGTAAGGTCAGCCTTTCCTTTAGTTGAGTTTCAGTCTGTACCAAGGGAAGGTGGGAAAATTAGATTTGATTTTGTCTTTGCTTGAGGCCATCTCGTGATAACGAGTGATTTCATACCAGCACAGCAATCAAACAAAACTCCTACACTAACGAGCAGGAAAAGGGAATGGAATTACGCTGTCTTATCTTAAAGGTTAATAAAGTCCTTCCGGGACTGGTCGCTATCACTATTTATTTAGAACTACTATTTATTTAGAACTAACGTAAGGAGCGGAGCAGGAGTAGCTAGCTTCCGGGTAACTAACTGTACCGATTTTTTTTATATCGATCGGACACAAGTCAAGTTTCGCAGCCACTGATCGTTCAAATACAGGGTTCGGAACACTGAGGTACCGCTGTTCACTTTTCTCTTGGTGACTAAGCAAGAAAACCTACCCAATCCTAATCCTAGGCAGCGCCTTCGTCCCTTTCTTTTGAACCATAAACTACGTCAAGAGATAGCCCATTTAGGAAAGGTATCCCACCTGCTTTTAGTCATCACGTCAATATCGGTGGACTTAGAGGCTATCCCATCTTCTCTTACGAGATTTATTGATTGAAAGAAAATCGAAGGTTTTTGGTAACCAATTTCCCCCGCATTACAAGCCAAAGAAAATAAATCTACCTAGCTGGAATTTGAAATTTCCAAAGCCAAAGCCAATTTCCATCCAAGTCGATCTCTTCCCCTTTCAACAAGTTCAAATATGCTGACCTCGTGGAGAACTTTCCATTTGCAGTGAATGCCCATATGTAAGAGTCCACCATAGTTCGAACTCTCGGTGTAGGGTAGCCAATAACATGCATAGCTGCTTCCAAAGGTAGTTGCGAAAAAATAAGCTTAGTATTCCAATGACCAGTATTAGAGATAAACTCTCTCACCCGACTATTATTGTTCACATACGATGGAACTTCGTCAAAACTCTCTTATCCAACCATTTATCAGTCCAAAAGCGAACTTTAGTTCCATCACCGATACGCCATTTGAGACCACTCGCAAGATCCTTCAATGCGCCAAACAAGCCACGCCAAGAAAAGGACCATACAGGTTTAACACCATGGGAAGAAAGAAAGCTAATCACATCATCAGGAACCCCATACTTCGACTTCAACAACCTCACCCACAAGCTTTTCGGCTCCGAAAGAAACCGCCAAGCAGTTTTTTGCAAGAGGACCCGATTATGAAGTGCCATACTTCTCAATCCCAAACCCCCAAAGCCCTACTAGTTCGAGTTCGCCTGGCACTTTGGTAAGGCCCCGATCTAACTAGATGTTGTTCGATTTACGCTGGCTAGAGAACCTTTGCCCTCACTTGCTGTGCAATGAGTCACGGATAAAGGCTTCTTTTATAGGCGCTTTAGTTGAAATGCTTTTGTAATATGAGACAACTCACTTGCAGTCCAAGGAAGTTATGCTAAGAAGGGCCCTATTGATTCAAAAGGGGACAGCCTGGATTCGCCTTCTTTCTTGCCTTTTAGGAGGATGTGGAGACATACCTCGGATGGAGTATTTACTTCGAGGACAGCCTATAGTATGCTTCTGTAAAAATGAATGTCAGGTAAGCCCCTGTGATTTTCGTTGGCTGTGGAAGCTAGACATACCTGCTCGTTGGATATTTTTCATATGGTTGGACAGGAAAGACAGGCTAAGGCTTTCTTCTTCTGTCCCTAAGATCAGCTTGAGAGATCAAGGGAGGTAAGGAAGCTCGTTTAAGCTAGGCCTTTATAACATGAATTCTATTCTTGAATTTCATTTTCTTTTTGGTATCTCACTGGAAATCCCTTTTTATCTTCTCTTAACGAATTATTCATATGATTCCGATGATTCGGATTTGAGTAAGTAATAAATCTCGTAAAAGACAATAGCATTGAGTGCAGGAGAGGGAGGGAAATAGTCGATTAATAAGTGTTGGATTGGAGTATCCTTAAGGATTCGATTCTTCCCCAACTGGTAAACTCATGCCTTACGGCGCCTTATCGTGCAGTGAGCCTATCGCCGACTAGGAGAGCTATGAAGGGTAAGACCTCGAAATGATGTAGAAAGGAGTGTCAAAAGAGGATTCACCACTGGAGTGTCAAAAGAGGATTCACCACTTAGGGCAAGCAAGCACGCCCACTTTTTAGTACTATTGGTTCTTATTTGCTTGGGATGAGTGCTTCTATTAAAGGCTAACTCATCAACTTAGAAGATTTATTTGGAATGAGAGTAGACTCGTTACTTGTGCTCAAAATCCAATGGATGTTTAATAGTTGCTGATTCACTACGAGATCCCCCCAAGAAAGAGACGGAAGAACAACGCTAAAGAGAAGGCGAAAGGGCGAGAGGGAAATGCCCGAAGCGAAGTAAGGCTCTTTGCGAGAGAGTAGTTCATCCCGGGTCGTAATACTAACAACAATTAATTAAATGGTGATATCCGCCCCTGGGTGGCATATACATTGATGACTTTCTTTGTCAACTGACTTGAGAACTGCAACAACTAGTCAGAGCGTGTCCGTTTGGTTGGTTCTTCCTTGGGATAACTTCTGTTTCTGAACTAACTTGTAATCCAATGAGGAAAGGATAAAGGCTTACTCATTAGATCATCAAAACCCCGTACAAAATCTACTTCCCAAGAGCGATAAGAACCCGAATCTAATGTAATGGTTTGAGCTGCTCTAATGTAATGGTTTGAGCTGCTCCTGTTGAATGTCAGGGTTTAGGAATCGATATAGCTCCTTCCCCTAGAGATAGAGATGCGGCATAACCGTATGAAGGGTACTCGTCTCCTTCTTATAGCACAGGCGAAGAAAGAGTCAATCAAAGTAAAGCTTTCCATTCCAACTCTCTAGCTAGTGACTCCGCAGCTAACTCGGAATCTAAGAGTGAGTAAAATAATGTATTCAGATACGAAATATAGGTCACTACATGAAGATTATTTTAAAAAGTAGGATTCACCCCTCCATTGGCAGGGTTTCTAGGCGGAGCTGGGGGTACGGATCTAATTTGCTCACGAACGTATGGGGAAAAGAAAAGGGTTCATTCCCTGTTCTCAAGCGAAAGCAGTCACGCCATAAAAGCTAGTTCAATGATTCGGGATGAATACCGGGATAGACCGCAATTAAAAAGGTACTAGCTGCCTTCCCTGACCTTAGAGCCTAAGACCCAAAACTCTAACTTACAACAATCAATCAGTGCTCGAGTCGTAGGCGAATCCCTAATTGGAATACTCCTAGGGGTTTAAGGTGATAGGCAAGCAAGTTATTTAGTGAGTGGCTTTCTTCCCTTGTCTGGTTTGGGTGGAGATGCTTCTGTATCTGTTAACCTGAATCCATAATCCCCAAGAAAAGAAAATCAATTCTTATGGCGCCAAAGTTGCTTCGAATCCGTAGTTTATTGGTTCAGTGGTTGGCCCCGGTAGTGCTTAAGTCTCGGTAGTGCTGATCCTAATTGCGTATAGTGATCACAGATACATCTCGATGCCTTGAAAGTGAGTAGAGGTACTCGCCTTCTGTATCTAGTTATCCAGCTAGAAAGCGAGTTGAAAAAGGGATTGAATATATTGGGAGCTTCCAGGATATTAAGGAATATTAATTAGAGCGATGAGTGAAAGCGAACAACGGGAACGATCAGGGGAGTAAGATGAAGGGTTGATTCAAGTGACTACCATGGAGAGCTGGCCTAAAATTATCCTGTCCGATAGATTCAAGGCACACATACGAAGGCAGTGGGAGGGTTGCCTCATTGTTAAACTCTTGGGGAGATCGATCTCTTACAAGGTCTTATACGAGAAAGTCTTCCGTATGTGGATGCCAAAAGGGGAGTTGAACTTGGGTGGGGGATTCTATGTGGTTAAATTAGCTGCTCAGGATGATCTTAGGTTTTCCATGGAAGAGGGGCCGTACACAATCTTTGGACACTATCTCACGATGCGAGATTGGGTACCCGATTTCAATCCTAGTACTGCGACTATTGAGTCCACGGCAGTATGGGTTCGATTTCCGGAATTGCCTATTGAGTATTATCACACAAGGATACTCATGGCTTTGGGTAATGCAGTGGGTAAGGCTGTGAAAGCAGATGTGAATACGAGGTCTGCCTCACGTGGTAGATTTGCCAGACTTTGTGTGGAGGTAGACTTTAGTAAGCCATTAGTCCCGAAGATCCTCTTTGACGGGAAGTGGTTTCCGGTGGAGTACGAGGGGCTCAACATGATCCGCTTTCGCTGTGGTCGATCTGGCCACAAAGGTTTTTGTCCTTTCTTACCTCCGGAAGATGAATCTGGAAAGGTGGTGCCGCCGGGTGATGCAACGGAGACCAACATAGAGAATATTTCACCGGTAATCCAGTAGGATGCGAGGGCCGGAGATTTCGGTCCTTGGATGATTGCTCAATCCCGTAGAAGCCACAAATCAACCAAATCAAATCCCCAAATGAAGGGGTCCAATAAGCATGGAGAGATTATGGCGGGTTCGAGATATGCGGCTCTATCCAGGGAGGATGCCGAATTGGATATGCAAGAGGGAAATTTGAACTATGAGCGGAAATCTGATGTGGCAGCATGGGCTGAGGGGGTACATTCGGGCCGTGGAAAAAAGAGTAACTAATGACGTTTTGGGTAGTGGGCCTGCTAATGCTAAAAGTAAAGGTGGATCTAAAGTGCCTGAAAGCCCAAACCAAGATGAGAAGCACTCTGCTTGTACCAGCAAGGGTACGGGTCCAACTCAACAGCAAGTATATCGCTAGAACATCTGCAGCCTCTACAGACTCTGCTATAACCCCGGACCAAGCTCAAACTTTAGCAGCAGCTAACGCCCCTGAGAAAACTGCTTATATTGATAATATGGAGGAAGACAACCCTCTTACCACTGCTTCTATGACAACTTCTTCTCCTGAGATTCACCCGACTCATATTCCCCCTGATAAGCCTTCAGTAGAGACGGTTGTTATGGAAACACAGCTTGATGATAGTAATATGGTTGATGTGATTTCGCCTTTGGGCTTGAGTGTAAGCTCCCACTTGGATTGATCTCACTCTAGAGAGTTTGTGAATCTAGAGACCCCAAACCCCTCTAATTTTAATGGATATAATCCTATGGAACAGTAGGGGAGCTGGTTAAAAGGGGTTTCTGCAACATGCAAGAGATTTGTTGGGTACCTTCAATTATGGCAGTTGTTGAGCCTCGGATTTCTGGTTGTATGGCTTTGAGCAGAATTAAGAAACTGCAGTTTGATAAATTCTATATTGCTGAGCCCATTGGTTTTGCAGGAGTAAGGAGATAAAGATGGAAGTGAATTCAAAGTTCATAGGAAGATCTTAAGAGTTTCTTATTCGCTATATCTTCTTTCTTTTCTTCTTCTTCTATAGAATGGATTCTAAAACTGTTCGTGGCATAGCGACTCTTATTCGCCATATTTAGCGCTGTCACATCTGAATTCTGAATAAAGTAGTTTCCGGCTACGCAAGGAATAGGATTTCCCAAGTAATAGTCTCGTTCATAATTAATTAGATTTCGCAATTAAATCATGTATAAGAGATTAGGCTCGTTTAAATCATGTATAAGAGATTAGGCTCGTTGAGACTAAGTCCGGTACCCAAAGTAGATTCAAGGATTAGTTCTGGTATTCCCCCGAGTAAGACAAGAAAAGAAACTGCAAATGAAGATGATGAGATTGAGTCTGCCTATTTATTGCTTCTGATTCGAGACTATGAATTTACCCCTTCCACTCCACTGCTTAGTTAATCGAACCGAACTATACCTATAATCCGTTAAGGGATGAGGTCGGAATGTAAGTTGCATTTTACTGGGATTTTTGGACATTATGACATTTCCGCTAACAAATAGAATTCCAAATCGTGAACTTTGAGAAAACTCCTCATTTTGCCTGAATCATAAGAGCTCCCCTGTCTAGTCGAAGGGGTTTAAGCATGTTCTTCTTGAAACTCAAAATCAAGAACTTCCCGAAGCAGAGTGAACTATCTAAAAAGCCCAGCAAGAGAGCTATTGGTTGGTTAAGCGAATCCCTTCTTTATAGTAATTGTTACTTCAGCTAGTCCAGCAGATGATATAGAATCAAAAGATTAGACGAGTAGGCCTCATTAAAGGGGTTTATTTACAGTCGTACCTAACTGAAGATCTCTACGAGACGATGGCTCTTAGTCCGATATTGAAGGAGTTCAGTTCCCGATATTGAAGGAGTTCAGTTCACACTATGACTGGGAGGTAGGAGTGGAACCGCTCGACCTGAAGTAAAGCACTCTGATAGCACTGGCCCTGTTTAAGCTTCGATCAAAGCAATCAGGTATGGTGTCTGTGCACCTTGAAGGCCCAACGAAGAAATGGCAACTGCATACATATGTTTAACACTGGAAATTCTTAAAAAGATCAGATGCCTAGCGCGGGTCATTTTTTAGAATAATCTTTCTGATTCGCCTCTCGGGAAATGTAGTCAGCCTCTTTGTTAATAATACTGTTAATATATAGTTATATATTATGTTAGTTAGATATTAATTAAGTAAGTAGTTAGCTGTTAGTTTAAGAGTTAACTAACCTTGAAAGGTTAACTCTATCCCCTCTTGTATATAAATCAATTGATTACAGTAATAAGAATTTTAGCTTTCTCTTTCTTCAATTCTTCCTTTCTGTCATGGTATCAGATGAAAACTCTTTCTTTTTTGTTTTTCCGCAATCTTGACTGATTTCTTTGATCAGTTTTTCTTTTTTCAATCTTTGGCTGTTATCAGTCTCACTTCTTTGAAGTTTTTCAACAATGACGACAAATGCTTGGTTGAATGGGTCTTCTTCTTCTCGTCCTGAGGATAATCCGGCGTCCCCATACTATCTTCCTTCCAATGAATCTCCCACTTTGGTCCTGGTTTCCTCAGTTCTTACTGGGAGTAATTACCACCAATGGAATCGCGCAATGACCATGGCGCTGCTCTCCAAGAACAAGTTGCAGTTCGTTGATGGCTCCATCCTTGCTACTGAGACAACTGCTTCAACTTTTGCAGCTTGGAAACGCTGTAATAATATGGTCATTTCTTGGATTCTTAAATTCTATTTCTTCTCATAAATCTCCGTAGCTAAAGAAGTCTGCCTCGTGTGTAATTTCCAACCCGTCTTCGCAAGTAAAGCTACATTTGTCTTCTGAGCTTTTCGAAGTCCGAGACCGCCATTTCCTTTAGTCAACAGGGGAAGGAGCTCCCTCTTCGGCTGCTGACTGGGTAGCAAATTATGCTCGTTAAACAGAAACCATAAAGCCAAGTCCGGGCAAAAGGATTCATACGCGGGTTCATAAAGAAATACGCATGGAGGGTACCTATACAAAGGCGCTTACTTAAGTAAGTGATAAAATAGAGACCGGTAAGTTCCGGTAGTGCAGATCCTAATTGCGTAATTGAATCAAAGTAGGCAAAGCGAAGGGAAAGAGAATAGAAAAACCCAACCGAAGAGATAACGCCAAGGTTTGTTTCCGTTTAACGCGCAGAAAAGGAGTTATGCCCACTTCTTCATCCAAGTTCAGTGAAGAGATAGTACCTTAAACCGGCATTAAGCGAATGCGGTTCAGTTTGAGAATGAGATTTAATTAAGGAAATCGACTTGAGGCCTATTTGAACGGGATTTCTTAGAGGGAAGGGATAGGGCATTAACATTCATAGTTGTATCTCTCAATCGAGTTATAAGGGGATCTTGAGTAAGGTAAACAAAAGGGCTACGGACTGGAATAGGCTTGAAACCATAGACCGTTAAATGAAGGATTGTGGAAAACGTCTAGTTAACCCGTCAAAATAGGTATCTACTCATATTACGCTAATTCATCTTATTTAATTTCAGTTGAAGACAAGCGAGTGTCATCCCGGAAAAGAAAGCATCCAAGCCACCCACGAAACTCGGTGACAAAGGTCCCTATTTTCTAACTCCATTGAGTGCTTTGTTCCAAATGAAAGCGCGGAAAAAGACGGGATTGAAAAGCGTTCTAAAGGGGTTTCCTAAAAGTTTGAAACTATTTCTATTCCATTGTTTAGCCAAGCCTTGAAAGCAGTACAATACCAGCGGATGAAAGGTCTGGTGCAAGATATGCCTTCGCCGCTGTTGAAGCTCCAGTTGTAGAGCCAGTTTCATAAAAGAATCCACTGGAGCAAAAGTACCAGTTTTATTTCACCCCAGCTGACTACGCTCGTGCGTGTGCTATTACCCAAAAGAAAGAACAAAGACAGATAAGCGGAACAAGGAGATATAAGAGAGAGAGTCTTTAAACAACCCCTTCCTAGAAGCCCCATACCTCTCGCTCATTTAATGCGTATTTGGGATATTTTAACTTAGCCTTTCCGGACGTTTTAATGTTTTAGGGGAACCCTTGAACCAAGAGCGATAGAGCAAAAGAGCAAGTAAAGGATTCCAACTTCTCCATAACCGTATCCCAAACCAACCTATCACAAATCTCTAATCCCCAAGCTATCACATCAGAAAGATGAGGATATGGGTTTTCAGATAGATTTCATGATAGATGAGAAGGGGAAGACGCACTCCTCAAACAGATCAAATTCCACAAGGTACGTATGGATCCTCGGGCCAAGGCCAAGGGTGGCATAAGACAGGGGTCCCGAAGAAGGTGCAAGGTATGGCGAATGGGCGATAAAGTCCTCTTTTTTAACTCTTTCTTTTTTTTATTTCCTTAAGGAATTGACTTTTAGACCTATTTAACCGAGAAAAAACAAATCCCTAGATAGGTTGCCTCATCTATCTCTTTCATCTGCATCATCAATTTCCTCTGAAGCTATTGAATCAACAAGGCTAACTTCCTAATCTCTATCTGCTCTATCTGCTCGAGAAGAATATGCACGTGATTAATAGGTCTTGTCAGAGCCTTGTCAACTGACTTGAGAACCACTTTAACGGGACCTTCTCAACCGGAACTACAAATCATGAAACTGGCAAAGCAGAATCCACTGCTACTCCAAAGTGAAAGATCTTATTGTACTACTACTGCTGCTATAGATTCAGCTGTTGTCTTTTGTTTTGGGGTATATGAATCCCCTTCAAATATCTAAGCGTATTGACTCAGCCGGGTGAATTACCGGAACAGAAGCGTCATCCCTGGGTAAAAAGTTAAGTACGGGTTTTCCTCTTTCCTTTGCTGAGGAGTAATCCGTAGAAGTAGAACATTCATTCCCATACGTAATTATGGTACATGATGGTAGCTTTTCAATGCCTTTTCTTTCCCCTACTTACTTGATAAAAGAGCTTGAGATAAACCAGTCCAGTAAAGTAATGGTTTTTTTTCAGTAACTCCAGCTCGAACTCAAAGAAAGGCTCGCTCTTAGGCTGTCTTTATGGAATAGCTTTTGAGTTTCTTATCTAAGAGGTTTGTTCTTTCTTTCGAAGGTAATTCGGTATTTTTTCATCAGTCAATCTAGGAGTTGAAGACAGATGAACTTGCCTCAGAAGCAGAAGCAGTAGTAGAACTGTGAGTTGGCTCTGAACGTCTAAGATTTCTAGTTAAGAGAAGAGAAGAGATCCCATTAAACCCCTGATGAGGCATATCGATAAGGTCTTGCAGAGCCAATTACAATCTATACCCCAAATCTAATATGAATTAGCAGGTTGGATCTGGATCCCCGCATCACCTATAGGCTCAGAGGGCGAAGTCGGTGTTTGCAAGATAATGGTTGAGATAGAGAGAGCCTTAAACTCACAGAAAAAGAAGTCATGCTGGGCTCATCGGAAGTGTCTTTGATCAAGCTATCGAGGAATCTCTGTAGGCGAGCGAGTACCCCGAGTTTAGAGTTTTTTCAGTCTAGAGCTCTTCCGGCTTACTCGGATGATGTAAGAGAAGCGGGTTCAACTCAATCTTAGCCGACGTATAGCTAGAATAGAAGGAATCGCTACCTTTCCAAAGAGCCCTAGCTAACGATGCGAAGATGCTTTAATATTCTATTTCGCAGCTTTGAGTACGCTTCTTAGAACTAGGCGGCTTATCCATATTGGTCGCTACCAGCTTTACTGATAGGCTTTGAAGCTTTAGTTCGATGCAAGTTTTTTTTGTTATATAGGTCGTATAAGGTTGGCTTCTCTGCCCGGTATGCCTCTTCATCCGTACTGCCCGACCCTACCTGACTTCCCGGTCTGATGGTATGATTCTCCCCGGATTGACTTTACAAAGAGACTCACGAAAGACAGTCTTTGAGCTTACTCAACCGATGATCAATTGAAAGGACTACCTGATCCTTCTGTGATCATTCTACGCAATTCGGAATTCCCAATACCAGAACTAATCCTTTATCCGCCTTGAGTGTGTGTGCTTGAAAGACTGTTCTCTTCATTTATTTGATTGAGAAGAAAGGGTATACCTTATGCGTGTCAGGGGAAATTTATTCACTACTGGTCGTTCTTAATACCCTAATGGTTAAGCAATTGGTTTAGTTTAGCAAGTTGAGAGAAGAGATAGCTACTAAAACCCTTCATCCAAGATCTAAATCTGGGATTGTAAACGTCTTCTAATTTATGTCTGCGCAATAGGTCTTCCTTAACTCTTTCCTCACTGATGGAATAGCCGGTTCATGAAAGTTCAGGAAAGAGCCAGACTAAACCACTTATATACGATTATACTCAAATCTGGATGCAGATCGAGAAAGCGTATCACATTCATTCCCTTGTCTTCTATTTCTGCTTGCCAAGGCGGATGAACTTTTAACCTCTTGCTAAAGATCTGGCATCGCTTGTTCTCGACCGACCTTGCTAAGAAGGTTTAGCCCCTTGTTGGCATCAGCCTCCTCGCCTTACTGTTCGGCAAAGAAAGTCTACTAATTAGTTGGTTGAGAAAATCAAAGGGAAGAACTCAATTTCAAGATCTATGACTACAAATCTGGATCAGGAAAACAAAACATCAGCAAGGCAATTGAGGGCACATCCGCTCCCCCATTTCTACTTGGGAAGACTACTGAGTTCGCAATCCAGACTCCAGAGAAACTGCCAAGCGCAGTTCAGCTTCCACCACATGAGAACTCACCACCAAAACCTGAGGAGGTGAGCGTTGGGCAATCTCAGCTCCCACCACCATAAAATTGGACATCTGATCTCATCCTCTGCAACATCTTTGTTTCCTCTATAGAGGCCAGGCAGTACTAAATCTATACAACTTTTGTGAAAGAAAACTGTAATGCGTACAAGGCGTTAAATCCTGCTCATATATAATGAGGCTCGTTAGACCTCATATTTTCTCAACAATTATCCCGCCTAAGCATATTCGAAAGTTAGAAAAGGATGATTATTGCTATAAATATGTGGAATAGCAGGATTACTTTTGATGATATCCCTGTAGAACTTATGGATGTATCTAGTTTATGTTATGAACGGCATGCTTATATGAATCATGGAGCTAACCCAGCTTCGTTATTAACTTATATAGTCTTTACTGGCTATTTCCATTATATGAGAATTTTCCTGTCGCACTATACTCACCAATCAGGCAAACTAATAGTGACAGAGAAAGACCCATAAAGTCATGAGTTACAATATTCCTAGACTAATTAACCATTTATCATGGAATTTAAACAGTGCTCAGTTAACAGTGAATATCACACGGTTCTATACTTGCACCATTCAGCATGATCCTAAATCTGCACAAAACATCAGCCTTTCATACTAGGCCTGCAAAGACATATATTCCCTATTAACTATGCAATGTATCATAGACCGCAGAAAGACATGTTCCTGCTAAAACCGGCCTCATTCATCACCCACTATTTCAAATACTGAGTCCCACCGATTGCTAGACCATGGACACCCTACAAAGCTGCATCATGACTTTACCAGAAATATTCCCCTGTACAACCCATTAGAAAACCCACTTAGCCACACACAACCAAAATAAGTTAGCTATATAACTACACCACCTGAGTGAACACTCAAAGGTCACATAGCTACACATACCACAGCCTAATATCCCCACATCAAAGACCCACAACAGGTCACCACGATAACAGGCAAGCATTAACTAACATCGTATGGCAGACAGAGAAGATCAGGTAACCATTTCATACTCATCTACACAATCACTTATACTTTTATTATTTATTAACACATCCATTGACTACGCCTTTCTGCTCTGGTAATCCCATGAACGATGTATCAGCTCCTATAGTATCATAACTAACCCCACCAACTCAACTAACTACATTCGCAGCCGCCACCGCTCCAACGGCTGACACCAACGGAAAAATCTATCATCCATCTCCTCAACGGAAAAATCTATCATCCATCTCCTCCAGGTTCATCTCTGCATTTCATACTTCTTCCCTTTCCTTTCGCTTAGTAGAACTACTTGTCTCTTTCTCGGGTAAGGCTTTCATGAATGGAATGCTCGCGGGAGAGGGCAAGGCTTTCTAAGTAGGTTATCTCTTTTCTTTGTAGGTTATCTCTTTTCTTTTTTGTCAATAGAGCAATAGAGAGCTTCTCTTTACAGTGGGTAGTGTCAGTTCTTTCACTGCCTCAGTACCCTATCCTTAGTTTAGTCAGCGGGTATTCAAACCAACTCAAGTAATCGATCACAGCTTCTTTCACTAGCAGCAAAGAGGGCAAGATCTGATATGTCAGTTCCTTTCCTCCCACGAGTACAGTCTCAGTCTAAAGAGATTGGGAAGGATCTTCTAAAGATCGAGGAAGTTTACCTTTTAGCTCTGGTGAAAGGGAAAGGCAAATTAAGGGTAGGTTTGGTGCTGTAGAGAAGGTCTTGTCAGAGCCTTTGGTAGGTCATAACTTTCTTTCCTGAAGTCAGTCCGGGAATTAGGGCCTCTATCAATTCTAGAACCGGAAGCTATCGCCCGTTGGGGCTAAAGGCAGAGCCGGTCAAAGGACTTTCAACTCCGCCTGCATCAGTCTTTTATTCTACGTAATCTTGGGCTCTTTGAGGGAGTGGTCGTAGCCTCGGCATGGCGTCTTCCGATCGACACGTAGCAGCCTAAACTCAATCTTACGGATTCCACACTAAGATAAGAAAAAAGGCCTTGGTCAATGACCAGCTAGGTATTCTTCCTTATTCTATTATACGCGCGTGCAAGAGATTCTGTTTAGTGTAAGGTCCAAGGCGAAAGTCATAAAAGAAATAGAACTCCCAGTCTCATTCCCGGCTAACCGTGAATAGAGTGAAGGGTTGGCCAAGAGCTTTTTAGAAGGGGTCCGCCTTTTCTTTCTTTTGCGGCAGGAGCGCAGTCTTACTTAGAAAGTCAAGATCTAAATGTAAATGAAAGACCTGTGAAACCTAAGGTTACGCTTTCTTATGTTTACTCTTCTAATTGATAGTTCTATGCTTCTCCTTACAGGCCTTTTCTAGTTGCGCCCTTCTCTGCAGTCAATCACTCCTTAAAGTGCTATCTACGAAGACCAAAAGCTGAGATATCTATCTATGAAAGAAAGGTAAAAAGATCTTAGTACATACTTGTGCTAAGGTTTCAGAACTTAGTCTGTACTAAGACTAAGGTAGAAAACTTTTTCAAAAACATCTTGACACATCATCCTATGATTCAGTGATGGAAATGGTCTATGATACTGCAGGTGGTTGAGCAACAGCACCTGATTAAGCCACATCAGTTTGATCCCATACCGAAGTGTCTATTTCCTGGAACGGGTGGTAAGAATCTATGATCTTGATTAGCCTGCCTTAGTTCTATTAACTGAGTTCTATTAATTGTGTAAGGAAAAGCCTACGTATACGTGCCAGAGTTTCATTGACCAAAGATTTGATTATTCAATTCAATTTCAGGAACTTGGCCCTTGACAAAGGGATGGCTTTGCTAAAGAGATTTTTTTATAAGAATCAGCATCAGATGATGAATAGAAGGTACTTCAAGGGAATCCGTTAATTCAGAAGGAAGGGAAGGCAACATGCCCGTAATGACCTATCTATCTTTCAAGTGACAAGAAATAGGAAGATGAATTAGCGAATAATCGAATAAGAATCCCAAACCGTGAGGCAGGCTAGTAGTCCGGTAGGTAAGCAAGCACCTTATTTAGGTAAGCAAGCACCTTATTATGATTAGCAAATGGTTTCACTGTCTGCTTTACTTGTTGATTCACTAGCTTCAGAGTTCGATAAGGCAAAATTACTTATGAATGGATATATGAGACAGAGATAAAAAACCATCACACACAACCTCCCCCTTGGCCCTTTTCTTTTCTTTCCCATGGACACCTTTCTTCAACCATCAACCAATACGGAAATGGATTCGGGTGAGACAGAACATTCGATTGAAAGGTCCGGCCGGGGGTAAGCAGCTTTCGTTACCAAAGCAGAAGGAGGTGCAGCAACCAAGGAAGCAGAAATGAATGGGTTCAGCTGCTGTACCAAGAGGTGAAGCAGCGGACTTAGCGAAATGAGTATGTTCACAGAATCTTTCCGATCAAAGAGGATCCGAAAGACCTTACTTAATCTACGATAATAGATAAGAAGAATCTACGATAATAGATAAGAAGATCGCTGCAGCTATTGAAAGCTAGGGAACGAGTTTAGCCTATTTGACTGGTTGAATGAAACATTCGCCCATTGATTAGCTATCTCACGGATGTCTGCTCTTTTGGGGTTGTAAAGGCAGCCCTAGAGGCATGAGAGAACAGCACGGCATTCTATGAGTTATTTAAACTAGCCTGGAGACATATGAACATACGCTAATTGGGATATCAACCAAAGGGCAAAACGGAATGGAACAGCCGATTGAGAGGTCTCAACGAGCCTTAACCTCAACCTATTAAGAAAGGGTTTTGTAAAGGGCAGCAACGACGGAACTGAGACTTGGAGGGCCGGCTTCTTACAGCAAGGGTAGGCTTTCTCTCTCCGCCTTTGACTAGCACGAGCCTGTGGAACGACACACTGCCTAGCTCCACTTCTCCCCGATCTGCCTGTTTTGGGTGAGTCACGATACAAAGTGACCCTCTTAAGATTCCTTTCCTCCAAAAGCGCATTCCTTTGTTCCATACCCCATCCATTTCCGGCCGATGTAAACTGAAATTCTTCATTCATTGTAGCAGCTTGCCATTTGCACTCTCCTAGGGAGCTTGCTTTGAATCAGCAAATCCTTCTTTTTAGTTAAATAGTTAAGCGAGAGCACCCTTACCTAGGCCAGGGAAGGAATACAACTTCTCCATTCCCGGATTCTTAGATAAGTTGTTCTTTTCTAACGAGCTGAGAAGTAATGGATGCAGCTTCTAGTCTGAAGAGCTTGTTTAAGTCTTCCTTGCTTTTGGTTGTGGGTCGAAATACCTATTCCCTTGAGAGAAAGGCTTTGCGACTAGTAAGCTTGGGCTCAGAGAGTTCAGTTCATTATTGATGTTCACCAGCCAGATTAAATAAGCAATCCCGAGTCCGTTCATGCAAATGAAATAAAATCGATTGAGATTGCTTTATACCTATTCGGAAACCTCAACCTCAGGATCGAACCCGAAGTAATAATCGGAATGAGCGATTGGGAAAAGCACTTCTCCATTACCGGATCCAGGACCAAGGAAGAAGATATCCCTTAACTCGATTCGCTTTCTGGCTGTTGAGTAAGACCCCGAAGAAAGAAATAGGAATAAACAAGCGGGCGATAGGCTCACAAGCTTTTGTTTTTGTTCCTGGGTTCTCGAGAAATGAGCTAGCAGTTCGTTCTCTCGTTAATGTGCTTTCGTCTTTCAGATGAGTTTAGATTCATTGATTCACTACCGGGCGTGAGCCTATAATCCTTTTCGCGCTAGAGAGAATGGAACCCAACTATAGCTCCTTCGGCTGATAAGCAGGTAGAAAGCCTTTCCATTCCTACTGATTGTGTATCCCCCGAGCTCTAAGTAAGCGCAGGTGAGCCGGTGCTTAAAAACGCTTTTAGCCGCCTTCCCATTTGCTAGAGGAAATGGGCAACTCCTGAAGCTCATCATCAAACTTGATACCCATCTCTCTCATTTGATTGAGAATCCCCTGCTTGAAAGATCTTTATCGAATAGGCTTGTTAGACTGCGAGTGACATTTCCTTTAACTAGCTGGCTGCATTCCCCTCTTTATTAGATCGGGTGACATACCCATTTTTATTTTATTCGCTTCTCCTGCTTCAGTTCAAGCAAGTTCATAGGCAAAAGATTCTGGAAGAGAAGGGTATGAAAGCCAATCAGCAGTTCAGTAAATCAACCTAACGCTTATAGGGTGCGCTGGAACTGTAAAGAGCGGAAGATGATTTTGCGGACACCTAGCAAGATTAGTTAGTCTAGTACGCATTAGCCCGTTAGCAACTGTGCCTCAGAAAGCAGAGTCAAAGAGTAGTCGCCTCGTTTAAGTCCCGCGAATGAGAAGAACCTGTTCAGGATCTACCGGCCATTCTACACTAACGTATGTTATGCTCATGGAAAGCTACAAGGGCTAAGAAAAGAATATCTCCTATCTACGATATTTAGTTGTTCCTCTTCTATTCGATTCTTCAGCCAATGAAATTAGATAAGCTACAGCCCATACGCTCTCTAAAGACATACGCTACATTTGTCAGCTACTTCTTCGACTTACGCTTCTTTTCCTACCAAAAGGAGGGTATGCCCCGTGTATATAGAAAATCCTTCTCACTTGACTTATGAGTTTCGATTCATTTCTTTCTATTGAATGGAATGTTCAAAAGTCAGCCACAAAAGCTTATTCTACTATATAAGAAAGAGAAGAAGGGAACCAACCCGCAGATGAATCATTTTGTCCGGACTTGGGGTCAAGGTCGAAGCTTCTTCTCGTTCTGTAGTTCGAGTAAAAGTTGGATCTCTCAAGCGACTTAAAGAAAGGGATTCAGTCGGACTCTTTCTTGGTTAGCGAAGTAGTTGATTTGGTTTAAGCTCCTTCGTTCGGCATTAATCCTAGAAAGGTCAGGAGCTCCCTCAAGGGTTCAGACAATTTAGATTTAGTTGGGTGAGCCAAGGTCAGGGAAGGGATTGCGAAATTCTTTCTCATTGATTGACGAACTGTTCGTTGTCATATGTCTCACTGACAGCAAGAAAGCTATTAGGCTAGCCGATAGACCACTCCCTGTTTACCAGAGACAGAATAGAGGAGCTGACTTAACGAACTGTCTTAATGCAAGAGTTTGTCGACTACGAGATTAGATAGAATGTCCAGGTAGCTCATCATATCTAAAGAGTAGCTGAGGATAGCTTCAGACTGACTTAGTAAGCCGACATAAGTTCCCAGACTGTAGCCGCACCATACACATATGATGGCCTACCTGCACCATAGGCGGCATCAGAAGGGCAGGAAGATTCGTAAGATAGTCAGCACTGACAGCAATAGAAGAAGGTGTAGTACGCTCAAGGCAGTGAAATGGAAAGATTCTCTCCTAGAATCAGTAGTCGATCCGAGTAAGGCCTTATCCGACTTTGTGGCCGATCACCCTTTCCTGGCCATTGCAACTGAGGAAAGTAAAGGATTGGATGTCTTTCTTTCATACTTGACCCCTTGTACCTCGGTTTTTGACGGATGGAGCACCAATGATGGAGCTGTAGATGAATTACAGGCTATCCAGACTAAAGATGAGTTAATCGATAAGGAGGTCGATCATGATATCAGTTCGAGTGTCTCGGGGTGTCCACCGCAGAAGAAGAAGGTATGACTCCTCGGCTTAAGTTAAGTTTAATAGCTGTTGAAAGCCTGGCGAGTTAGTTATAGCTTTTCATAATAGCTTTTCCGAAGCGATATGCGGATCTAGTTGAACTCTCATGAACGGGCTGGGCTGTTCTAAGCAACTTTGCTCAGCTATTTCATCTGCTTCTAGGCCTTGAGGTGTAGGGTCAGAAAGAGGTGCTTAGTAAGACGTAGGGGCTTTCCTAGGGGGCTTACTTGTTCTTTCTGGCCTAGTAGTTGTAGAGGAAATCTCGAAAGCTTTATCGCAAAAAACCAATTCTATAGCTAAAGTTGTTTATCCATAGTTTCTTCTTTCTGAAGTGGGGTTTGAGTAGCTATCTCTGATAGTAGTTATCTCCTTTCTTAAAGCTTAACTTTAGATTGGCTTTACTTATGGGTAAAGATGGCATTCTTCTATCCGAGAGAGATGGCTCACGAGATGTAAGAGGCGTAGAAGAGAGGTCTTACAGAGCCTACTGTTGAATGAGAATCAGTTTCTAGGCAAGATTATAAAGCTAAAAAGCATATTCAGCTAGCCCCGTTAATTGCCCTTTATTTAGAGCTATAGGTTTTTATGCAACTTGCTCTACTAAACCCGAAAGAAAGCACGTCATTAAAGAACCAGAGGAATTATAAGGGGTTTACCTCAAACCTCATCCAATACTACTTTTTATAGAAAGTATGCAAGAAGAAGAGATAGATAATAGCCATAATGCCGCGTCGAGGACGAAAAGAGCTTGCAAAGCAAAGAACTAATAGGTCTTGCGGAGCCTCTACATAGTCTGTCTGTCTGCATACTCGTCCCCGGCTTGATCAGTTGTGTGTAAATCTGATTCTTCTACTTCGTTTCGTGCTATTCTTATTTTCTTCTTTGGTTCCGCCTTTCTTTAAGTAAGAGGCCATACTGATCTTATCTTCCACAGCCGATCTTGGTTAATCTGCATGAGTGAAGAGAGCCCAACTCAAATCAAAGGGAGAAGAAAGAAAGACATACATAGAGGCAGGAAAGTAAAGTAAGAACTCGTAGCCTACCAAAGACTGCTGCCATCTCCGTTCTAGGCTCACCCTTAACTTCTCTGAAGTAACCAAACATGGCCAAGAATCCAGCGAAATCAAAGCATCATTTTTGTATAAAGGACCAAACTCATCCTCACCAGTGCGAGAGCGTTGGAAGCTTTGGAAACTGGGCCTACTACTCTTTTTGCAGCTACCTTAAATGAGCGATTGGCTAGCTACCGCATAGACTTTACTTTAGCTCTGCTGTCGAGAGAGATGCAGTGAGAAATATCGTAAGTAGTAGTAGTAGTTCATTCATATATTGAATATTCATGCTCTCATCTAGATTCTCCGATTGAGAAAGCGGCGAGCCCAGTGCGCTCTCCAGTAGTGCCTCGAAATGAGGCCGGAGAGCCGGATAACCTTAGATCGGCTAAGATCGAGTCTCATAGAGAGAGTAAGTATTCAAATCGGAAGCTACTTTGCTCTGTCATCAGTAAGGTCCCTCATCGTAGATTCATGACATTCGAGTCAAAGTTAGTTCAATGATTCGGGATGAATGCCGGGATCAAACTCTGATTTTAAGTTGGTTAGAGCAGCATAATCAAATAATTAGTCTTCAATCTTGAGAGAGCTCCTTTTACTGGCTTGGCAGGGGATTTTCCTCACTACTGATGGCGCATCTCAAGGAAATCCTGGCATGCATCTCAAAGGGATCTTCTTCGCCTCCGAGCAAACTAGAAGACGATTCCAGTAACGAGGACCAAAGCATCGATCTCAACTATCCAAATCGAAGGAGAAGTAGATGGGGCGCGTCTGGTGGGTAGCAGATTTGTAGAGCGTAGAAAAGCAGCAAGCACGGATGCCCCTTAATGGGAATTCAAAACCAAAAACTTTCTCCGGTGCCAGCGCTGACAGTGGTGCAATCTCTACTCCCCAAAAACCACTCCTAAAAGTCTTTCATTCTATCTTTCCGGGGCTTACCATGCCAGTCGTGACTTCTTCGTCCGTTAAGTAGCCAATGAGCTCTTTATTTATCTGCTTTTATCTTGTTGGTAGGGTCGGTCTATCGCTTTCAGCTATACGCTCTTCGAGAAAATGCAATATCCAGTAAGAGGTAACAGGCGGAATCAAAAGAGGGATACGGCTGATAAGATAGGACTAATGAATGGTGGAATGGTGTGCTGCTAACAGATCGGTGCGAGCACCAACTCAGAACAAAGGACACACGTCAATCAAATTCAAACTTAATTAAGCATGAGTTCAGAGTCGACAAGAGCGGATAAGACCTATTAACCGAGGAAAGAAGTGGCTGAAGCCTTTGCCCAACCCACGATTGATTACCAGGAATGCCTGTGAAAGGCGCTAGCGAATAGCCCGGGGCTAGTGTGACCATCCATTGCTTATTCCCGGCACGGATTCCACGACTAAACCACAGATCTCACGAAGGAAAAAAGGTTCAAAATATGCGCTTACGGAAGGGCCGTCGAGAGAGATTTGAGATTCCGTAAGTAACTTAGTGAGAAGTAGCTCAGCGACTACTTTCTACGCCTACCAAAGAAAAGGGATAGATCAATGTGGGTTCCAAACCTCACCTTGACTTCGATTCGAGCGACTCTTGCCTATAAAAAGCCGATGAAAGCATCTCTCCCGGAAAAAAAGAAGACTTTTCATTTCATGCCCACAAGGCTGCCAACTTCTTCAAAAGCAATGAGCTTAGTTTTCTATTTTACCCTTTGCCGTACCTACGTACCTATAGGATAGTGAGGATTTGAGGGATTGACTAGTCGCCCGACTGTAGTTGAGACAGGATTATGATGAGCAGCATAGTAGTTGCAGCTTCACTACATTGCTACACTATCACATGATTAGACTAGTTTATTTAGGGATACAACTCCTTCATTTCCGATCGAGCCCCCCTAATATATCGTCTAAACCCAATTCACGTACCACCTATCGCCATGCTTAACCAAAGTCATAAGGGGTTGACTGAAAGCACATGCTCTGATAATATGAGATTTCGATGAGAATCTTAATAACGCTACTGATTTGACCGACTCCCTGCTATCTCACCCAAGCCGATTCCTATTTTGATCAGCATTTACATAACGATAGGAAAGCATCCCTCCTCGCAGTGTCCCGCCCCAGATCATGCCTCGATTCCTCGTGAATTGCCTTTTTCTCCGCTCTTTATTGAGTGAGTTATGCTTAACACTCGTTCTTAGTAAGATAGCTTCTGCAGCTAGCCCGGAATCAATGCTTATAGCAAGACGATGGAATACACTTGCCTCTGCCCCCTAAACTACTATCTCTTTTCTTTATCCTATATTATATTGTCAACCTACCCTCTTTATTTAAGGCAACTTGATGGGACTTTCACATAGTGCTACTGACTGGGCAAGAAGAAATCTTAAGCACGAGCAGTAAGAGTCACTTTCTATAGGTAAGGCTCTACTTGAAAGCTAGTAATCGTCAAGTGAAAGAGGGGCTCTGACTCTTCTACCACACCGGTTACCTAATTTCTAATTTATCCAAAGGTATTTCTATGCTCGATCTCTACTCCTCGACACTCACAATCTATGGCTCACTTAGGGCTAATAGGATTCTAAAAAAGTAACTTTCACACTTGGATTGGATTCGATGGTGCGTATCGTAAAAGACCCGCAGCGCAGCATATTCGTGGATTTGCTTCACTTAGGTATCATATTAGACACGATTTGTGAAAAAAGTCGAGTGGGAAGGCCACTAGGACCTTCTTTTCCTATACGTACGTCATTTCTTTGAGAAAGAACGAAGAAAACAGGCCGAAAAGGAGACAGGGATTGAAGTCGATAGAGCCCGCCTCCTAATCCAATTCCTCTAATAAACTAAGGAGTCCTTCTGTGTAAATCTGTGTAAAGTTAGCTAGTGTGGATTCGCATAAAGCAGCCAAACAACCTATTGATACAAGAACCGGTCAATGCCACTCAATGTCCAGAAAATAACCAATTGAGGAAGCCAGCCGAATCCTTATATACGAGAAGGCGGGAAGAAAGGGATCATAGCGGTGAGGGAGGACGACCAGAAGCATGTCTTTACTGGGAGAGGAGCGAAAAGCCTTAGCAACGTGCCTCGGTTGTCTGTGTGTGTATGAATGTCTGAGTGGGACCTTTCCTCTAAAAAATAAGATTTTATTTATTGCTTCAAGGCGCTACGAAGTTCTATTATTACTGTCCTATGCGGAGGGAGCAGGAAGAATTTCGTTCTAGTGGGTTATTTCTCCTATAAGAGTGTACATATAATAGCGGATCTCTTATCTATCTTTCAACCGGGACGGACGTCCAAGCCTAAAAAACAAGAGTTCCAGGGGAGGGGGTTCAGTAAACCCTATTTGCTAGAGTTTTCAAAGGCCTGAAGATAGAAAGAGGGAATTATCTTCTTTCTCTTATAAAGGGAGCCAGACCTAATCGCCCTGGATCAACTAGCACTGGACTTTCTTAAGGCAGGGGATTATCTCAACTTGCAAAGACCGGATCGGCATCTGCATCTAGCGAAGTAGCGTACGTAATCCCCTTTTCTTGCCTGTGAAATGGAAAGCTTTCCCTCACTCCAATGCCTAGAACCCTCGGTCGTGAGTTAATAGCCTATTCTTCTTCATCTTTATCTTTCTAAACGTTATTTATCTCTTCGGTTGCAACAATCGCTTTTACTCCAACTCTGGGAATTTAACCCTATAAAAGCCCTTTAAGCAAGAGGAGCATTCCCCACACCAATCATCCCCAATCTTTAATCGTGAAATGTGATTACGGTTTCGTCGCCTCAAAGTAGTTAAATGGAAGAACTTTGTATTTCCTTCCCCATCGATTATCCAGTCCGCTCGAGACTTCTGTAGCCAAATAAGCTCTTCCTGAACAAGGATTTTTGATACTCCGAGAGAAGATCATTTACATATCCAAATTAGCAGACGATCCATAGTTCCAAGCACGTTGGATCCCATTTATACGGTTAATCAGCTTCTTTTTTTTATTGGAAAAAGATATTGCCGAAAACCCTCTCCTTCCACTCCTTAACACCATCCGTTACCGCTTTAATGGCAACCGTTTCGAGAGTTATTTATGGTAGCTGTTCTGAGACTGCTAAGCTTTTTTTCTTGGGAAACTCCGTCCCTAGGAATAGTAGCAGAAAATGGGGAAGTCGGTTTACTTTCGAATCCTTGCTCTACAGTGGGTTAAGGGGATTTCTTATTTCTTATTAGATTCTGAGATTAGAAAAGAATCCGCACCTGAAACAACCGCATTGGACGAGGAAATACCTGTTCTAGAAGCTGATCTGGTAGTCGCTAGCCTAGAAACTTAATCTATTGGTTCTGGCTAGTTTTATCCCAGAGATGGAGATTAGGCTCGCTAAGACCCCAAGAAAAAAAATAAGAAATCACGAGCAAGAGCCGGTCTTTGCAAGTTCAGGGGAGTTTCTAGGCAAGATGATGGAAGAGGCAGCATAGCTATCGAGTTGTGCATAAGGATTTACTTTCTTGTCTGGTTCTCAGTTCATGAGTAAAGAATCAGCAGGGAAAGAATCAGCATCTGATTCATTAGCGGGGGAAAGAGAAAGAACTTCTCTATCTCTAGAAGGTGAGCTCCTTACTGGCCTGGTATTATCTCAAGTGGTAAAAGGGACCTCTAAATCCTTCTGTTTATTAAACCTCTTTTTGGTCTTCATGCTTATTTATCTTAGATAACTACAGAACAAGGAATCTCCTAATCCAATTGTCGGACTAACTGGGGAATACCTGGAACTTTAATCTGCTTTCGGGGCCGGACTTGGCTTTATGGTTTCGGTTTCCGAAGGGCTTGTTTAAGTACTTGATTTCACAGCACTTGAGTTTAACTTGTTATAGCTTTTCGGTAGCTAGCAAGCAGATGAGCTAAATAAAGGGAGGGCGGGGGTAGACTGAGTCGGGTATATTTACTTCGAGGTCTGCCTATAAGGCCTTGGTGGAGTAGAATGATGAACGCAGTCCTTCATACTTTAGTTGGCTCTGGAAACTCAAATTACCAGCTAAGCTAGGGTGGATCTATTTTCTTTGGCTTGCTTTGAGAGATAGATTACTAACAAAGAGCCTTAGACATAACTGGTGGCTTGATACAACTGGATTTTGTATACATTGTCCTGTAGAATTGTAATCTGTCCTACACATATTAATAGATTGTCGGGCATCTCTTAGTATCTGGAAGTGTTTTCACTCTGATTTGCGTAGCCTTTCCTTTTTTAATCTTCCACTCATGGAATGGTTAAAGAGGAATTTATATGATGCAAAGGATGGTTACTGGAAAACGCTTTTTGCGGTAACATGTTGGCGTTTATGGACTAGGCGTTGTAGGACTGTCTTCAACGAAGAGGATGAAGCGATGGGTGACTTTGGAACGAAGAGGATGAAGCGATGGGTGACTTTGGCCTGCTTCGAAGCATCTGGCTGACCACAAGGGAGGTAATGTAGGCTTTCTCACGACAAATGCCTGCTGCTGTTGATGACAGAATGATTTCTTGGAAACCTCCTGAAGGAAATGCAGTGAGGCTTAACTGAAGGAAATGCAGTGAGGCTTAACACTGATGGTGCCTCGAAAGGTAACCCTGGGCTCTCAGGTGCGGGTGGTCTTATTAGATCCTCGGATGGAAAGTGGCTAATTGGTTTTCAGGCTAGCTTGGGGTGCTGCTCCAAGACGGTTGCTGAAATACAGGCTCTACGCTTGGGTCTATTGCTGGCTTGGGGTCGGGTATAGAAGAATATTCAATGCAGTGTTGACTCCAAGGTAGTGGTCGATCTTATCACTGCTGCTGATACAAGGTTACACCCGTATGGCAACCTCATCGAGGATGTCCGTAGCATCATGAAAAGGCCTTGGATTTGCTCTTTACAGCGGGAAGGAAATTCTTGTGCTGACATCTTAGCAAAGGCCAGCTGTGGTATCTCTTCAGAGTTCAGGGTCCTTCATTCTCCTACTACTGATATACAGCCCGTCTTAATGGCTGATGCACCATGTATTGCTTTTCCTAGAGGTTTCAAACTGTAATGTTATTTAGCTTTCTTTTCTCACAAAAAAAAAGAAGATCGGACATGGACACTTCGCCTAAAGGTGAAGTAATAGTTGAAGTACGTTGATCCAGTCCCTCCTACTATGAATGATTGGAAAAATGGCCCAACAGACAGACACTTTAGTCCTACCACCCATAGCAAAAATGTCTTTCCTACCGCTCTGCTTTCCAGTATATGTGGTATCGTCAGCTAGTGCTTTCTCTTTATTATAACTTTCTACCCCGAGGCCTGCCCGGAAGGTGATTTGAATGTGGCCAATTTATCCCGTCTTTTGAGATCTGTTTCGCTAGACAATTTGGCACATCGACCCGAGGATATGGGGCTCGAGATTAGGGACTAGGTAACATAATGGGCCCAGAGTATAGTAGATCTACTGGAACCTGTTGGCACCGAAGAACTGACTGGTAAGAAGGGCTAGAGCAGTCGCAAGGAAAGTTGATGATGCGGGTGCCTCTTCGGGATAGCTTAGAAGGCTCCAGATATAACTACTCGGAAAGTTCTTTGAGAGAGACATCCTATCTTTCCTTTTCTAGTCGGTGAGAGATAGTTGGTAATAGAGAGAGCTGTCGAGGTCTCTCGCGGCAAGTTGTACGAAACACGGATCTAAGGGCTGTAATCGGAGAGTCGCATTGCTAAGAAGAAGGTTGAATAATAAATAAAAGTAGTAGTAGTACCGACAGGATCGAACTTGGATCAATTTCTTGAAAATGATAAAACCAGCCGATACTGGAAGGGTCCGTAAGGAGTCAAGCGAACTGTATGTGCTGTTGTCGCACCGTGGGTACACAATATTATACATGTGCTCCCTTCCTTCCTACTCCTACGATGGGATATCTTATCTCTTGAGAACCCACTAGAGATGGTCTTGTCAGAGCCTAAACAACTCCAAAGGATTTGAAGGCAGATGATTAGGGCGAAGGTTGAGAGACCCCCTTACTAAGAGAGGGTCCACCAAGAATTGATAGGCCATCCATGTTAATCAGGGAAATATAAACAACGGAATAATCCTCGCAAAAGCCTCCCAGAGCCGTAAAAAACAAATCAATAAAGATTGACAGTATAAGAAATCGAATGAAAAATCCCAAACTTTGATTAAACCCCGGGAAAAATGGTTATCTCATCATTTCCTTTCCTAACGGGTCATTCGAAATATGCAAAGTTGTTAAAACCCGGGAAAAATGGTTACTTTGCCTTTTCTGCCCGGAAATATCATAATAAATCTGCAAAAAAACATACTTTTCCACTGGGGTAGATAAAACTTTTCACATTTTCAAGGAGCTCTATGAGTGAAATTAGCATGATAAGGTTTTGGCCCTATATGAGTAACAAAGTTTAATATTCGACATGACATCTATGAGGTAAAAAGTCCTAATGAACTTTTGCTGCTATACGCGATTAAACTTTTCATCTTTTGAATTCTTTTTAGTAAAGGAAATGTCCTCGCGTTATTTGTCAGCTATATGAGGCGTCAAGTTATCATATTTCAATCGACATCTATAAATAGTGCCTCGGGGGTCGTTGGACCGGTAACCCATTTCACCAAAGTGGATCTACTCTTCCTGTGTTCACTAAATCCCCGATCGGAGTTGTAGTTCATTCAACTTACTTACTTGCTAATAAAACGTGGGAAAGCGGTGAATGGGTCTCGTCCTCTATCACGTACAGAATGTAAAGATTCCCCGACCCGAAAGCGGATATTTATGCGAGCTAGCGCCTTAAAGAAATTGATTCAGTCTTCTCTTTTTCACGAATAGGAGCAGAACGTTTTGATGCCGTTTGCCTAGCCACAGAACTAATCTTCTTGGCATCCCTCCTGGTAGGAGCAAATGCGAAACCTGAATAAGAGTTGAAGTTAGCAAAAAGATTTACTTTGGAGAAGTAGTCAGAAAATTTTTAAGAAGTTATCCGTAGGAAAATGAAATCGTGCAGCAATATCAGAGATGGTTTCGCCGCCGATTTTTGCCCACATATCTGATCACCAAGTTACAAACTCAGTAGTGGCATCAGATTCGAAAGGAGGGACAATGAAATCAGTTTCTTGTCTTAACTTCTGCATAAATGAATGGCATCTTTCGAAGTAAGCTTTGTCAAGAGTCCAAGCCCTCACGTGACAACACTTGTTCTTTTAAAAGTGAGGTGGTGAGGGAATTTTCTGTGAGAAAGCAAGTTGTCGGCTCAGCAGAGGAGGACAATAAACTTCAAATCCTGGTTTCACCCTGGCATCTACTTCAGTGCCGAAAGGAAGATCAATCGGCAAGGAAAAGTTTTTCCATGCTTGCTTCACAATCTCTGCACTCTCATTGGAAGGCAATTATTGGAACCATGATGGGCCAAATTTCCGCCGAGTATAGAGTAAGAATTTTTTATCTTTTAAATTCCATAAGGCATGGAAAACATCATGCACATTGTTGTTAACATGCGTAAGCTCACAATACAAATCACCATAGCATCGAGTGGCGAGTGTAACTGGATGACGGATGGGAGATAATGCTGTAAAGTACATCCACGCCCATACTTGCAATATCCACATTGGTCCATGAATGCTCTTCTCTACATTTTGTGTGATGTTATATAGTCCACGGTAGAGAGCACCTAAGACGAATTGACCCAGAGCAAGTCTTCTTCCTGATTCCATGAGCTTCGAAATACGTAAGTACTCAGCAAAGCAAACACGTGAAGGAGGGAAGACAACAAACTTGCAGATTAAGCAGAGCATGAAAGCAGTTATTTCCTTTTATTCAAGAGGGGCGTATGCCGACTTGTTTTATTCAAGAGGGGCGTATGCCGACTTGGCATGTTCAGTAAGGAACTTGTTGAAGGAAAGCTTGTCGTCAAAAGGAATGGAATAGAGTAAATCATCTTACTCACTAAGGGAGGAGACGCATGAGACCTCTTCTACATCCACAGGAAGCCCAGTGATGGCTGCTATGTCAAGCAAAGTCACTGACATCGGTCCACAAGGAAGATGGAAGTAATTCCAGCAACGATTCCAGAAGGTACTGAGAGCAGACAGAAAATGCATTCCACTTATTGGTTCTATGGTCTTTAAGCGGTTTGAAAGCGCTAAATCCCCTTTGTTATCGAAGAAAAGACCGCAGATAGCAAGGTTTATGATGACGCTTCTCCTGCTTCAGAAAAAAAAGAATTGGATTTGGTTCATGAAAGTAGAGAGAAGAGAGGCCCTTATAAAACTAAGGCTATGAAGCAGGGAGGTAGAGCCTACTTCTTGCTTAGGATTCGGAAAGGAAGAAAGCAGAGAAGGAGGTAACATCAGGAAATCAGGTAAGAACAGACTTTAGAAAACTTACCCATTAGGCTTAACGATAGGCTTTGAAGCTGTTTAATAGTCGCAACGTGAGCTTGATCCCACCCCACGACAACCCGAGCAGATGCCCGAAGATACCTGCCTACTTCTTTGTACGAAGTTTTTCGTTTACTTTTTTAACGATGAATAAATGAATCTTTACCCAATTACAGTAGTGGAGTCAATCTGAAGGGAAGGCATGTTTGCTAGTTGAGAGATTCAGAGGAGCTATTAGGCTCACGATCGAGCTCTGGCTGCTATCACCATAGATTCCACCATCTACGAACCCGTCGTTTATCTCTTTTTCTGGGGAATATTCAGAAAAAGCTCTTTCAAGCAGGGGATTCTCGCTAGCAGTTCGTTCTCTCGTTGTGACTGAATATGGTTACGTTGACCGAACCGAGGTTGAGGTAGAAGTACGGTATGCGGGTTCGCCATTCGACAAGGTTTCCGTTTAACCTTTTCCCGTCTTTGCTAGAACCGACTCGACTCACTTTTCTGAAAGCGATAAAAAGCCAGTCTTTGAGCGGAGAGCTAAACCGAGGACTTTGACAGAAGCCGAAGGTTGTTCCCCTGCCAGCTAAAGGGAAAGGTAGGGTAAGGGGCGTCGAAGAGAGGAAGTTGAAGCTGCAACTTCTCAAGCGGATGCAACGGATAAGACTTCCGGGTATTCCCCAGTTCTGAGAGGTATTGTATTTTCTTTATCTGATTCTACTTATCGATTTCCTTTCAAAAATCTGATTATTAGTGGGAAACCCCGATTTAGTGGTATCAGTAGAACCTGCATTTGTCCGTACCTGGGGCTAGGGCAGGCAAGAACTTATGCAACTCGCTAGCTAGCATAAAATAGAGTTTATCGGCTAGGATTCAAAATCGAAGACAAAGAAGAAGGAAATATAAAGTACTACCCTCACCAATCCTAAAAAGAGGAGACTCTCATTCTATAGGCTCTGCAAGACCTATTCGCTCTACTTGAGAAGGTAAAGCTGAATCCAAGAAACCCGAAGCAAGAAAAGAGGAAGATCGAGATTCCATTTATGACCGATGCGCTCAATCTTTCATCAGCTCGTACAACCTTTCGACGAATTTTCGGGCTAGCTACCGTGATAGCATATCCGGGTCTTCTTCCTGGAGCTGATTGTATTAAGTCAGTACCATCCCCAGCTTAGTCCAAGTATCCGTACCGAAATAAATCACCTTTTGCTGGTGGGTGCATCTTATCTGATTCCGAGGATAAAGAGTTAGACTTTCCAGTTGGATTTGAGTCGGATATATATAGAAAACCTTACTTCGCTAATTCCGTTAATAAATCGAATTATTAATCGCCCACTCTTTCGGGCTTTAGGAAAAGGCAAAGAGAGATCCTTAAGAAAACCCCAGTCCGGGAAAGAGCACTTAAGCAATTGGTTATGCAAGTAGATAGAATCGAGGTCTTACAGAGCCTCCTCTTGAATGTCATAGGGCGAAGAATAGGAATCGATATAGCTCCTTCTCCTAGGGATAGAGATGCGGCATAACCGTATGAAGGGTACTCGTCTCCTTCTTATAGCACAGGCGAAGAAAGATAAGAAGTAAAAAAAACACAAGGCTCTAACTAAAGACATGCCTATGAAGCACTCCCTACCTGAAACCCGATAGAAAGTCCTCATCTTGGATGCGAAGATTCGGGAAAAAAGAGGAGGTGAGATAGAAGAGGTGATTTACGTCGCGAATCGATCTCGGAGTTCATTCTGTTAAAGGGGATGCATCGAAGCGTGGGATAGAATCAATAGATTCCCGATTCATCCTTACCGAACCCAGCATACAACTCAACGGTGTACTGCGCTCTTCCATGAACTTGCCTATAAACTGATTCTGTTGTTAGAGCTGTTGTCTTTCTTTCAATCTCAGGGTTTCAGAAAAAGCCTAATAAGCAGGTTGAAAGAGCTTTATCTAAGGAATTACCCAGCCCAAGCAAGAAAGGCAGGATTCCAGTAAGCAACTTTAGCCGAATAGTCCGTTTTCCTGTTTTAGCAGGACCCCGATTGCTTGGTGTGGAGACTAGCTATTCAAAATACGGTCTTTCTTCAATTGAGTCGATTGAGAATGAAATTGATTATCGGAAATAGAAAAATAAGCTAAAATCCCCGTCTTTCCGTAAAGTTAACCGGTTAGGGAATGCTCAAAGTCGTCAAATTCACTGGTTGGTGATCTTTGCATTTCGAAAGATGATTCAGAAAACCAAGTAAAAGAGTACGCCCGCATAGCAGATGGAACAGAAGCAGGATTGGGACGAAAGCCCTTTGTTTGATTCATATGAAAAAGGCCCGGAATGACATGACAATTCTTATGAAGTTTCGAGGTAAATGGCCATTTCTATTCTCGGATCATAATCTTATCCGAAAGCCGATACCGCTAGAGAAGGCTAACTCAGAATCTCTGAACCCATAAAGCTACTCAGGATACTTAGAAAGCTACTCAGGATACTTAGACCAGAGAACAACAGCTCATCAGAACAGATTCCGCTAGTAAATATCATTCTCAGAAGAAAGAACAGCAGATCCACTTCTGAAAAGCTAATCCGAAGCCTTGAGTCTATGGTGTATTCCGGAAGTGCGAATTCTTCTCGAGCAGATAAAAGAGATGCGGATTCAATTTATTTTCTTGGTGGTAAGCTTTTGAGTAGGATTTTTGTTACGAAGCCTATCCTTCCTTGGCCTTAGCTTGTGCCTATTCCATGTCCATGTGCTTTCCCTTTTCCGCGACCATAGATGAGAGCAACGGCAGGCAGTTCTTGCGAGCAAACTCCCGAACGACAAGAAGAAGGCGGTTTTTTTGCTTGAGTTGTTGAATGAAAGAAATGTCTTATTTATGTAAGTGAAAGCGGGATTGCATGAAGCACAGATTGCGCAAGAGTTCGACGCCTAGATAAGAAGTGACTTACCCTTGGGTGGAACAAAAGGCCCCTTATTTGATGCCTCAAAGCTTAGGAGCTCAGCCCTATACCATTAGCGCACAGGTTTAGTTAACCTTATGCGTGTCAGGCTCGTTTAGACCTTCTGCCCGGTAGTGAATAAATTTCCTCTGAAGCTATTGACTCAACAAGTCTGCCTTTACTCATCTCATCATCCGAGTAAGCCTACATGACGTGCTTTGAGTCTATCTTTCTCGAGAGGAATGGCGAATCTATAGTAGATGGTTCTGAAACAGGGTCTGAACCCTTACTAAACCAAGGAAGGGTATACACTAACGGGGACAGCGGACTTATCCCGAAAGGAAGGAAAAGGAAGAAGAGAGAACTCAGCTTATAGTCCGTGCGACGAATAGTCCTAATGTAGGTTCACCGCTTGCAATCCCAGCTTAACAAAACAGGTTGAAAATCTCTTTGAAACCGTATGAAGGATCAAGAGGGGGGAAGCTACGAGCAGCAAGAAGTCACTGCAATCCAGCGAACTGAACGATGGTAAGAGCAAAGCGTAGCCATGAAGTATGTAAAGAATAGGACGTTGCCGGGTACTCCTCCTGGCCTTCCGGTGCAATAGTTTCACCAGCATCATCATCTTCTTAAAGAAGGGACTCAGCCCGTTGAGCCTTTTCTGAAGAGTTCAAGTAATCGTCCGAAAGTTCGAAAGATATGAATTCTCAATAGTCGCTTGAGAAGATGGGTTTGCGCCCCAGGTACCTTTGAGATCGGAGGTAAGAACTGAATATCCTAAATAGAATACCATTTTCATCCCATGGGAATTACTCGAATTACTTGTTCCAAAGCTGCTTTCTAAGAGGCGAGTTCATCATTTCTGAAATATCCGTTTGATGTTTTACCTTCTTTTTAGTTTGCTAGTGATTTCGGTAAGAAGTTGGCTTTGACTCGTTAGAGTGAACCGCTCAAGCTTTCAAAGAGCGGAGTCGTTGTCGTAAGAACCGGGAACTGGCTCTAGCCTAGCGTATCCTGTCCGTGACACCATCCCTATGCGCGGACTATTCTATTCGTTCGTCACTCCACCAAAGCATATGTATTGGGACGAAAGATTCGGTTGTCTTTTATGCTGACTCATATCTGAGCTGCTATGTTTTTTTGATTTTGTTCGTACTTTAATGATCACCATCAACAAACTATCAGTGCAATTGTAGATATAAGAAGAGCTGATTCTAATTGTTTTATTTCTAGTTGAAGTTCCAGTCTCAGTTGCTGTTGACGTGGACGTTGATCTAGTTATCCTAATAATGCTAGGCTTGCTCCGTAGCTACCGCATCTACGCAAACGTAATTGGTGGTCTAAGCTCTTTCGGTTTAGTAGGTAGGGTGCCTTACCAATCTTCCAACTCGGATTCTCTATCTATCTCGCAAGCTAAAGGAAAGGGTAAAGCTATGCCCGAAGACGAGCTATTAAAGAAAGCTCTTAACTCATCATACTCTCCGAAGAAAGAGAACAGGGGATCAACGAGCATTATGATAGAGGCTCTCTCTGCAAGACCTGTCTCTAGTTAGCCTTTTCCTTTTGTCCTACCTTGAGTAAGCGAAGGGGCGGGCTTAAAGACACTGCTTACTTAGTTAATCGATCGTTTGCCATTCCCGTAGTCCAAAGAAAAGCCCCGAGCAGGCTCTTGGGAAATCCCTTTGTTATTTTACTAGTAGATTGACTTTAACCTTCTAGCGCGCTAGTGACTGATGGTTCGAGTTCCTTTTTGTTATATTCTTTCTTGTCTTACTCTGGGCAAGACATGGGAAAGTCGCTTTACTTGCTTTTTTTTGAGCGAGTTAGAATCCCAGGTGAGCCAGTAAAAGGAGCGTACTCAAGGTTGCAGGTCAGTAAAGTAGGGCTGAAGCTCTTAAAAAGATAGGTCCCGCTAAGGTGGGGAAGGAATGCAAGCGACCTGTAAGCTTCTGGGAGTTCTGCTCCAGCCTGCCTGTCTCAGCCCTTCTTCTCCTATTTTATTTCCTGTTGAGGATCCTTCTTACTCTAAAGGGGTGCTGTTCATAGCTCTTCGCTTCTATTCTGTCTATAGGAAGATCTTAAGAGTTGATTATTCGTTTCAATTCAGTAAGCATTTGTATCAGTTATTCATTTCTGAGTCAATGACGGATTTCCGTTCCATGGTCCAATGGATCCAACTTTAAGACCAAACCCGGCCCTTCTTATGGGGCTTTCGGACCCTTCAATCAAGTTGGTATTTCACTAATAGATGTTTTCATGGCAAATTACATTTTTTCTATCTTATTTGTTGCACGGTCATTGGGATGATTAAACTTCCTGTTCGACTTGATCTTTTGGAAGACAAACTTTATCCCATGAAAGACCATATAGTCTTAGATTTACGGCATCATTTCCCCCCGTATGAGTGATACGCGCCGGGGTCTGTCTACGATCGATTCGTTGGTTTTTAAATAGAGTCGCATTTCTCAAGTGGCTTGTTGGTGAGGAGAACTCTGATATATCAGCTCCTTCTGTTCTTTCTGTCTGGTAGGGACTGTTTGAAGTCTCATAAGAGTTTAAATGGAGAGATCAGGTGAGTATGCTCTCTTCGCAAGCGGTGCTTTCTTTCGCATAAGCCATTGCAGATGTTTACGATTGCTTGGCGCTGTAGCTACATTTTGAGGAAGTAGCTGAAATAGAGTTGCCTTGGGCTCTGCTGAGTCAATAGCTAAAAAAGACTCGCTGTGGTTTCAATAAGAACAAGAGGCGGTTACGAGACTTCTATCACAGAGCTTATTCTTGAAAGAAGACCTATTAATAAAAGTACTATACAGAAAGGGAAGATTTAAAGCCTACTGCCATATTAGCAGCATAGAATATTTACACCAACAATATGAAAGCCAATCGTGACAATCGGCGACAAGTCAGCATTACAAGGGGATCTAGGACAGAAAGAGAAGGTCTGTCTAGCTAAAAGGAAGGAGTAGCAGCATGCCGCTCTTGACATTTTCCGTTCGAGTGACCCTAGATGAATGCGGTCACTCTTATCTTAGCGCTTTTACCTTCTTCTTTTAGCAGGGTTCGCTATCGCTCTGCAAGTTCCGCTACCAGACTAGCTCAAGAAAGCAAGGCAGATTCCTTTTTTTCTCGTACCAGTGTATGTAGTGTAAGGGGTAAATGAAGATTCAGGAAGAGTCCTTATAGGTTACTTTACTAGGTATACTGAGTCTAGCAGCTCTTACGAGATGAAAGAAAGTCCTGTCCAGTCCAGTCTTGAACTTTTCAACTAGTCTACTCAACTCACAAAAAACAAAGAAAGCAAGTCAACCCTATATTCCATTCCAAAAGAATCTTTCCCTCCAACCGAAGTCAGAATACCTCGAGGCGGGTAAGCGTCTATTTCATATCCTCCAACGTGGCTGTAAGGCTATCCGAAATAGCAATGTTCATTGAAAAAGCCCGTATCCAATTGCCATTGGAATCTCTAATCAACCCGCCAGCTGCAGCTTGTCTCGAGTTGGTTTTAACCGAACCATCGGTCTTCAAAATGTAGCACTCAGGCGTATGCTTCTTCCATGTCACCCATTTGTTCACACTCAATTAGCTCGGGCTCGTTTTGCAAACGCTTTCTCAATATCACTAGCAAGCTTCCTTGCTTTATAGCAAATTTTTCCCGGCGAATCAACAGTATCTTTGAAGACCATAGCATTTCTTCTTTTCCACAAGAACCAGAGGAAGAACCGAATTCGTTCGGTGATATACAACCTCCAAATCCACTGTACATCCAGTAATTGTTGAGCCTGCCTGTACATATTCTTGTTGAATTATTTTGAACGCCGACCTTGCCGAAAACAAAGCAGAGCTTTCCCCACTCCATACCAGAACATCTTCTTTGTCATCAACTAGAGGTAACGGCACAGCCAGAATTTCTTGAATCTTCTCAAGAGGTAATAAATGGTGGATGCTTGATGTGTCCCATTCGCCATCGTGAGTGATGATCCGATCCACTGTCCAAGTATCCAAGTTGTTGATCAAAGGGCGTGAGATGTAGGGATTGAGTCTTGCTTCGGGCAGTAAATGAAGATGATAATTAGCAACTGAACAGTCCCTCTCCATTCCCCTATTCGTCCTACGCTAATTCATCTTCTGCCATTAAAGCAGATTTTAGGGATGGAGCTTTCTCATACTTGTCTGATGGCCTTGGGGAATACTGTTCTGATGTGAACACAAAGGTTGCATCCAGAGGCAGGAGGGGCTCACGAACAGATAATGTAAGCAGTGGAGGAGGGAGTACTTTTAGACAGTAGCTTCAGCCTCTTACTCAAGGTCCAGAAAGAAGACGAAAAGAACTCGAGGCTTTGACTTTTAGTGAAGGTTATTCCTACGCTTAATCCGTAGGAGTTGTTTCAGGTATTTCAAAGGACTTGTCTAACTCGTCTCTTACCTTTACTACCTATCTATCCCTTCTAATAGGTAATACTCCCGTTGCTAGCCTTTCTTTAAGAGCTAAGGAGTAAAACCGATTCAAAGGAATGAAATCGAAATAGTGAAAGCGATGAAAGGGATAACACTTCTTGGTCTTGCCCAATAGAAAAGTCCTATGTGATAGGGAAGGAAACTTAGATAGCAGAATCCGAGTTAGACTTGATTGAGAAAATCAAACCTCAGCTGACGAATCTAGGGTTAGTTCACCCATACCCATGAATGAATGACTCACTCACTCTTTTAGAAAGATTAACTCTACCGCGGACGGGGATACATTGTCATCCATATCGCTTTACCTTATATTGTGCTATTCAAATCTATACCCATCACCAACCACGACAACAGATAGCATTCAGTTATAAAGGAAAGCTCTTATGACTACTTGCTCTTTTGATGGTGGGTTTTTATTATCTTCTTCTAAATCTTTATCTTTCTAAACGTTATTTATCTCTTCTAGTAGTTATCCCCTGTTCTCTCGGCATCTACATCGCCAAAGAAAAGAGTTTGTAGTCGCCAAGGTTTCTGATGACGCTTCTCCTGCTTCAGGCAAGTTCATAGGCAAGATGAGCAGTTAGTTCACTAGCTGAAGAGGGAATTAATTAAGGGGCATAACTAGCTATTCTTTCTATCCCGATAGTAAGAAGGGGCGTAGCGCTAAGCCGGTTGATGAGCTAGAAGAAGAAAGACTTTGATCAATAGATAGATCAATTCCCCTCACACGACCTTTAGCTCGAGAGAAATACCAAACAGCAGTTAAGGAAAGGAATAGCAACTAGCAAGTCAAAGGAGATTAAGCGGGTGGGTTTTATACAACAAAACCTTACGGTAAAGCAGATGTTTTCTTTCCTTGTTGAGTCAACAGCCGATACAAAGCCAAGTAAGTAGTTCGGCTAAGCTCAAAGAAATCGATAAGTAAGCTAAAAAGACGGTCTTTCATCAATAAAATACGGTCTTTCATCAATTGAGTAGATTTCTAATTCGTTTTCTTAAGGAAATGCCCTCGATGCCTATGGTTCTTTCTTCCCGGTCTTTGCTTCTGCTTTCCAAAGCTGGCTGCTTTCTCACAGTCGAGTTGAAGCTGCTAATGAGCTCTAGATGCTGAACTACCTAATTATCTTCCTGTTGAGGCGGGTCCCCTAAAATCCGATTACCAGAATACAGAATGAGGACATCCTACTAGTGAAAGCACTTAATTCCTTCTTGCCCCTCTCCTTTTGTCGAGTCCTGTCCTTCTCCTTACGTCTCATCTCCTGATGAAAGCGCTTACTCTGTCAAATAGACCCGGAAGATGAATCCCTTTCGCTTTCTGGAAACTATCGATTCTAGGATTATAACCCGAGCTTGAAGGTATTTATTGACGGGATATCATTAGGAAGGGGTAGGTGCCGGTATCACCTATTTTCTTAGCTGCCCTTTAGAGCGAGTACCAACTTTCCCCAAGAAGAAAAGAAATAAGCAATCCCGCGCGGCGTCGATGGAATCTCAACGTGAACGGTCCGTGGAAGAGGAAGACCTTCTCGCCCGAAGTACTAAAAAGATCAAAGCGGCGTGAAAGTCGGGAAGAAGAATACGATCAGGTTATGGCCGATCAATCTGATGAAGTGGTTGGAAACGATGAGGTGAGGACTGATGGTGGTGTAGGGGATGCTAGCGATGGGGCTGATGCTAAGGTGACAGTTGCGGTGGAGTCTCCTCGACGAGAAGAGCCGGTGATGCCTTCTTTCCGAGATAAGGTCAGAAGTGATAACAGAGCCAAAAGCTTTGATGAGGAAGATTTGTTTGGAGCTTTGAATGAGAATGAGGGGCTTTTGCAAGTTTCAAGACAAGATTCGTGGCCTGCCATCACGACTTCACCGAAATTAAAAGAATATTAGCACTATATAAATGGAGAAACTCTTTGATTGTTAAGCTGTTAGGTAGGAATATTGGGTTTAAGACTCTGCAGAACAAAGTGACGAGCCTATAGAAACCAATGTGTGCCTTAGAACTTATAGAACTAGGAGAAGGGTATTTCCTCGCCAAGTTTTTCTTGCAAGATGATCTGCAGTTTGATTTGGCAGAAGTTATCTTTGGTCATTACCTCACCGTGCGGAGATGGAGGCCTGATTTTAGACCATCCGAAGCAGCAATTGATTCTACGGCGGCGTGGATCCGCTTCCCCGAATTGCCAGTAGAGTACTATGATGAACGGGTTTTGCTTGCCATGGGAAATACAATAGGTATAGCCATAAAAGTGGACAAGACTACACACTTTGCTTCTATGGGTAAGTTTGCACGGGTGTGTGTCGAGATTGATCTAAATAAGCCATTTGTGCCGAAAGTCAATGTAGATGGTCGTTGGACTCGGGTAGAGTTAGAAGGGCTTCCCCTCTTTTGCTTTCATTGTGGTTATATGGGGCATAGAGACTGCAAAGAGTTCAAGTAAGAATTAAGGAAAGCAAATGAACTTAACCAAGAAAATACTGAGGTTCCTAACAGAAATACAGAGGCTGTAAGGGACAATGAAGTGTTGAAGAATGATACTGGTGTACCGGAAGATCAGTCGACCTATGGCCCCTGGATGGTAGCTCAGACTCGTAGGCCACGAGGTTCGGTAAGAAAAACTGCAGAACCAGTGAGAAAGCCGAATGGTGTAAGTGAGGGTGTCTCAGGTTCTAGATATGCTGCATTAGCTGATGATCATGAGAAATCCAATCATCAACTTCACAAATAACCTTACCATCCAAGTCGAAGGAAGAAACTAAGAATTCGATTAAAGAGTTAAGCATTTGTATTGGTTTAGACCATGACATGATGACAGACGTCTTCTTTGACATGATGACAGACGTCTTCTTTCTGGAGCCGGTAATGTGAAAGTGCTATTGCCCATACTGTTTAGGCAAGATGGACTCTCTAACATCCGATATGAGATTTAAAAACAAGGTTTCGTCAGTCTTTAGCTGATGGTGGCGGGGTTGGAGTAAAAGCCAACAAAGTCTTTTCAGGAGCATCCACTCTATTTACAATACTGGAATCTTGTAAAGCAGTGTCAAGAATGGCTGCAAAAGCTTTAGGGTTGGGATTAGGCCCATAAGGCACGCAAGCACCCTGAAAAGCCGCAACAGCAGGCATAGAAGAAGTAGTTTTAGGCTGCCAAGATTGGGATTCTTTGGATTTTTTAGCTTTAACAACGTCTTCTTGATAACAAGACCGGACTTCGAAAGATCTTTCTTCCTCGATGAGTTCTGATTAAAAAAATGTCTTCGGTGACTACCAGGGGCACCCAAAGAAGCCGAAGTATTAGTGTTTTGGGCAAGGGCATGGGAAGATTCCACCCTAACTGTATGAGGGGTTTCTTTATCATGTGTAAGGGCATCATCAAATTCTGTCTCTTTAACAAAATCTTGTGACTCCGAATCAATAACTGATTTCTCTTTCCGCACCTTCTCCCTATATTCCTTAAATGGAAAATACTCTCTATCTTTCCTCACCCCTCCAAGCCACAACATTCTCCTTTATACCCGACGTTTCCTCCTCCATATTATCTATCAATGGAACCAAGAGCAAGAAACCTCTTATTGGAGTCCGAATTAATCCCTCCTTCTTCTTGCTTCCCTTTCGAACCTGACCCTTTTCTAAACTTCCGCTTCACTAGCATCCATGTCCCATAAATTTGCTTAGTTGGCATTACTTCCCTACTCGATTGACCTCCATCAACGGCTTCCCCCTTGTCTACATTGTCAGTTTGTGTAGCAGGAGCTATCGGCTTTGATGGGCATCTATCCATACGGTGACCAACAATTCCATAAGAGAAAGAAAGGGTATGGAGTGCCTCATACTCAATTGCCTGTGAGAGATTTCCCACTTCAACTCTAGTTACCAACGGCATTGAAAGATCAACCTCAAAACAAATCCTAGCGAATTTTCTCCTTACTGCCAGACTGGTCTTTGTGTCGAGTTTTATAGGTTTACCAATGTTATCATCAATCTCCTTCAATAGTTCAGCATTGATCTATGAAATTGCTAATTCCGGTAGTCGGATCCAACACGCATTTTTCCCTAATGAAGCCATAGAAGGCCGGAAATTTGCTTTACATCTTCACTATGTAGTACCCATAACCTAGATCGATGATCTCAGTATCATCAGAGGGATGCCATAAATGAGCAAGTCTTTGCTGGAAAATAGACAACGTGAAGGATTGATATAAGGGAGTTCTTGAAGGTGCCAAAACCTGCAATTTGTTCTTATACCTGGCGGGGAATTCTCAACACGAGGGGTGCTATTGAACGTGGTATCCGCTGTAGAGTGGGGAATGGCAACTCGATCAGGTTCTGGTTAGATTGGTGGATTGGCTCGAGCAGGCTGTTGGATAGTGTGATAGGTACTCTTACTGACCATTTATATTCTGCTAAGGTTGACACCTTTCTACTCCCAAATAGTCACTGGAATTTTGATATGTTTAGCACTTACTTGCCTCATGATAAGGTAGAAGAGATAAGGGCAGTCTATATTCCTGATGTTCGAGATAGAAATGATTCCAGCTTTTGGGGCTTGACTTCGAATGGGAAGTTTACAACAGGGTCGGCATATGAGACTTTGATGAAAGACATGGGAGTTTATGAGCTACATGATTTGAAATGGATGTGGAAATTACCCCTACCAGCAAGATGGATTTTCTTTCTATGGCTTGCTTGGCGAGGCAAAGAGTAACAAATGCTTTACGTGCTTCTTGGGGGGCTGGTATAGACGCAAGATGCACTATTTGTGATGCACCTACAGAGGATGTTTTACATGGTCTCCGTGATTGTGAGACTGCTAGGGAGGAGAGTATGGACACAACTGATCCCTCGTCATTCTTGGGATGAGTTCTTTCGTATGAATTTAACTGATTGGCTTTCAAGTAATTAGAATTTGAGAAATAAGGAGAGGCGACTGCTTGTTATTTTCGCCACTGCGCTGCTTGGCGTATTTGGACAAAACGCTGTAATGTGGTCTTTAAACCAGATGAGATTAGCACTTCAGACCATGATTTGTTGCGAAATATCATGGTTACGAGTCAGGATATTTTGGAGGCTTGGTTCAAACCAGCACGCAGCACACAAAGTGAGAGGGTGATTCATTGGGTGCCCACCCCTGAACAGACAGTTAAGTTGAATACTGATGGTCCTTCGCGAGGTAACCCGGAACTTGCAGGAGCAGTAGGGGTGATACGAGACTCAGCTGGAAGATGGATTCTTGGTTTTGCGGCACATTTGGGAACGTCTTCAAATCTGGCTACGGAGCTTCACGCACTACGCATGGGGGGGCTCTTCCTGGCTTGGGAGGAAGGTGATTTGTGAGATGGATGCTCTGGTGATGTTAGACCTCATACAATCCGGTGATTTGTCCCTGCACCCGTTAGGAGCTCTTATTGCTGATATTAGGGAGCTCCTCGCTCGGGATTGGTCTTGTCTTTGTCAACATACACTACGGGAGGGGAATTTTAGTGCAGATATTTTGTCTAAGCTGGGATGTGATCTGGAGACCGAGTTCGAAGTCTTTCGAGCACCGCCTGAGGCTGTTCTAGGAGCTTTAGATGCTGATGCAAGAGGGGTAAGCTCGTTCATAGGGGAGCAGATACGCAGCTCAGAAAGCTTAACCTTAAATAGTGCGCAGAACTTTTGGCAGCCATAACCGCTTCTTCTCATGAGTAGAAAAAACTAAGACTGCTCAAATAGTACCACAACTCGTGCAAGGATTTAGCCTACGAATGGGCTTTTATTTCTTCTTACAGAACATACCGACGAAGGGTCGTCAACCACTTCAATAGAGACAGGGATAGGCATTCCTTCTCAACAGGGGTGATATCGGTCTTCTGCTCCGACCATCCATAATCCGTTGAAAGAGGCACACAAGAGATAGGTATGATTTTGGTTCAAGGCTCAAGTGATTCGGAGTCTAGGCCGTGTGGTAAAGAAGAAGGGGACGAAGGTAAAAGCGAAGCGTAGCGAAGCGTATCGAAGCGAATAAGATTCGACGTAAGGAGAAGAGGGCGGGGGTCACCTTGTCTTATCTTGCCCATTCCTATTCACATGACTTCAATACTTCTAGCGGAGAATCCTACGGACCATAAGTTAAGGGTCAAGCCAGCCTTAGAGTACAGGAAAGGAGGAGCTCATTGAGTGGAAGATCGAAAGGAAGGAGGCCACAACTCGATCCCGTAAAGTAAAGCCCCTTATAAAACATCCTAGGCGCAAACCCATCTTCTTTCTCCTGCCTAGCCTATAGGTATAGGTTTTCTTCTACCTCTTTTTCCTGGGCGGATGTCGTTAGAACAGAAAGTCTTGTCTGAGTCCCCTCTGTAATAGGTAATTCACCCGATCAATAGGTTAAAAGGGTTCGTTCACGAAACTCAAAAGAGATTTCTAAGAGCCTTTGTTTTGTATAGTATAGGTTCTGCTCTTGCTAATGCCTTCCTTTTAAGAGCTAGACTTCCCGTGCATGCAGGTATAAGGCTTTGAAGCCGTAAGAGCTGCTATAGACTTTTTCGCCAGGAAAGTAAAAGCACTTCCACATTACATAAGCAACTGCACTTTTGTTTTAATCTTTCCATTCTCTCCAGTGGTATAGCCAGGGTCGGAAAGGTCGTCTTCCCTAAGATTTATCGCATGAAATTGAATAAGGACCCTTATCTCACTTCCTAGAAACCTATTCTTGCATTCTACATTCATCTTCGACGCTTAGCTACATTTTCTCAGCTCGAAGAGAAGCATAGAATTCATGCTATAATTCACTCTTGAGATAGACTCTGAGTCCATTGAGGTCCGGTAAGGAGTAAAGCGAAGAAGGTGGCGAACGTAAACGCTGTAGAAGTTTACTAGGAAACTTTTCGAAATCTTAGTTCTTTTACCTCAGTAAGAATAAAGATGGTGATTAGCTTTGTCTTCAGTGTACCGGGTACAATAAAGAAAGTAAAAGCACAGAATGAGGCGAGAAAGAAAGATTGTGTTATAGTAGGGTTAGACTGCCTCTCTTATTAATGCACGGCTGAGGAAAAATCTGTGGCTTAACTTGTTTAATCTCTTTCATCCTATCTGTCTTGCCTTTCTTCTTTGGTGTGGTCTTCCCGAGGGAACAGGAAAAGGATAGCAGTCAAGCGCATCTAGTGTTGGAGAAAGGGGCATCCAATGCTTACTGCCATCGAAAAAGGTTAAGTCACTACAATAGCAGTGGGGGAATTTCTCGCAGGGAATTCTGTCACATCCCTATAGCCAGAGTCAGTCGTTGGAGTTTCTTTGCCCTTTCTCTTTATATACAATGAAAGTGTCCCTTCATCTCGACTAGTCCTTTCTTGTTATTGCCGTAGCAGTCCCGCTAACGGCAGTCCCTGCCCCTCATGTTGCTGTGCCTCTTTCCCTGCCAGGGAGAAAGCTTTTTTCTTTTCATGTGATCAAGCTAGTTCAATCAAGTTCTTTTAAGCCAGCTGCCAATTTCCTTGCGAGACACAATGTCTAGACGAGATTTACCTAAAGGGGTTCCCTAGTCGGTAAGACTTTCTTTTCCATAGTTGGGAATGGAGTGATCCCTAGGGAGGAAAAGGTTCCATGGATATAGGAGGGTTTTTACATACTATCCATTCCCTCTTCTTTTCTGCTTTTAAGGTATGAGTACGTTACTGCCAGTAAAGAAAAAAAGCCTTTGAGAACCCTCTTTCCTCTTCAAGTACATCAAAGCAATGAAAGCCAGCAGTTGTAGGGTAATTTGATCTAGTTTAGTCCTGTAGAAGATATTGGCTTATTCGATAGCTTAAGAGAAGATCTTCTAGTAAGGGAAGAAATTGACTATAGTAATATGGGAATGCAATTTTCTTAGTATCTACAAAGGGGATTTCGAGCCTCCTAAAATCTATGTGAACAACTAGGAGCCCTTATTTAATTTAGCGATTACATTTAATTTAGCGATTACTAAGGATCGATTGCTAAGAGCACTTTTAGATCAGCTAGCTTATTCTACTTATTCTTATTATTCCTAAGCTCTTCTAAGAAAGCGGATCTCCTGAGTCTTCTTCTTAAGCACTTCCCGCTTGTGGCAATGTCAGTGTTTGCGATTTTCCTTTTTTTAGTGGGCCATATGAAGAAAGAGGTCCAGTCGAGCTTCTTTTTCCTGCAGGCCAGAATCCGCATTTTGAGTTCTCTAGTGGAGGCGAGCCAGTGACAGTGCCGGGAAATAGAAAGATTTTTACCCCCAACTCCTAAGGCATTTTCGGGGACTAGCCCTCTTCTACTTTCTTATGTTCAAAAGGTCCTTGCTTTAGAAGACAAAAAGTACATTTGAATACGAATAAGAAATGTAATGTCCCTTTTTTCATCCGTAATGTAACATATCAGGGGTTGTTGCTACACCTGTATTTATATAAAATTTCCTTATTTCTTCTACTAAACTTGTCGTTCGATAAACAAATGACAGTTTTGGACGGCTCGCAGAATACGACGATGTGGAACGCTTGATCGGGTCCCGGCCTCCCGAGGCGAATAAAAGGTTCTCGAAATATCGTATATAAATGGAATTCATTTTTTTGAGTAGTGATTTATGTATCTATCTTCTAACCTTCTTTCAAGAAACTAGCGCCCCACGTACCTATGATTAGGTAGGGTAAACGTCTGGTGTACCATCGGATTAGTTGAATAGGTCATTACTATTTCATTCATCGATGAGGGATTGAGTTGTCTATCTATGTCATTTAATCAAGAAGGAGGACCCCAGTAGTGCTATCACCTTGCGTAGACCCAAGTGGTTTCGTGAAAGCCGGTAAAATGTCTTCTGTACGAGCGAGTGACATAGAAAAACAATTCAATTCTATATCGAATGGTCAGCATAACTTAGATCAGGGTAAAATAAATTCCCTAACAGAGTGAAAACGATTCATATGTTATAAGCGATTCAAAGGCTTTTCTTTATGGGGAACCGAGCACTCAGAAGACCCTGCTCATACACCTAATAGCGAAAGTAGTAAGGGTCTACTTCTTCAGTTCGCCTACATTCCAATTAGCAAGAAGGAGGGGAAGGAGGGGGCAAGTGTTTTTGAGCGCATCTTCCCCACCCAATATAAGCACCAACGAGAGCCAGCGGTCCTAAAAGAGGACCAGCAGCAGAACGTGACCACCTTTATGCCGATATTCCTAGACCAGAAAGAGCGGGAGTGGATAAGGAGGAATCAAAGTGAAATATATTATGATCGTGTAATCGACGAGGAAGTAAGTAGCGAACTATCGTCCAAAGGTGCACAAGCCCCCACCACGGGGATTATGCGTACTGTCCCCTGGAGGTTCAAATCTACTGTGAGTGTAAGGAGGAAGAACAACGTTATTCACCAAACCAGCACCATCATGTGCTTAGACATACTCGGCAAACTGAGTTTCCATCACACAAGTCTCTGCAATACTATCATACGGGGGATTATAGAGACGGATGTCAGAGTTTAATGAAATGAACCTGTATCCCCAACTAAGCAAGGTTATTAGATACCTCCATAGTATCATCTCCACAATATAATCGAACCTGTAAAACCTCCACCCTTTCGGTAGCCATTCTTGCAAGAGGAGTCGAACTTCTAGCTTTCGGGTCATAATTAAGAGATTTTCCTGCTTCAGCAGTACGCTGGATCGCACTAACCCCTTGTACATTCTTCCTATTGGCCTTCGAATTAGTCTGCCTATTTTCATACCTTTCCTTTTGAACCATAAACTTCGGCAAGAGAATAGGAAGACTCAATCCCTTAAATTGTAGCAGTTCTCTCGGGTATTGGAACAAGGCTGATTATCTTTCATTCCCGTATCCCAAAGCAATAAATAATCCTGCGCTCTTCCTCCGAGCCAAAGCAAAGTACTTCAGTTTTAGGATTTCCTGAGCTAAAGGTTGGAAATAGGGAGTGGGACTGATTGAACTATTACAGCAATATCTGATTGAACTATTACAGCAATATATAGTAGAATAACAGGTGATTCTCAGGTGCAGTTCCCCGGTTAGTGGCAGAAAGTCGGGTTACTTTACTGGATCGAGAGAAAGTCCTAGCCTAGCTCTATCTGCAGAACCTATTATTTATTCTTTCAATACCCGTATAAGGAAATGACTTGCAAGCGAAAAAGACGGGTTAACGTCAAACGTATGTTGCTGCAAAAGCAGGCAGGCGAGATATTTCTGCAATAGGACGAGCTAAGTATGCAGCAGGCAGAGTAGAATGAAACCCGAGGGAAAGCCTATTCCAGTCCGTAGCCCTTTCTTTCGTTTAAGAAGAAGGAAATAAATAAGCCTGAACTCTTAGTTCCCCCCTCTGATCCTGATTCAACATTCCCTTAAGCAATAGCCGCTTTGGAAGAGGTAGAAAGAGAGGTCTCGGTTTAAAAAAGGAATTGGCCAAGTATGAATCTGGAACGTTCTTGCCTTGACTTCAGGGCCTGTCAATAAAGGCTCCGGATTATTCAGAAGTGGGCGAAGAAGGTGCAATAGTAAGGCATACTGTTCTAGCAGTTAAATACCCAATCAAATCAATAACAACTCCCGAGGAAGAAATAGCCAATTGCAGGGTAAGGGGATAGCGAAAGTAAATCAGCTGTGGTTCTGTAAGGCTACTAGCTTGGCACAGAGGATAAGAGAAATCGGAAGAGCATTGAGTTAGCCTCTTAGGAGGTTGGTTTTTAATCTTGCGGAGACAAAGGCTATACTTCCTCTATCTAGTACGGGGAGTGAGGGTTGCTAGCTGCACTTTCTGTCTTCTCGTCAACAAAGGACTACTGAGCCTTAAGGCGAAAAAACAGTCTGTGGTAAGCCTCAAAGCCTATCTCTAGACCCCGGGATGTTATAAGCGAAAGGAAAACCTCTTCCCATATATCGTATTTTCTCTGACCATTCTTTACTGACCAAGTAGTTAGATCTTCTATTATTCGATCGGGTCCCATAATAGCCTATATCTTATGAATCTTTCTCTTCTTATCCTTTTGTCTCTCTCCCATGGAATGGTGATAAAGGAATACCTCTTAAAGGAGTAGCTGCTACCTCAATCTTTTTCTTTCGCCGCTGTCTGATATACGTGCGCTTACTTTTTTGACGATTGAGAATTCGAATTTTTATTTTATAGCTCACGACTGAGCAATGCTGCTAACCTCTTCGTTCCTGCCTAACCCTTGTTGTCTGTCTGCTGCAACCTTGAGAGATCCAAGCACTAGGAAAAAAGAACCTTTCCTTATTGACCCAACTCTGCGGATGAAGATATGCTTTAGACAAGGCTTTCCACCATCGATAAAGGTCTTGGGTATCCATCTTTATTTGTGCTCTGTCTGTAAAAAATGACCTTTGGATTTACATCGTCAAGGAAAAGTATCTTCGCAACTATGATTTCCTTTCAGTTTCTATGAAACCCATGAGCTCCTCTACTTGGAAAGCTATACTTAAGGTCAGAGATGTTCTTTTCTTAATGTACTTGGTAGAGCCCTTACTAATGGCTTTGATACCAAGTTTTGGACAGACGCTTGGCTACCTTGCGTGGAACTCATTAATCTAATGTCTAGAACATCTTCCGTATGACATTGCTGAGAAGAATGTTGCGAGTTAGACTGATATGATGGTAGGCTGGAACTATGATTCCTTCAAGGACCTTCTTCCTGATGACATTGTGGGCATGATTACAGCACAATGGATTGATCCTACTGCTACTGAAAGTGATGGTATCAAGTGGATGTACTCTTCTGATGGCAACTTCCTCACCAAGAGTGGGTATGAACTATAGATTTGCCCATCTAGTTCTACGAAATTACCATGAAATTGCATTTTGGAAATTGATTGTCCCAAGAAGTTGACTCTTTTCCTTTTTCGATCCCTTCATGTGTACCTGCCAACTCCTTCTTTTCTCGGCACTCGCCATATCTCTAAGAATGTCATTTGCTTTAGATGTGCCCAACAATCTGAATCCATTCTTCATGCTTTGAGAGACTGCACTCTGCTTAGACAAAGCTGGGCTCTCTTTCCTTTATCCTTATTGGTACCTGATTTCTTTGTGATGGATATCAATAGCTGGTTGCTACATAATTGCAGTAAAACCAAGGAAGATCAAGATGTACCCCTGCTTTTTGATATTTATCTATGCTATATTCCCTCTATGGTATTGGAGAAACTGTACTCTTTTTATTGAAGATTTCCGCTGTCACCGTTAGTGTATGCCCTATGTGCTAATCAAGCTACTGAATAAGCTGTTCTCGCGACCCTTGCTTCCAAAGCATAAAGTTAGGCGAATGGCAGATTCTAGTCGGCCTTAGGACCAAGGAGGATTGGGAGCACCGGATCATCCTTCTCGATAGCTCCCCTGAAAACAAGGTTCGACTTGCATCCTGTATTCGGTAAGAGCCGGGGACCTTGAATCTGTCTTTTTTTTGCTATAGGAAAGGGAATCGATAAGAACCTTTCTCAGTTTCCGAAGTAGAATCAAATGTCGAGTAATCATCTGACTAATTGGGCCCGGGACTTAAATCAATCTCTTGCCGAATCAACTCACTCGCTGGAAAACAGAAGGAAGGTAACCCGTTTTCAAGAAAGCTAGGGTTTTCAGTGGACTAGGACTCGGTTATGTAACTCGCAATCTATTTCCTTGATTCTAGTCCTGGGGTCAAGTTAATAAAGGCTCTTTCTTGTTTCTGACGTGAGAGTTTCCGAAGGGTCAGAAAGAAGTCGTAACAGCTTTCTCGGTAGTAGCTATTTTAGGTGCAAGAGAAGTATTAGCATGCAAAGATAGAGCTTGGCTTTTTCCTTGGGAAGCTGATTTGGTAGTCTTTTTTGAAGTGCTCTTATTAGCCAAACTCATGGTAGCCGGAAGTCCTTGCTTAAGTTGAGCTCGATCGTTATCTCGTAATTTCCCTGGGTTTGGTGCTTTGTTAGAATTATCAGCCTTAGGAGAAGGGACAGTTGCAGGAACAATTTCATCAGAGTCGTTGTCATCACCTTTCTTTACCATCTTGTCAGAAGGAAGTGGGCATAAGAGATATAGACTTTCGAGATCAATTAAGCAAATGAATAGAGAAACTTCAACAGAGAAAGATTCGACGACGAACCGTAAGCATAGCCTATCGTCTCAGCTACTGTACAAATTGAATTTTATCCCCTTATCATTTATTTCTGTGTATTCTCTTTCATATTCCAATTCCATTTCTTCATTTCCTTCTATGTGACTCTCTAGAGTTCATCTAAGTGATGTGCGCGATACAAAGTTCACGGTATATAACCCTTGTCGTTCATCCTATTGTCTCGGATCGTCCGAAATTTTTTAAAAAAGTGTCTTCAACAAGAATCTTAATGATGTATTGTCTTTTATTTCTTTTTATTTATTAGCAGCCTATCTATAAGAATACGAATACAATCTCAATTACTCTCTTTGAGCTAGAAGAGAATCTACAAATATTCCCGAAGTTCTATTGTATAACTGAAGATTAGTTTCTTATCATTCAATGAGCATCTTTCTATTTCATATAAATTGTGGGCAATGTAATCCTTACGTAAAGGCCACCCTATCCAACTTTCGGGCATTAAGATCCGTTTCAGCCGTGGATGATTCTCATAAGAGATTCCCAACATGTCATAAGATTCCCGTTCTTGCTTGAAAATCCGCACTTTGATCATCTCCAGAAAACAGACAGAATTCTAGGGTTACTCCTTGGAGCAAATACTTTTATACATACTTCTTCTGGTTGATCTAAACCATACTCTATTCTCGCATCAATGTCCGCAACGAACCCACTGGAACAAGCGCTGACGGCTAACAATCCGCCTGGTGCTACATCATAGGCAGCACATTGGGAACGTAGATAATTGTAACCGTATACATATAAAATATAAGCAATGGAATGCCAATCCTCGGGCTTTATTTGTAAAGTCTCTATTCCTTGGTAATCGAAGCCAAAAGAGATAATATCCTCTGTCATCCCTCTTTGTTTCTAGAAAAGGAAGAGGAAGCAGCCAGCCACTTACCGGATCAATGTCCGCCGTCTTGTACTGAAATGTGTAAAGTGAGAATTTCTATCTCGCTAGTTAGAAAAGGCACCCCGATTCTCCCAACTTGGTATAACCTGAAACCTCATTCGTTGACCGACGCTCTGGGAAATCTCTCTCTCCGGAAAGACCTTACATCATGCTATCAGCTTGTCCTCAGTGGGCATAGGAGCTAAACCCTTTTTTCAAGCTTGGGGTTTGAGAATCCATATGGCGAAAGTTCATTATGCCCTTTTCACTCTACGATGCCCTGATTTATCTTCTTTGAAGGTGTCTGATGTTATTGATTCAAATAGATTGTGGTAGGAGACTTGCTCCGTTGCCCAATACCTCCCTAATGATAAATTTTATGAGGTGAGAGCTATTTATGTTCCCACATTGCAGGCTGTTGGGGACAAAAATACATGGATGGGGTACCTCGTCCAAGGGTGACTATTCTGCGGCTTCAGCTTTTGTTTTGGGGTGATTATGAACTCGAAGTTGGGCAATGAAGGACCTAATCTCGTGTGGATTTGGCGATTACGGTGCCCTATGAGAGTTCGATTTATTCTTTCTTTGGACTCTGGGTTCATTCAAGAAAAATTGAATACGAAGACGGTGAGGAAAGGTATCTCGACTGATGACATTTGCAGTTTATGCGGGAATGTGGCAGAGACTACGGATCATCTTTTCCGTTCTTGCTCATTTTACGTGATGGTGTGGAGAAGAGTTGGCGGTCTTCGTTTGAACGCCCAATTTATCAGGCTACTGATTCTAGAATGGGTTCAAGCCTATGGTTTAAACTACGGATCTACCTCGGATGGGATACCATTGGGAGTGCTTTTCGTCATGATCATTTGGGGCCTCTGTAAGGCACGATGCAAACGTCTTTTTGAGGGAGCTCTTTCCTCTCATACCTCGCTTTATATATACGCTCACAATCCGGGAAAAGACACTGCATAAGCATGGGCTGCTAGTAAAGCTAGGAAAGTAGTGCGTGAACCGCCTTGGGTTCGCTGGATACCACCTGAGGAGAACTGCTTTGCCCTCAACACCGACGGTGCCGTAAAGAGCTCGGGAATGGCTTCGTCAGTTGGTTTGATTAGAGATTCTCGGGGCTGCTAACTTGGATTGGAGGCTTATTGGTGAATATCGGGAGGACCTCTCTTCTTCAAGCAGAGTTGACGTGGGTAAAAGAGGGCCTGGCTTTGGATCGACGTTTGGGAGTGACTCGACTAAAAGTAGAGGGGTATGAATGACTGGCTTTAGGGCATAGCTTTAGTTTAGCGTTCGAGTGACCCTAGATTAATACGGTCACTCTTCTCTTAGGCAAGAGAGTCTTTTCCCGTTTCCGGGAAGGTAAGGGAGAGTATTTGAATACTTATTTATTTACAACATTAATTCAGAAGAGAGGTATGCCTTAAAAGAACCGTTATCCCACAGGGTTTATCCTGCTTTCACAGCATCCGCCCTTGCCTTAGATGTTAGAGTCTCTGTCTCAACCTGTGCCTTCGTTGTCTACCCAATGCCTTAATATATTAGGAAAGTTGCTGCGCAGAGCGTCAGAGCCGATTAACTAAGTGGATTCCCAAGTTAAAGAACCCGTTCCAGCCCCAAAAGTTTAAACTCTTTATCCAATCGATGAAGATCCCAAAGCGGGGTCCATAAGTTCACAAGCCTCTTACATAGCTAGTCCGGGTTGAAGCATAATTCGTGGAAGCACACGTTTTGGGACAGAAAAATCGATCCGGTCGAATAATCCGTTCCAGTTCAGTTGAGGTCGATCCCGCTGAGACGCGAGCAAAAAACACTAAGGCGAAGGTGAAGTCGCGGAATCATGGGTTGGTGCAGAGGCAGCATTCCCGCACGCTACCGGTCCTAGATCAAAATGAATACCCCATTTGAGTGGCCGGCATCGGAGTTGGAGCTTTGATTGTAAACCCACACTGGAGTTCCAGAAACTTATCTAGATTCTGCAATTGGTTTGGCTGGAGATATGGCAGGGAATAGCCCGTTGAACCTCCTGGACTGAAAGGAAGCTCGTCTGGACCTGATGATATAGACCCCAAGCAAAAGACTTCTACCCCAGCAAAGGAAACTAACTCGCCTTCCTCTAACAGATTCAATGGCATCGCTTATTCTTTTTGTTTCAAGTATTCGTTCCCAGTCGATTCTCTAATTAAGATATAGCAGTCAACCATCAAGAAATCATCAACTATATTAACCGGGGATGAGCTCTATGGCTAATTCGTTCGGCTATTCTATTAAGTAAGGATCGACTTAAGCTTAAGCTAGAGCAGCTCCTTCTATCACATCGGATTCTAGTAAATAGATGGGCTTTCTCGTCTGATCTCTGCATCAACAGGAATGCGGGAAAAGCTTCTTCTATTTCCCTTCGCGATCGCTAGTGACTGATGTTGTTGTTGCAGTTCGGGTAGCCAGTGGTTATTCTGATTCATCTTTCTCTTACGGTTCTTCCCTTTCCGATAGAATTGGATCAGTTACCTTTGATGTTCAACTCCCCGTGTCCCCTACTTCGCCTATGGAATTTCCTGACACTATAAAAGAGATAGAGTTAATTTGGACTCGAAGTGAACGATTTTGAATTCAATTTCTTTCCGGAATTGGACTATAGGCCTTACCGTCTTTTTAATTGGACTATAGGCCTTACCGTCTTTTTAACCGGTTAGGGAGTACTTGATTGGATGAGTATGATGAAGAGGCAGCCTTCCCTAGATATTGAGATTCCGATGGACTTGAGAGAAGGTTAGGAAGTTAGCTCGCCTTCCACTGTACCTTTAATAAGTCCTCGGGTCTCTATTTTACCTTGAGTGTCTGGTGGGAATGAGATTCCCCTACCTCTAGTTGATAGAAAAAGTTGTTTAGCTGTTGCTGTTACGGCTGAAGCCAAATACGAATAGCATATATTTTATTTTGAGCTCAATACGAGCTTCCTTTCTATCCGATACGCAACTTAGATCCCGAACGACAAACAAGTAGAAGAGTGGTTTTTTGCAGGTAAGATGTTTAAGATCTACCCCTTTTTTTTCATTACTATTCGAATCAATTACCTATCATTGAATAGGTTGGTACCCTTTTTGTAGGTCTTTCCGACCTGTTTATTTGTCCCAGTTTACCCAGCCGTGCTCTTGCTGGCGTCTGTCGTGATAGATCATTGGTTGTTGACCTTGGTCTAGCTCTCTCTATGGGACACCAATCAGTAAGCCATCTCAGGATCTCAGGTACGGATCAGAAAGGGCTCCCAAGCGTGTGACCAGCTTAAGGAAGGATGGTTGAACAAGGAAGCGATGGTAATGCCGAAGGAATCGAAGAAGATATGTCCAACCTTGATAACTCTTGTCAATCCTGAAGGTTCAGAGCTTCAAACGTAAGGCGAATAGGAAGGTCCACTATCCCAGCCCGGATCCATTTTCAATCAATTAACATTAGTCAAAGCCCTGGAGCACGTATCAATAGTTACTCAGCTGTTGACTTTTTAGTCCATCCCTAGTGGTGCGTCGATGTTGCATATGGATGGTGTGTATGCTACGCTATCTCATCTCCTGATAAATTTGTCTTCCTGTTCGGCATACCTAGTTAGCGGCGTAGCTACTTTCCTTCTTCGCCTGTAGGTGAAACCGAAAACTCGATGGCAGACAGAGCAGCAGCCTTACATCCATCGGCAAATCCGCTCCCGTGTAGAAGGCCGTATGAAAAACAATAAGTTAATTGAGATACCATTATATATACCCATCTCGAAAGAAAACCAGGAAGTTCACCAGTGAGACTTCACATAGCTCTTGTGAGGGTTCACTCTTAGTGCTGTAGATAGAGTTGAATCCCCTTTCTATACCTATGGGGATGAAAGAGGTTCCCGATAAGGGATCTGGGCAAGTGAGTTTAATTAAGCCCGAGAGAGTGAGAGAAGGAAAGCCATAGGTATTAAAGACGCATGCTCTGATCCATTTGTCTTTCTACTTGAAAACCCGGAAGTGATGATTTACCTAATTGCATATATAGATTTCTAAATATCGTATAGAAATGGACTAGACTGAAATGCTATCTTTAGAGCATGTTTCGAAAGCTCTCTTATGACTAGGCAAGTTTCTAGAAAAGATAGAAGAATGCCATGCCCCTTTCCCACGATAATTCATCTGATGCCATTTCCTGAAAGCGCCTTAAAGGTACGAAAGCTGGTCTTCCCCAAAGAAATACCTCAGCTTAATGCCGAACAATCCCGTCCTGCTCCTGCTGAATAACCAATGGCGAGGTTGGAGCTAAGCCTTCCTATGCGCTAAGGTCCTGCTGCTGTCTAGTCTCAACGAGCAGTACTCGGGGTGGACAGCGAACGGGCTGCTAAGTCGAATTCTAAATCTGCAAGTTGGAGTTTTCCCAGTAAAATAGGATCCCAAAGTAAATCAATGAGATAGACCAGCTCAACCTTCTAATCCTTCTTTCACTGACGACTACTAGGCAAGGGCAGTCATTCACAAGAGCCTTCAACATGAGCAGGAAGAGCTATCCCTTTAGTCCGGACGAAGGGGTTTTTTTAGTTGTTCTTTCTTCATTCTCTTTCTATAGATAAAGGAAATGTCACTGCAACTCTAGCAGCTAAGCCAGTAAATGAGAAACTCGACCTCTAAAGCAAGCATTTGAGCAACGAGTCTCATCATCCGAGTAAGCCTGAAGAGCTCTATCCTCTGATTCCCCTCCTCGATCGCTAGTGCCGGATGTTGGTCTTGATGTTCAGGTTTAGGTTTACGTAGGGGCTAGTTGAGAATCTCCTCCAAGAGAAATGGCTTTATGCTCTTAAGCCTATAGGTAGACACTTTATTCCACACTCGGAATTCTCTATCTATCTAGAAATCGAGAATGATAGTGCTTTGGTTGTCTAGGTAGAGGGTTGGGGTAAGAGCGGAAAGCAAGTACTAATCGTCTGTCTTGTCTACATCGTCTGTCTACATTCCCACTCGTTTAGCAAAAGGAAATGTGTCCCCCACTCGTGCAGCTAGTTAAAGGAAATGGTCTTCTCGTTCAGTAGCAGCTTGAGAGCAAGGGTTTAGTTCGGAAGAAGTAGTTGAGTTGGAATCCTTTGTTTTAAGTAGCTTTTCTATTCGATAGGTCTTGTGAGAGCCTTATCTATTTGTTTTCTCCTAGGTTTCCTTTTCTTTCGTCAAATCTTGCAATCAGAAGCTGGATAGGAGAGATGGCATATAAGAAGTGGAACTCACTCGAATAGAGATAGTGTAGGCTCACTCACAGGTCAGGGTCTAGTATAGCAAAGAGGGGTTATCAATTCCCTTCTCGCAAAGTCTGGTTCAAGGATCAGTCCCACTCTCGCCTCAGTAGCATCCGGATATCCTCAATTAGGCTTCCATAAGTGTGAAGTCTTGTATCGGCTGTCTTAACCCAATCCAGCACAAGCTTTGAGTCCATACTACATTGCACCAGCCTATACCCATATTGCCATGCCACCAGAAGCCCCATCGAAGAACTTATCAAACCCCCTGCTATCGAAGAACTTATCAAACCCCCTGCTCCTGTGACAAGCCCGGGTTACCTTGTGAGGCCCCGCACGTATTAAGCATAACTGCAGGTTCGCATGGTGGCTGCCATGAAAGCAACTTGACCACACTATCACGGATAAGCGCCAAAGTGTGATGTACATGCACTCATTTCAAGGGGGTGCTAGACTTCTCCGTTTGGGGAGCTACTTCCTTTGTAGAGAGCGGAGTTGCTTAGAAAGAATGTTGTTTGATTGATATGGGAATACACCAATACTTTTGGACGTGCGGGACGGATCAATCACTATTTGTCAACAAGGGAATAGGGAGAGGGAATTGACGGGGGCCTGCACAAGAGAAATGGGAGGTGCTCTTGCTCTTCCCACGATAGGACCTGGAGTGCCAACAATGGCACGATTTACGAGAGACTTTTTTACGGGGGTCACCTGTGTCGCCGGGAATTCTTGCAGATGAAGAGATGTCAAAGGGGCTTCATCCCGATACGGGGAAGATCCATAAATAAGCAAAGCGACGAAGTAGATGTATTGTAGTAGTTATGCGACTCAGAGGACGTTGTTTGGAGCGGAATCCCTAAATAGGTATATAAAGAATAGGTATATAAAGAATAGGTATTGAAAGCCATAACAAGCAAGGCTGAAAGGCGAGGTATGGAAACCATATTCAGGCGATCAATAGGAAGAAAGATAGCACAGCTACGAGTAGGACTTCGAATAGTTCACCTATTTGCCGGTGAAAACCTGCGCTGATGATATCCAGGAAGCAACATTCTGGCTGTTTGTCGCAACGCGTATAAAGAAAGTAGTCACCTACTATGCCCTCTTCGCCTTCAGAGAGAGAAAGTAAGCAGATGGATGCATGCAAATGATGAGTATCTGAACGAGTAAGAAGCATGTGCAACCAAGTTCACGGAATCAGACTTTACCCTTCCAAAGAAGCAATTCATTGCCAGCAGAAATGGACTTTGCAAGAGTCTCCCATGATCTAAGAGATCGACTGTCACTACCGAAGCCACCCAACTACCTAAACTCTGGTTCTTGATCCGAAATCTGACGAGAATGTTCTGACAATGTGATGTAGAGTGAGTGCGAAAAAGAAACTTTCATTTTAAGTCTCCTATTATTTATTTAATACCTATCGAAGAAATAAGACGGTCCATCGCTTTCAAAAGCAAGAACTCTATTCTCGTTGCAAGAGTTCCGTAGTGACAAGATATTTGGCTTTACTATAAATGTGAGCTTTTTTCGCTTTCCTTCATAGGCTGCGGGGCTGTGCACTTCATCCCCACGCCTGCTATACTAACGGCGCATGATCACTCCGAGTCAAAATCTCGGTCAAGATATGATCCTAGAAAAGAAGGACCGTGTGATATTGATTGATTCTCATTGGTCAAATTGACCGTCGTGCCCGACTTCACTGGCTTGGATATCCTTCTGTTGTGGCCTAGCGGTCTTTCCCGCACCCTATCGTATTAAGCTCAGTCTTCGACGACTACCTCCCCTGACTTTTTACTTGGTATATTGAGTATAGGTAGCTACATTCTCTCTTCTTCATACAACTAGCTTTCTAAGTGAATGTGCGTTGAGCCAGAACTCCTTTAAGCAAGCCTTTTCAATTAACACCTTGTACGCGGATTAGACGCTTCTTTCATCACCAAAAGAAGGGTAAAAGTGCTTTTCTAATGATATAAGATATAGGGCTTTTTTACGTATCGTGAGATGCTCGATCAAAGCGACAGCCTATTTCAGAGAGTTAGCACGACATAAGCACGACTCATTACACACTCGATCGGGTCCAATACCTATGGATCACTCAACCGAGACAAACAAAAGCTACCATAGTTCGCGGCAAATCCATTGCGCAAACGGTTCTTTACCGTTCGAGATCTGGTTAGGATTCCCAGAGGTTTTCGGAAGATGCAAAAGCCAGTTGTCCCCTCTACCAAAAACAAGATTTGGCCTGAGCCGCTGGAAGTCCAAAGACTCTAATACGGGGTCACATCAGAAAAATATTTCCAGGTAAGCCTATTCACGCGGTTAGGCATCCTTAGACGAAAGAGTGGTCTCCCTTCGCTCGCGCCGACCGAGCACTAAGTGGTAAGACTATGTATTCTGCGCCTGGGGGCCGGTGTGCTTGCACTCTAGTCTAAACAAGAGAGTTCTAGGTCAGGACTGACGGGGCTTGAACCCGAAGGTGAAATGATAATGGATGCCCCAATTCGAAGCGGGATATAAGTAAGCCTTTTTTACCTTCGACATGGCCTCAAGATCCACCAGAACAAACCTTCTTTCTCCACTACCGAGGCGAAGAGCTCAGAAAACTATTAAGAATATGATTCTAACTACCAAAGCACACATGGGAGTCCTCTCGACCAAAAAAACCGGAAAAAAGAAATTATCAAAGAAGAAAGTAGCAGCTCCATTCACCCCAATGCCATTGGATACTTAGTTGTTAAGCCCGATGATGATCTCAGCGAAGAAAATTGCATAAAAGGAAGGGTAGTTCAATCGGGTAAGCTCACCTTTCTCTGAATGTCGATAAACTTTGATTAAGAACTTGGGTAAGGTACTTGTCATGAATTAGGTGTGTATTCATGTGTCAAACATTCACTAAGAAACTTGGGGTCTTACCCCCGCTTAAGTACTTAAAAGTGGCCCTATGGAAGACCCGAGAGTCCTGTTGGCGGAATGCCATTCGAAGCAGGCCGGCTCGGACTACCTATCTTCGTACTACATTGTGCCCTAAGGCCTTCATCCATCCCACAACATGGAACGGAAAGACGGCAAAACGAGGACGGACCCCAGGGGACAGACAAAAGCCCCGTCCAGAAGCAAGCAAGGGGATATCGAAAGTATGTCAATTAACTCATCCTACTTTGCAGCTCGGTTAGTTGCATTCTCCTTTATCCACGAGATGCTTCCCATTAGCCTTACTTATACTCTCTGGCGATGAGCTAGTATTGAAGGCTTTTATCATCCGCTTATGATTTGATTGAATGGTTCTCATTCATGAGAGAACGGGCTGTTTTAGAAGGTGTCTTTTTCCGCTTATTAGCGTCCACTAGCCCTGAGAATCCGCCTTTCAAATAAACGAAGAAGGGCTGACATTGTAGAATCTTTCCGCTTTACCGTAAGGCGAGGGTCTGAAAGAGCTGAATGAGAACAAGACAACGATCCTGGAGTCTTGCTTTCTTTGAGTCGGTAAATCTCACTTCCTTGGCAATAAACCAGAGGGTCAAGCCTTATCTAACTCTTCAGCTAGTGAATCCAAATCAAATACTTCATTCATTCATTCCCGATCGAATAAATTAATCCCGAACGTATAAAGAGGGGCACTGCAGCTAAACTAGATGCTTATGATCGAGTAGATTGGGCTTTTATACACCACTTATCTGGCAACTGGACCAGTCCTACGTCGGACACAGAAGGAGCTCTTTCCTTTACTCTGGTTGTTTCAGGACAGGTCTTTCTCATTAGATTGGAAATAGGGAGTGAGGAAATGTAAGCAGTGGAGTAGAAGGGGTAATGGGCAATCAATGTGCTTCCGGTTGCTAGCCTTTCAGCTACAGGTTTTTATGCTCCTGTATCTAGTCCCCTTGGGTAATAAGTAATGTTCTCTTCTGTTGCCTTGCTTTTCATAATCTGCTTTTTACCTTGAGTAAGAAGCGAAGGGTACGAAGTGACTCGACAAAAGGAGAAGGGACGTAAGGAGATTCCTAAGACAAACAAAGAAGAGATTCCCATACTAAAGTCATCTATCAATGTATGGGTATTTGTTGAGAAAAGAAAACTCAATTAAGCCAACTCCCAGTCCTACTAATTATGCTAGGTATTTCAGAGCCTCTTAATCTGCTTGAGATAACTCCTACTCCTAACTCTAAAGCGATGCTCTAAAGCGAGTCTATTGATTGAGCTACTGGTTCTTCATAGATTGAGCTACTGGTTCTTCATACCGGTCCTTGAAATCACCCTCTATTTAATCTAGTTTTGCAGTTGCAGTGAAAGAAGAAAGGAAAGAGCTCTTAGGCGCTGTTGCAGGGTTCCGCTAAAACATGAAAACGGATTCTACGGTATGCTTTGTTTGCGGAAAAACTTCCGAAAAGGATTTGCAGCTTCGTGCATCTGCTCGTGTTTTCGTGGGATTCCCTCTTGCAACTTTTGCCTTAGAATTGCTTCGGGTTAGACTTTCGAGATTTCCTCTCCTGTTCTGGGCTACTTACGCTCCTTAGCATCTTCTCCTTTTGGGTATATCACTGGTCTTGAAGAGCCTTCACATAAGGAAAGATACTTAAACTTGTCGGGGAATTGAATATGGAATGACGAAGCGACTGGGAAAGCTAGAAAAGTCAGAGCTAGCTAGAAGAATCGAAATCGTCTAGTAAGGAGAAGAGGCTCAACGGGGATTCAAGAGGAGGAAGCAAAGGCGTCTGGAGTAAAGGCACGAGGAAGGTCAGTTAATTTGCTAGTGGCCTCTTTTACCACTCCTCGTACGGTATCGGGTACAGATTCCTTGAGATAGGAATCTTCTCCACCGTTAAGTTAAGCATTGAGTTTCACACGCTTATCTTCCAGAATCTTCATTCTAAGAAGTTGCTTACACCAGAGTTTATAGGAAGCTCATATTCTAGCTGCAAAGTGGGAGTCACATACGGGTTCTGTCGCTTGGTCCTATTCGAGTGTGGAAGAAAGGAAAGGTCTAGTATGAAAGAAAGCCCCATAGTAAAGACCAACCGAAAGAGTCAAATCTACTCTAACGGCAATAGTAGCTGACTTTCTAGTTTCATAATCTGGGTTGGAAGATTGGTTGTTCTTGGGCAGCACTTGAGTAAAATGTTCTAGCGAATAAGAACTCGCAGGAAGGATCTTCACTGGGGATATGTATAAAGGGGGGAGCTCTTCGGCAAAGGCTGCATACCGCGAGCCCACTCTCTCATGCAAGGTGAGAGAATATACCCCATAGGGGAGCCACACGTCAGAATAAACATCGAATTCTGAGCCTTGTTTAGTTTAGCTTTTGAGCTAACTCCTTTCTATTCGTAAAGTTAAGGACGGGGTTTCGTCTTGACTTGTTTTCTTATCTTAGTGACTCTGGGTAAGACCAGGAGGATCAATCCATAATGAGCCTCATGCCCCAGCCATCAGAAAGTAGTCCGATTGACTAAAGACGGGTGAATTACCGTAACCCCTTACCCTGCAATTGGCTATTTCCTTTGCAATTGGCTATTTCCTTTCTTCTAGTCCGATAGCTTTTCTTCTTGTTTTCTTTTCGGGTTCAGTTCTCGAGGTTGTTAAGGTTCTTGCTTCTAGGCTAAGCTGCTACTGAACGACTCAAAAAGGGTCTAAAGGAAAGGTAAGGCATGGAATGAAAGTAAGCGAAAGGAAAGTAGTTGAATCTGTTGTTAGATTAGAATTGGACTAAAGCTATATAACCTCAAAGCTAGATAATCTCTATCTGAATATGAGATGTCTAGGGCGTATAAGAAAGTGAGGCTAGTAGTCCGGTAGGGAAGCAATAGATTCAGTTTCTTTTGTTACAATGCCCATACTTGCTTGACCCAATGCCGGGTGAACTCTTTAATCGTCTGTGCTAGTAGCTAGGCATAGCTCAGTCATTCAATCATGAGTCAGACAGGCATTCCACCTCGGATCAATCCTATGAATCAGCAGGAGAAGGAAGGAGCATAGGAAGGTGAAGAGCGCGCTTACCTTTCGATAAGAGAATGAGTTTTCCAATAGATAGACTATAAATGGTATGCTGTAGAGGGAAGACATGAAGGAAAGGATAGGCTATCGGATGGACTAGACTAGATATCTAGGACAGACAACAAAGATAGACTAGAAGCAACAGGAGAACCTATAGCAACAAGAGAAATAACCTATACAAAGGCTCTAGCTACAAGAACCTATGAACCAATCGTATCGGCTCATCCCCTTTTCACTTCTTCCTCTTTTGCTGGCGTTGGGGTTGAAGAAGGTATTGATTTCACGCGATAGCACTTGACTTTGACTTTGATTCCGAAGTTGAATCGGGGTATTGATTGACGGGATATCAGTAGGAAGGGAAAGTCTTATGCAACTCGCTACGCTATTGACTCTGCAGATAGCTCGTCAGCCTTACTAACGGGACTTGCATCGATCTTATATTGCGATGTCGCTTTTCATTTCAATGAAAAACTCTGACGGGATAGGCTGGAATGGCCCTACAAGAGAGAGGAAATGGTATCAGGTATGACGTTGCTGAAGTGAGACGGTCTTTAGACACTCGACTGTCAAGAAAAGGGAGGACCGCCCAGTACGTGAAGGGTGGGGTCAAGCCCTGTGAGTTCTGTCTTAGTTGAATTCGAATTCCTTTGATTTGAAGCTATGTGACTAGAGATAAATGCCAGGTAATCATGTCACACGATTCCCCAGATCTAGCTAATGAATGGTCAGCTAAAGGGAGTGAAGGATAGATGAATTGATTCTTAGAGTCTTTATTCTATGCGAGACTGAAGCACCATTACTGGTTCTAGCACAGGCTCTTACGGATCATTAAGTATGGGCAGTGGCATGGCAGTGTCAGGCTCGTTAAGACCTTGTCTAGTTTCAGCAGGGAAAAGTGAAAGAGAGGGTGAATGCGGGATGTTGCTGGAAATTCTAGCTCATAGGCTACTGCTCCTACTACCTTGCCAAAGATCAGAAAAGGCCAAAAATACTTCTTTCTTTGCTTTGAGAGTTTCTCCGAAGTGCGCCGAATCAAGGAGTGCTGGCGATAAGGCTGTAACTTAACAAATAAATAGCCATTCTCCTTTACTTATATTGAAACTCCCGATGACTATCTGCCTGCATTTGATTGCGATCTTGAGCACGGGCAAGGTTAAGTTTCAGACGAGCAAGTAGTTCTTCCCTATGAGAAAGGCTGTCATCCAACTGAGCCAGTTTCTTACTGCTAGATAAGTAGCAATGAAGGAGAGACAGCTAAGTCCGCCAGCAAAGTTACGAGAGGATTGATAGGAGGAGGACCTATAGCTATGAACGATCTCGGGATTGAAATGTCACCCGATCTATTAACTAAGCGGTGGTTTACGATCAGATCTTTGCGCTTCAACTTCCTTCTTTTCCCGGGCGATAGGATTCTGCTTCAACGATAGGATAGGCTTTTTGTTTAGGGTTTCGAATCCTAGTTTCAGAGAAATACCTAGCTGCAGTAGTAATACAATACTTTCACTTTTGAGTTGCAGTGGATTCATCTTCCTCTTTTCTTTCTTCGGGTTAGAGCTATAGTAGGAAATGCGGATTCAGAGATTCGGAGTTAGCCTTTTCGAACTCCATATTTACGACCTTTGACTCTCTTGCTAGCTACCGGCTCGTCTTTACTTTAGGTAGAGCCTTGTGTGAAGGATTTACTTTGACACTTCCGATGAGCCCAGCATGACTTCTTTTTCTGTGAGTTGAATACCTCGAGCAAACTAGAAATATCATAAGAGAAGAAAAGAATAGATACGAAAGTAATTCAATCGAAACAGTAGAAGCGAATAAAATAAATAGGTATGGAGAACGAGCGGTTTTCTAGGTTTCAATTCCCAGAGTCAGGTTTTATCTGCTCTAGTTTCATCCGATATCCTTAATGCCTATGGAATCGGCTTGAACCCACTTCTCTTACTACGCTTACTCAAGGGAAAAAAAAATAGAGCATCTGTTCACTCACTTTTAATCGCATATAGCGGGAAAAGCTTACTTTGACATTTCCGCTAATAAAGCTCAGTCGAAATAGAAAACTTTTTAAAAACACCGTAAAAATCGGTATCGAGTCATTTCCTTTCCTAAAAATAATTACAAGTTTGAAACTTTGATTAAACCCCGGGAAAAATGGTTACTTTGAGATTTCCTTTCCTAAAAATAATTTCAAATATTCAAAGTTGTTAAAACCCCGTATTTTTGCTTACTTTGCCTTTTCTGCCCGGAAATATCATAATAAATATGAAAAAAAACATACTTTTGACCCTAGGTGAGTAACAACTTTGCATCTTTTGAATGATCTCATAGAGTGAAAAAGGCAAAATGCACTTTTTCCCCTAGGTGAGTAACAACTTTTGTCATTTCAATCGGCATCATAGAGTGAAATTAGCATGATAAGGTTTTTCGCCTAGTAGAGATATAACTTTTTTAATTTCAATCACGATCTATTAGGTAAAAAGTCCTAATGAACTTTGTCCGCTATATGGGATATAACTTCTCCATAACCGGTGAACAGAACTATGCCCTAGATCCGCCCACTCGCTCGTTTCTTCCATTTCACGGGCTCACAGGACGTACCAAGTTGGTATGCCAGTTCGAATGTTAGCGCTATCCCGTAAATGAGCTCTATCCTTTTTCAATCGAAGGGGTTTCAGGATCTCTTTCTACCATTATCTTGACTGAAGGTAGGCGTGTCGATTCATCAACTAGAAAGTCAGCTACTACACATGTCAGCCAATTCTATGTCCCAAGTTGCTTACAGGAATAAAGCTGATTGTTCACTCTTCAGCTATTCTTTCTTTATCTACGTAAAGAGAGGCATCCTTGCAGGAAATCACTTCTTCTAAAGTGCTTGGGTAAGAGACTGGGTTACAACCTCATTGTGAGACGTCTAAGCCAACTTTCGAAAGTCAAATCAATGGTTACAGACCTCTTGCTTAAGTTTTGAAAGTGAACAATATGTAAACCGTGTCATTTTTGATGGTCTGGGATGCTCCAACACCATATGAACCGTATTCGTCTGCTCAAAAATTGGAAGTTAGTTATTTTCTCTCTATTCAAAGGTTGAGTAGGAATGCATAGCTGTTTTCCTCATGAATCGCCTTAAGCACAGTAGGCTGAGTCAGCTTCGATCCTTGAATGATCTTCCTTCGCTTCAGATAAGTACGTACTGTCAAGCTCGATGGAAGCAATTCTCTACCGGTCTGCCCTCTTGTCAATCAAAAGTAGGGCCTTGCTTAAAAGAGATGTATTCCTTTCGGGGCTCGGGCTACCTTCTTTCCTCTGACTTTGATTGCTTGATTGTCCTCAATTCTTTTCCATCTCGATTGCTAAAAGCTAATTCAAAAGGATCTTGTACACATAGTAAAAGGCAAGGCCTCATCACCTTCTTTCCTTCACTCTAACCTGCTCTAGTGTGCTAACAAAGACTTTGAATTGGCTTTCCAGCCTCTTAACCCAATTCGAGGTGAGTGCGGAACATGCTCTCTTCTTGATCTCATCAGCATTGGACGTTGAGTCTGCGCCTGCCATACCAAGCACGAATGGATCAGTCAGCAGAGATTTCAACTAATAGCAAAGAAGGACAAGACAGGTGACTTTAGTAATCGAAAGAGTCTCGCAGCGAGCTCCTATGACTTTGAGAGGAATGAGGAAGAACGAGAGGGAGAGGGGCGAAGAGGCTCGACTAAAAGGAGAGGGTCGTTTAGAGCGGAGCCTTTAGGCGAAGTGGCGTTCACGGTGAGACTAGTTGTATAGGGGCGGCTCTACTTATAATAGAGAATAGGTTCCATCAATGCTGCTTGCTAGTGAGCCAGTTCCCCGGCCGGTCTTTGCTGCCCGGCCTGATAAAAGACGCCTTCCCGCTCTCTACTTCGAATGCTAGGGCCAGTGAAGATATCAGACAGGAGGTATGCTGCTCTATCGTCCTTGCTCCCTCTTTATCTATCCAGGATTGGATCTGGACTCTGACTGAGGTGTGTGTATGCTCTTACTTATGGAGGAGTACATTGTAGCGCTCAATATCCAATGATCTAAGATCCCCTATTAAAAATAGGATTATTAAAAATAGGATTTCTCAGATAAGATGGATATAAGACAAGCTTGCCCGGGAAGCTTTTTAGTTCTTTGATTGTTGCCGGGTGTGCCATTCAAAAAGAAAGACATGGTTCTTGTGGTGTATGGATCTCACCAATCAGGTCGATCGCCTATCCGCAAAACCTTGTATTTGAAAGAGAAAGAGAATTCTGCACTTTTATGGGATGGAATAAGGGGCTCCCCTATTCAGTTTATATATAGTGCTTAGATAGTCCGATCCCGAAAAGGATAGCAAACTGAGTAGACGTTGAAAGAGGAGTCTTTCGACCGAGATGCCTATTCAAGAGATCAGACTTCGAAAAGAAATAGAAGATCAATCTTCGCCGATACAAAGTGAAGCTACTTTGTTCACCGAGCAACTAACAACCCAAAAAGACAAAGGTAGTCCGATACTAATTCGCTTTCTCGAGCGGCACAAAACTGCGACCAGGCTCCGAACTGGGCGCCCTTCCTTGGCTCAAGGCCCGATTGGAACTCCGACCTAGTAGCTATATAAGCTCAGCTCTTTCAGACTCTTCTCCTATCGCGGACACGCTTGTTCGTCTATATACAGCGGAAACCCTTTAAGGGAGGCGAATAAGTCCCAATACAAGAGAACTTGGAGATGAATCTCTTGAAGGATGAAGAGAATAAGGAAGCGTGAAAAACCCATACCGTAGCAAGATCTCTGCTCACAAACCCCGCTCCGAAGAAAGATTACATTACAGAAGGCTAGCGAGAACCTATAGTTGGAAAGTACTTGATTCACTTGGATGAAAGCGAAGAGAGTGAAATAAATGGGTATGGGAACGGTTAAAGCATGCCCTAAAGCCAGCTAGCAAGTCCTTCTTTAGACTACAGGTTCTTCTGTCCTTACCTCTTTATCTCTTCTAGTCAGTCTTATACGGATAGCCTTCCTAACAGATGACATGCTCGTCAGTCTTTGAGCAACTTCACACAGCTATTCAAGAGGTATGGCTCACGATCGAATAAAGAGGTTCTTGCAGCGTCGAGCTAAGCCTACCATCATCAGTCAAATAGGGACGAGCTCTATCCACTGCCCCAAGAGTTGACCAACGATGTTAAGGATAAAAAAGCAACTCTCTAATCGGGAAAGTCCTCCTTCTGAAAGCGCTCTGTCCAGCTTAGCGCATGGAGGGGCAAGTCGTTCTGTTAGGGGTCATGCCCTAGAAAGGTATGAGGCAACGAGATCCACTGCTATTGGTGCTTGCTCTGGTGTTTATAGCCTGGTATACGGATCTGGATCACGATCTCGATATGTAAGGTATGCTGCTGGTAGTGCCCCTGCCCTTGCTTCAGGTGGATCCACTTTCTTTGCTATCTTTATAGTATAGCAGGTTGTTATCCCGAGTGAATTCGGTAAAATAGCTATTTATTTCCCATACTAAGGGTCCAAACCTGCAAAAAGTTCTGAACCTTGCTCCAAGCGCTGGGTGAGTTGGGCTAAGCGTGCCCTCACCGCTTTGGTCGGTTCGTTCTGGCGGACGAATAAAAGCCCGCTTTCTTTGGGTAGAAATCCTGTTCACGAAGTGGTTGCTACTCGACTGATGTCTTCATATAGAGCCGCAGTAAAATGCCGCCTCTATGAGATCTCGGTGCTACTGCCCTGCCATAAGAGCATTGAGACTGTCACAGGTCGGGTTCGATTTCCGACTCCATACCCTTTTTGCTGACCTGCCTCCTTTGTGTGCTTTCGCCCTCTCAACATTTCCACCCTCAGATCTAACGGAAGGTAAGCATATAGTTTCCCTAAAAGCAGGGCCAGTCCATTTAATCGATTTCTTTTGTGTTTTAATAACGGATGATAATCCACTTTTCTCCCTTACTGTGGGAATTCTTTCTTTATTCACTAGTCATCTCCTATCTTAGCTGAACGTTAACCGGCTTCGCGAGACCATTTCGGTCTACGCTGGAGACTTTCTCAGTCCCTTCCCTCTGGCTAGGCTCTTTTGGCCGACAGTTTATCGATCAACTAGATGACGCATTTGAAGAAAGACAGAACGAATCAAATCCTTATATTATATACAATATTTTGACTGATGCCCGTGTGGTGCAGACTCTATTTGAATGGGTATTCTTGTTATCCTAGTTGAATTAGGCTCAGTCCTTGATCTTACTGACCTGTGGATATTCACTCAAAGCAAGGCAGGAGATTCGCTTTCTTAGCTAAGGCTGACTGAAAACAGAAGAGAACCCAATACTGTGCCCTATTCGCTTTTACTAAGGAAAGGGAGAGAGTTGCCCCAGGGGTTAGACATTTTCTTATATGGAAGAAAATTCAATGATGCGACATTACTATTCGATTTACCCTCTAATAGAACGTTACCCCACAGATGATAGATAACTCATCCGGATAAGGTCTTGCAAGAGCCTATTGTATTACGAAACCCTATCTTATTAGTAAGGCGCGACCTGACAACTAACCTAGTAAAGTAGTCGGGCGCTATTCGATGGAAGATCGGACCAATAATTGGGATCTTAACAGGCTGCTTTCGTCACCACGCTCAGATCTTTTAGCCGCAGGCACAACTGAATCAACATAGGGAAGAGTTTGGTTGAAGGCATCGGAGGAAAGACGGGTATGATAATGGTTTTAAGCGCTCGAGTTTTGTGCATTCAGTTTAGAGGAAAGCATGTTCATCAGTTCTGAATGAATATGATAACACTTTTTTTCCAATTAGGATTGACTTTATATCAAGAATGCTCGCACATCCTGGTCTTGGAAGGTGGGATGATGAAAGCTATTCCCGTCTATTTAAAAGGTTGCTATATCCACATTTGTACTGTTCATTGGCTAGCTTACTTCCTTTGTTAGAGTGGCACCGGGCTTTATTTTATTGAATTTAACTAACTTAGTAAGGAAAGTTCTATCAAGCAGAAAACGTTCAAGGCCACCGAAATAGGCAAAGGTTTTCCGATAGGCTTTGAAGCAAAGGCCGACAGGACTATTCTACGACCGGACAATATCATCATAGGTAAAGAAGAAGAATTCCTACTCGCAGGCTAACTAATAGAACTATAAACCAAATTACCTTACTCTATCAAGTAAGCAAATAGGAATTACCTTGGAAATGGGATCTGCTACGCTTACTATCATGGTCAGACCGTCTGGGTATACCTAATCCCGCTTGGAGACTAAGCAATAGGAATCAAAATCAGTCCCATTGGTACCATTACTCCTTTTCTTGTCCCTACCCTAAACTAACTATAGGAAGAGAGGCTTCTCACAAAGATTGATTGTTTGACCCAGAGCTTCAAACTAGCTATGCGCTCAAGAAGCCCTAACGTCTATAGGAAGAGTAGTGCTACTAAGCGAAGAAAGGTGCCTGCATTGATTGACTAAAGCAGGAGGAGCAGCCCTTACTTAACAAAGTAAGCAAATTTCCGCGATAGAAAGAGGAACTCGAGATCGGCTGGTATTCTTATTCTGTAACTGTCTTTTCCCGCTCCCGGTTCAGGGGCGAAGTATTTTTCCATAGAACGACTTTCATCGAATGACTTGATAGGTTCTCTTCTCGAGGTAAGCTAAGTCTATTTATTAAGAGGGAAGAGGTTTCTATTCTAGCTAGCGCGCTTTCCGTTTTCTCGCTTGGTACCGCTTTCTTGCGAGTACTGGTCAGACAAGTAAATGGTAAAGTGAATTGTAAAGATAGCTAGTTCCTCTCGATCGTTGATTCATTTCGTTCTCTGTCTTGATCTTGATAGGGCATGAAAGAGTTCCCATACCTCACTACACAAATGAAACTGAACTTCATTCTAACCTAGCCTTCCTTAATGGAAAGAGTTCTTTCTTACTCGATTGCGAAAGAGGACGCCGGCACCGAAGGAATCCTAATCCCTACGCGTCGAACCAGCGTGCTTTAAAAGTCTACTTTATAGGTTGATCTTAGGAGAAAACTCTGCCAGTTATCCTACTTAGAGAAGTACAGAGAAGTACTCGGTACGGGTATACGCCATCTAGTCAAAGTCTTAGTTGGAGGTTGGGAGGTCCTTTTGTCCTGTGCAGACCCGCCGAACCGGTCAATCATAAAATGAAGGATAGAAAGCATCCCCCTTGACTCAGCCAGGGAAAGTGAAAGGGGCGCAGTGAACGTTGTTCAAAGGTTGGAAGGATCATAGTAGGGAAGGAATAGCTTTCAAATAGATGTCCCGACAAGAACTTTAAATCTTCAAGCTAATTAAATCTTCAAGCTAATAAGAGGGTAGGTAGGCTACTGGGGTTTCCACGCGGGTAGAGCTAGAAAGAATAACATAAGAAAAGACCCTTTCTAATTGTCATCACTGAAAAGCTGTACAAGTAATACACGAACACACTAAAAGGATAAAAAGACCGAGACTAGGGGAATTTCGCTAGGGATGCACCCACAAAGAAAGCATAGGCGAGTAGTCACTTTACTCAATACAAATAAAGGATAACTTGAAAACAGAGAGGAATTTCTACAAATTAGGAAAGGCCTTCCAATCCTAGCTTCTGAAAGAAGAGCCCAAGAACCGTTCTTACACCTATCACCAGGTTCTTATGGTCGATTCCACGGTTCAAAAGAAAGGGCTTTCCCCACTTCTTTTTTACCCGCAGCCTGTATAAGCCGCGTCTCCATATCTTGTAAGAAAGGTACAGCACAACTATGAAGTACATCAGCAGATGTTACAATAGTACGTTTTAACAGGAAAGTACGTTTTAACAGGAAGGCTTGCTAGCCGCCCAGCACTACTGCTTACGCGACATTCATATTCGTCGGTATTCCCTGAGAGCAAGCACTTTATATCCCTTTTTGCTTCGCTGGTTGATTTAGGCCCGACACATTTCTATCATGTAGGGCCGCCTCCTAGCTAATTCTCAATCGGGTAGCAACCTAACAATAGGGGTGAGCCTTTAGGAGAAGAGGAAGTTAAATAAATAGTAGCTGCTAAGCGAACAAGCTGAAGCCTTATAGCTCGGAGATGGAAAAAGTATCCGTAGTAGGCGAACAGCTTTACTGGGTATACTGAGTATAGCAGTTAGCAACGAAGAAGAGCTAAGCGTAGCAGCGAACAGTATGAAAGAGCTGAGAAAACCTCCGCAACCAGCATACTTTAGTCTTCCATATCTCCCTCTTTCTAAGCCAGTGAGAATATGATCCAAGCAGATATAGCAAGTTACATTCCAGTATCAGTAGGAGTGCCCCACTTCTTTCTTAATAAAGGCAGTATTCCCATCATTCTGTTTTAAAGCCAGCAGCATCAATAACTCATTATTAGTCAGTAGGAACTTATCAAGCCACTAGCTCTTGTAAGTTGAAGTTGCCAGTCATGCATTCCAAATCCTAAAAGTTCGTTACAAATAATTGTGTAACTAGGCAAATAGAGCTCACAAACCCGATATCCCTTCTAAAGTAGACAAGGTTTCATCCGAGCCGTAAGGCATTTGCAAACTGATAAAAAATCTCTCTTCCGGGTATTGCGAAGAGAGTTAGGTAAGTATATGAGCTAATTTCAGTCTAATAGCTTCTAGTGACTCCTCTTTCTTTGGTTAATACAGGATATATGCACTGGGGGCGAGTCTTATAGGCAAGCTATCCATCCTTTTATTCAGCCCTACGCCATTATATGGATAGAATGCTGCCGTAAGCGGAGTTAGGTTTTCAGTCCTTTCATACTTTCGATGGAAAGACAGTTCGAAAGTTTTAAACGAATAAAAAAGAGATCAGCTACTCCTACCTTCGACGCTTGTGCAAGCCCTACGTCCCCATAAATTGACTTTGGAAAAACAGTGCTATAAGTATTGGATTGGACTAGGCTGGTTCTAGTTCCACACTGGAGCGAAAGAAAACTGGTACTTTAACTACTCCATCTGTCCCATAAATGCCCGGACTATTCGCCTGTAGGCTCACGACTTAACGGCGCCTTACGGCTCACCTCCTTACGTTCCCTTCTCCCGCCTAGCAACCCAGCTCCCCATACCCGTCGGCTCCTAAATAAGGCATAGGCATAGATCACCCTTCAAAATGAGAACGTAAAAAAACCATCTTGAAAACGTTCTCGGGTGCTAATAAAAACCCACACTTTAGGGATAGGGGCGGATTCACACCTTCCTCTCGGGTTAGGAGAACAAAAATAGACTGCCTGCACAGACTCATCCTTGAAAAGGAACTATGCAGGGGACACTTCGATGGCTCGATGTCCTGGAATGACTGAGCTGATTTGTCACCTTTTGCTTGCGATGGTTTTCCACTTCCTTGACCATCATTCAGGTCAGGAACTGACTAACTAAAGAAGGAAAAAACAGAGTCAGACAAGGTAGTTTACCCCGTCCAATCTGATCTAAGCGTTTACTCGCCTCTACAGGAAACTGAAGAAAAAGAATCGCAGAAAGCCGCTGAAAAGGAAAGAGGGCATCCTCACAAACTCACAAAGAGGCTAACGAAAGGGTCCCACTTCAACCAAGTGCTTGACTGGGAAGAAAGAGTATAGCGGGGCTGACGAGGTGAGCCAATAGGCTTTCCGAATGTAGCTTCCTTTCGCATTGACTCCATCGAAAGAAAGAACCAGTCAGAGAGTCAATATAGCCAAGTGATGTTTTCAGGTGGTTCAATCGTACGAAAAGAGTTAGAGTAGTCCTTAGTCTTGTCTACCTTACACGAAAGGCTAATAGGAAGCTGAAAGCGATACCAACGGTGTAGTTTTCACTAGGGGTTGGATCTCTCTTCGCTTTTGAGTTTGCTTTCTCTGTTAGGAGTAGCTGCGGGCATAGCTTTACCATTTCCTTTAGCTTGCGAGAAAGGCTAGGCTAGACAAGATTGCTAGACAAGGGATTAGCTCTCCGCTCATATGCTTGCTATACTGGGAGTACGAAGATGTACCGTACTATACCGATCAAATTATTGGTGTCCAGGAATGAAGCGAGAAATCGTCGAGTACATCTCTCGATGTTTATAGTCTGTCAACAACTTAAGAAGGCTGAACATCAAAGGTGCAAGATAGTGGGTAAGATGATTCTTTTCATTGATTTTATAATGAATATATACAAGCATTGCTATAAATTAGTTTCCAGAATCAAGGAGAAAATAATGCAATATCTATCCTATATTAGGAAATAGCCTAATCAGTGTGTAGTCAATCTCTATAATTTAATCAGTGTGTAGTCAATCTCTATAATTACGTACAAAGAATATATTTTTAATAATGAGAATGATATCGTTAGACTCCCCCGCTTAAGGACGGTACATGAGCTTGTATGTGAGATTGTTGAATGGTTGAGGAAGTTCTTTACAATCTGACTTGCTTTGTTGCCCCTTTCCTTCGATCCGGTTGAACTACTAATTGATCAAGTACGTCAACTCACGAGAAGAAAGAGATAGGCGACGGTTACTAAAGAACCAAAGAGGACGGTCGAAACCATTTTTTTTTGTTGGTGTAACAAAGAAAGATAAAGACTAGCTCAAATTAAAACCCCGTGGGAAAGCAAGACCCCGACTATCTGCCTGATACGCATCCATAACTGATGTAGGAGGAGGATGGTAAACTTCAAAGTCAGCATCCAGGTCGCAACCCATCTTTGAGAGTTTATCAGCACAAAAATTCCCCTCACGTAGAGTATGTTGGCAACGACATTGCCACTCCCAACTCAACATCTCCTTGATGTCCATCAACAACGCTCCCAACGTATGAAAGTCAATGTTATCCGAAAGGAGTAGATCAAGTACAACCTTCGCATCGACTTCACAAATAATAGCACGAAAGCCCTCCCGCCAAGACGAAGAGCATGCAGTTCAGCCGCAACATTTGAACAAAGCCCAAGGTGAGCAGCAAAACCAACAATCCAATTACCCATCGAGTCTCTAATCACCTCCCCAGCTCCAGCAATACCCGGCCCTAGCTGCTCCATCCGTATTAAGTTTAACCATTTCCTCCAAGGGAGGCTGCCAAGAAATGGAAATACCCGTCCGAATGGGAGTGGGTGTCTTCGCCATAGCCTCAAAGACTTCCTTAGTAGTGCCTACAATATTAGTAACAATAGATTCCAAAGAAAGAACTTCATCTGGTTTCAAGACCAACCTGCACCTATAAGTCCATATTCGCCAAAGTGAAGTGACAAAGAGTGTCACATGATAAGGAGATCTGCTTTTCATATCCAAACCCTGATGCAACCAATCATGAAGAGATAATTGAAAGAAATTTGAGTTCAAAGAAGAAGGAAGGACTTGCGCCCAAACCTGCTTTGCTTTCACACAGTCACGTAAAGCATGCAAAATATCTTCCTCACCAGCTCTACAACAGGAAGAGATCGCTGATGTAGAAAGGCCCCAAGAATGTCTCAAACCATTTGTAAGAATACGACCTCTCCAAACCAGCCATAAAAAAGAAATCCATCGGATAGGAATATGCAATTTCCAGATATAATCATAACCACACGGCTACACTAGATCAGATGTCTCCTTCAACAGAGCCAAGTAAGCAGAACGAGTGGAAAAAATACCATTTGAGGTGGCCCCCCACACATACATATCCCGCATATTCACAACTTTAGGCAAGGGCTAGCCTAATATTCGAGTAGCAAGCTCATAAAATAATTGGGCAAACAACATATCCACATTCCAATTACCACCATCTACCATGAAATCACTAACCAAGAAAATTGTATCTATAAAAGAAGGTAAGGTTTCCAGTGAATTAACCAACGGCTCCTCAAGCCAATTATCCAACCAGAAGCGAACATTCTCACCACTACCCTCACGAATAAAATCAAAGATGTCACCTTGGATTTCCACCCACTAAGACGAGTCTTTACCTTATCAATCAGCTCACGATACAAAGCACCCCCAACTTTCTTATGCACCAAAGGAATACCAAGATATTTTACAAGATCATTAGTAGTTCCAATTCCCAAGATACTGCTAACTAACCTGGCATTTCCACCAGAGGCTTTGGGTGATATATACATCCGAGACTTCTACAAGCTGACTTTAGCACCCGAAGCTAGACAAAAGCAATACAGAACTCCTCTAATCGTTTCAGCTTGCCTTGCAGAAGCACGACCAAACAAGAAAAGGTCATCAGCAAAGAAAAGATGTGAAATAGAAGGCCCACCCCTACCAATCGTAATAGGCTTCCATTCCTTGCAAGAAAGAGACTGGGCGATCAAGTGACCAAGTCTTTCCATCCATAAAACAAAGAGATACGGTGAGATAGGATCACCCTGCCGAAGGCCCCGAAAAGGGGCAAAGAAATCAGTTTGCTCACCATTCCATAAGACTGACATTGCCGAACTCTATACACAAAACATAATAAGCTTAACCCAAGCATCAGGAAATCCAAAAGCAATTAGAGTATCCTGTAAAAAATCCCACCGTATCCTATCATAAGCTTTCTAAAGATCAATTTTAATCGCTATCAGACCCAACTTACTTTTAGAGCGCTTAATTGTATGAATCATTTCCTGCGCAATAAACACATTATCTGCTGCTTGGCGACCAGGAATAAAGCTTGACTGCATAGGACCAACAATTTTATCAAGTAGGGGTCTCAACCTGTTAACAAGTACTTTCGTAATTAACTTATAAGCCACGGTACACAGGCTAATAGGCCGAAACTCCTTAATATACTCAGGTTGCTGCACTTTAGGTATGAGCACTAATAAAGTACGATTAAGTTCAGGAGAGAAAGTACCCGAGTCAAAGGCATCGCTCACAAGTTTAACAAGAGAAGTACCAAAAGCATCCCAATATACCTGGTACAGAAACCATCAACCCCTGGGGCCTTCCAAGGCTTCATCTGGAAGAGAGCACAACGCACCTCAGCAGGGGAAATTCCTTTCTGCAGACTAAGTTCAAAGGAAATAACCGCTTGTGGGAGGGGATCAAGAGGCCGAAACTCACCCTATTCAACAGAAAACAAATCCTTATAGTAAGCCACAACAAGCTGCTTCAAATCATCCTGATCCGAGACCCACTCATCAGAAGAACTGTTACGTAACATCAAGATCTTATTTATCCTTCGACGAGTAAGAGTATACAGGTGAAAAAATCTAGTATTCTGGTCTCCATGACGTATCTATTGGACCCGTGATTTTTGGGCCCATAAAATCTCTTCTTGCTCCAAAATTTTGTCATACTCCATGATCAGATCCTCCTCAAGCAACTCAAGTTGGTGTGATCTATGCGAGGCCAAAGCTCTTTGGATACCACTAATCCGAGCTCGCAGCTCCCTCTTTTTCTAAAAAATATTACCAAACTCAGACTTATTCCACTCCAACAAAGCCAAGGCCAATTTCTCTTCCTTTTCAACAAAAGTCCCATCAAGATCATGAAAAAGTTTACCCATCATATCATCAAAACCATGCTCCGAAAGCCACATAGCTTGGAAGCGAAAAGGCCGCTTACTTCTATCCGCATAAAGACCAGGTTCCAGTTTCAATAAAATAGGACAATGATCTGAATGAACCCGAGGTAGATGAATAAGAGCAGCTTCAGGATAAAGAAGTCTCCAATTCGGATCAGCTAAAACCCGATCAAGACGTTCTTGGACCTTCCTCAACCCCTTCCTCCGGTTACACCAGATAAAAGCAGGACCATAGAAAGCCAAATCCATCAAACCACAAGCATAAATCATATTATTAAACAAATTGCATCTAGAAAAAAAAGGAGAAGCGCCACCCATCTTCTCCCCTGCTCCTGTAACATCGTTAAAATCACCCAATACCATCCAAGGAGCATTTATAGACTGAGCAAGACTCTCTATATAAGCCCAAAGAATTCTTCTTAGTCCATATAAGCCCAAAGAATTCTTCTTAGTTCTAACTTCGGACTAGCATAAACTACTGTCATAAAAAATTCTGTAGCATCTTTTGGTTTAACTTGAACATGGAGAAGCTGCGGAGAAGAGAGAATCACCGTCACTTGCAAGATTGCATCATCCCAAGCTAACCAAATACCCCCAGCATAGCCTACCGGTTCAGCCACATGCCATTTAGGAAATTTTAACTTGCGGATTACACGCTCCGCTCTTGAACCAGAGATCCGAGGTTCAACTATATCAAGAATCGAAGGTCTATACACTGCAATCAACTCCCGTGCTTAAAAATTCTTTCTTGCCCGCACCTCTACTCTTCCATAGGATGTAATCCATCAGAAAGGGAATTATCATCTAAGTTTTCAGGCTCCTTAGATTGAGCACCATCCATGGACGAAGCATTCTGAATAATATCACACATAGCTGAATCCTCAACGGCATCACCATTAACTGAGGTTAACTCGGAATCCAATTTTTCTGTAACCGTCGAAGGGGGTTGCTGCGGGGGAAGGGAGATGGCGTCAGAGGGTAAAGACATGTCTGCTTCGCCTGAAGAAACCGCAGTTACCTTCGACAAACCACCATCCACCAAATTCTTCCCTAAACCAGTAGTATCCTGCGTCTCCATTAAGTGAGGAAGCCCAAAATGGCTTGACCCAATAAGCTCCTCCAGTCAAATAGGATCAAAAGAAATATTCAATGGTGACCCAGCTTTAAATGAAAAGCCTGTAGGAGGCCCAATAACCTTATTGGACTAAAAAATGGAGTAGGGCAAAGGCAAATCAGCCCGAGAGTTTGAATGAGGGGTAGACTCCTTATTCTTCGCCTTAACTGCTCCCTTCACCGATTTATTATTTATCTTAACACCATTATCTTTCTTCGGCTTCCATACACTCCGTAAGTTACCATTCTTTCCACTCTGTATCTTCGAATTTTTCTCCATGATCGGCTCCATAGATTTCGCCTTAGGATCCTCAACAACATGATCCTTAGATAACAACATGATCCTTAGATGCCGCCCCCGAATCCTTGACCCCTCTAAGAGATTGAAACCGATTCCGAAAATCATGGGATTGATTAGGATCAGTTTTGGACTTTACTTTGTCAACCGCTTCCTTCGCCGGCCGGCGAGTCTTCCTTTGAACGATGATCCACGGCCCAAATTCCGGCTTCAAAGGATCCTCCACGACCTGTGACTGTTCTTTCGCCGACTCGTGAGGCTCGGCACAATCGACATCCGTCGGTTTCCTGGTATCAATCATGGAACACGCATCCCGTCTATGCCCAAATTGGCCACAACCAAAGCAGATCATGTGCAAGCCCTCGTATTCAACCTTCTGAATCATCTTCCCAATATGAACAAGAGGTTTCAATGGAGCAGACAAATCGAGTTACACACAGACTCTCGCAAACCCACCCCGCTCTACAGACTACGTAGTCTTATCCAAACGTATGACCCTTACAACAGTAGCTGCAATCCTCTTCAAAGCCATAGGAGGGTAATATTCCAAAGGCAATTCGGTAAATCTTACCTAGGCTATGATGGATTTAATCACATCCGAGCTAGGTTGAAAGTTATGAGTCCACTGTCTAACGGTAAGGTAATAACCCCCAATGATCCATGGCCCTCCGTCAAGAACCTTCTTGTAATCCTCTCGTTTCTGGAATTTGAAGAGGAAATAATCATTGCCGAGATCAACAATCCTATACTTCCCTTTAATCTGCCATAGATTTTAAATCCGAGCAGATAAAGCCTTGAATCCAAGGACTTTACCCAAAAGTTTGACAATCAGACCAGTCCTCCATGGCTTTCGGAGCAAACGTTTTTCCTCTGCCGAGAAATTAACCTGCAGAGCTGAATCCTCTCCTTCCTCCCCATCGGACACCGATTCATCAAAGATGATACTATCCTCTACCTCATTGGTCTCAATCCAATCTTCAAAGGTCGAATCCTGTTGATCAAAGTTACCAGTCACTTGATCCTTGTAGGAAACATTCTGTGGAGGAGGAATATTCGAGGTTTGGCAAACCTTACTCCTGTAAAGTCTCACCCGCACCGTACCCATCATCAGAGATACGTTCCGGGCTTTCTTCCGACCTCCTTTTCTTATACTTCTTCTTGCTCCGGCGAATAGCTTCATCACTCAACTCAGTGTTTTCGAGAGGAGAATTCTCCATCAGTTAATAGTTGTTTTCTTTAAACCATTTCAAATATCATATATGATATTAAAGTCAGCCACAATAAAAGGTTTCCTAGGAATCAGTCTTTTAGGAGGATTGCTTTTGGTGATATAGCGGGTATTACTCCAACCCTTCTTTCTAATGAATGGATTTCCCTCCAATTGGTCTCCCTCTATAGGTTCCTATATATACTCCAAATCAGATTGTTTTTAGTTCTCCCCGAACATTTGAATGATTTCCTCACCCGAAGGATTTGGCAGAACTTATACTTCAGATTTGGTACAATCCATATAATAAATTCGAATTCGAAGTCCTGTTATCACCGCTTCTCTGTATTCCTACGAAAACAATTGCAGGCGATCACGAACTTCTTTATCTACCTTTACATTTACCCCAGCCCTAGGAAAGATAATAGCATCCCCTAGTGTAAAAGAGACTACTTATACCTTTTTTGAAGGTTCTGGCCAAGACCTGCTCGATATGTTTGGGAGAGCTTACTTCATTTCCAGCGGAGAACTCTATTTTTTGACCTTCCTCTATCGGATTGGTTAAAAAGCAATCTTCATGACTCAAAGGATGGCACCTGGAAAATTGCTTTTGCAGTAGCACTTTGGCGCTTATGGACATGGAGATGCAAAGTTCTTTTTCACCCGGAGGATCAGGCCATGGACGAAACTAGCTTCATTCGGAATATTAGGATGACAGCTAAGGAGGTTATGGAGGCGTATACTAGTAATGGAGTATTTTCTGCTGATGTTAGACTTGTAAGCTGGCAGCCACCTGATCAGAATGCTGTCCGGCTCAACAACACAGATGGAGCTTCACAAGGAAAGCCTGCTATCTCAGGGACTGGGGGTGGGGGCCTTATTCGCTCTTCTCTTCAGAAGGTAATTGGCTTGTAGGCGGCACACCTTGGATTCTGAAAAAAATAATGTTGCAGAACTTCAAGGATGGGACTGCTGTTGGCATGGAGATCAGGGTACAGGAATGTAGTAAGGGTTATTGGCATTTTATCTATATAAGGTAGCTGTATGTATACCCTGTTATATTCTTGTCATAGGATAGGACTGAGAAGGAGTGTTTTGGCTGTGTGGTGATTTACAGGAAGAGTAGGTCTCCAAGGTTATTGGGTTATATATTTCTCATCTCGATTTGGTCCCACCTTTCTTCTTCTTCAATCTACCCTGTTCAGAAAGAAGAGAAGAAAGAGCTCCGAGTGAACGAGACGGCTTTCCAAACTCGCGGCCTAACTAGCTATTCCGCCAAAAAACAAGGCTTGCTTGTTGAAATGTCTTATTTAGTATATTACTGGCTCTGGAAGGCTTAGGAGTGCACTATTGGTGGATCGACACCAATTGATGGAAAGAAGATCGAATGGATCTGGGGACCAATTTAGCTCTTGAAAAGGGCTCTCCTCCTGTAGTTGTTGCTGTCCTCTTCCGTTGTTAGCTCAGAAAGAGCTGCACTTCTCCTTCTTCACGTACAGCTCATTCTCCCGCAAGACTTGGCTTTGCATCGAATTAAACCACGAATCGAGGGCTGTTCTAAGCTACTTTGCTCAGCGGAGTACTTACTTGACTAAGGGAGTTAGGAAAAGCCAATGCTCCTTTTTCCACTAAAAGCTAGGGGACTGCTTCTACAAGGGAGGGAAGCAATACAAGGATTAGGGGCTTACTTCTTTTTTCTTTTTTTCTGCTAGGATTGATTTTAAGTAAAGCCTGATGCACTTGAGGCGGGAGAAGAAAGGAACCCCACGCCCTCGATCTCCTTCACTTAGTATTCATCCCTTTTTTGTAGGGAAAAAGACTTGACATCGCTCGTGACCCAAGGTAGGAATCGAGTGTGCCTGTTATAAGGACACCTTTCCATATTAGATTGCTTAACCTCTCTTCATACATAACAAGGGATCAAAGATCTTTCGTTCTTACTTATTCCTAAACCTCTTACTGCTCTTTGTCGCTTAGCTTTCGCTGCTTCTTCTTCCCCTTCCGCCTGAGAATACTCAATTTCCTTCGATGGGTCTATTACCAACCTGATTTCCAAGTAAGTCGAGAACAGGTAGTCAACTTCGTGCTTCATAAAGAGAGCACTGAACTTAACCTAGCCCATCAAGGATGCATCGATACAATTTGAGAGAAATTGATTGCGCGAGATCAAGTCAAGTGAAAGAGAAATATGTTCGATTTTCATTGGTCTAGTATCGAGTCGTCTCGTCCTTTCATTCAAGAAAGCCTGTTCTGTTCTTGGGCCGGTTGTACCAATTCAAATTTAATAAAAGATTGAGATTCCAGCTGAAACTGGAGCTTTTGAATGCCCCACCAAAACTTCAGGGTTACGAGTGATCAACGGACCCCAAGACAAGACAAAAGAAGAGAAGACTAATTAATAGACCCTTAAAAAGTAAAGAATCCAACAACAAAGCAAGAAAGAGTGTAGTTGTTATTCGGATCTCTATCTAGTTTTGCTGCATGAATGCTATCGACGTGTAGCTCGAAAACCGTAAGAGAAGGGCAACTTTCTCTCAAGTTCCCAGCCTTGCTTTTCTATCCATTCCACTGATGAAGAAGCTAAATTCCGAGACTGGGCATTATCACATACGAGATTGTCATATATTGATGTTGAATAGATTTATTCTTGAACTCAGGTCCTACCGTCTTCAACAAACAAACTTCAATCATTGAATGGGGAAGTAGCGATCGATAGCCCATCGAGCATAGAGATCATAGCTCCGAAGCTCAACCAAGGTGAGTTTAGTCGATGTGAGTTAGGGGACTGGTTGAATGAAAGGCATATCTCTTCTTTCTTATTGGTGAGAACACCTATTCGGGGTCAACCCAAGAAGGGAAAGGTTGGATTGAATAAAATACCCGCATTTCGCCAGGTCAACTGAGCAGTCACTCTTCATTCCCATTTACGGAGCTGAAGAAAAGCGATGGACAAGACACGCATAGGCTGACGGAAACTGTGGACTTTGGGAAGCAGTCGTAAAGCCATATAAAGGCGGTAAGGGGACATCTTTGGGCTGAGTTAAATCAATCCCGCACAGGTGATTACCCGGAACAGATAGCTTTCTAGAATTACACATGGTTGAGTTACTAACCCAGACTCGGGGTATGGAAAGTGAGGCTAATCTAAAAGAAAAGACTCATGTAGCCGCGGGGGAGTACGGTCGCAGACGAGTGATAGCATCCATAGGAAAGTTATCATAGGATGATGAAACCTTTAGCTATTAATCTTACATTGATAAAGAAAAAATAAGAGGTCATAAGAGAAAGACTCCGATTGGTGGCATCCTGGCGGATTTGTGATAAGATGCGATTGGATCACAGCTGAACCTGTAATGCTTTTCATAGCTAAAGTAAAGTAGCTCAGTAGAAAGTCATTTCTATCATTTTACATTTTTTAATAATAATATAAGGGCATCCCATTAGAAAGCTTTATCAAGGACGGTTGGTAAACGAAAGAAGAACTAGGCTCAACTTGCAGCAAGTCTAGAATGACCCGGCTTAGCAGTAGGAATTGGATATAGAACCCTTTAGTCTTCTCTAAAGGTTCTGAAAGAAGTTACGAGGGAAGGCACGAAGGCTATAACAATAGGGAGCTCTAAACTTCAAAAGAGATTCTCGCATTTCAGTGAACAAGGAAGCGATTCGACGATCATATAGTAGGTGTACCGCGGGTGGCTTTTGTGGGTACAGGCTATGTACGATACCGATTATGGTCGACTTCAGGGTTCTGGCCCACAGATTGCGCCTATAACAAGTTCTCCAATGAGTTGATTTGCTCACGAGAAATCCTTCTATTCTCAGTTTCGTTTTTAAACCCTAACTTTCTATATGGTAAAAGACTAACTTACGGTAGAGCTCTTAGAGTATTTAAAATACCAATACTCTATATGACCCCCTTTAGAGCTAGAATAGCAATAGGCTCTCGATCTCATTCTCTTGTTCATAGATTAGATTAAGGAGGGTACAAGCGGTATTGAATCCTTTTTGTTGATCAAATCTCGTAAGAAAAAACCTTATACGGGTGAACTTATGTTTCCTGATCGTCATCTTAGAGTGCTGTACTCCACCATCTGTTGTTAAGAGAGGACAAAGGTGCTTTCTACTTGACTTTTGAGTAGGTCCCCGGTTTATGGAATATGTAAGTCAGTCAAGGAGGTTTTCCCGGGCCGGGCCAAGACAGGAAGTTGAATTGACAGGATTCTTCTCAGATCACTCAAGAGATTCTATCTAGCGAGAGGATATCTAAAAAAAAGAGGGTCTTTTCTTCGAATCGGATTGATGTCTCCGACGTGGGCGAAAAAGGGTATTTCTGTTTTGTAAGCTTACAGAAGGACCTTATGCTACATTAGATAGTAGAGTGCCTCGTTATGAACGAAGACCGGGAGTCGGGGAGTACCCATCACTTAAACTAGGCATTATAAGACCGGAGGATAGTTGATCGATTAGCCTACGCTACAAGCAGCACGTTCTTCCTACCCCTTAACCTACCGCTCCGTGGGCTTAGTGTAAAATAAGGGGAATCTTTATTAGTTAGCTTTGTTAAGATATTTTTTGCTTTTTCCGCTTGTCTAAAAGTCTTAATCTTTCTTAAGTTAAGACGCCAGAGTAAATGCATATAAAAGTTCGCCTAATACTCGAATTAGGTTCTCCTTCCACTTTGACTTCGACTATTGCTACTTCTTCGACCCAACCCCGAGATCTCGAATTCTTAAGAGCCCCATCCGTGTTCAATATAAAACATCCTGGTGGGGGTTTTTGCCATTTCACCCATCTATTCACACTCGAAGAGGCTCGGCTTCTCATTGCAAAAGCTCTCCCTATTTCACTTGCTAACTTCCGTGCTTTATACCAAACCTTTCCTGGAGAATCCCCATTATTTTGGAAAACCATGGCATTTCTGCCTTTCCATAATAGAAAAAGAGTGACTACAAACTGAATAGACCAAGGAGTATCATCCAATAACAATGTTGGCTTCAAACAATTTCTTTTCAACCACTCTTGTAACCCTTGGTGGAAGAAAACAGTCGGTGCCCCCGCAAGCGAAAACCAGCAATGCCAGACTTCCTTTGCTCTCTCCTCTCCCTTCTCGGAAAAGTTCCTTCCGAAAACCCGTAGGCTTGTCGTAATTTATAGCGTAGTCCCTCTTGACCATGGCAGATTCTGAAATCGGAGGAGCCTTCGATCCCGATCCCATTAACCTTGTTTTCAAGGGTGAAGCACGAAGCCAGTCTTCATACTGTACCACCTTCAAACCGCTCTCACAATCAATCCCACAATGACCAATCAACACACAATAGCAGCAAGATTCTGGTAGCCGTTCATAGCCTAACCGTCACTT